ATCCAGAATATGAGTATAACAAACAAAATATTGCAATTACAAATAGATTGCAGCTGTACATTTTGCGTATTTACAAAATCTGAAATAATTGTAATACTTTGTAGTCAGAATTGTCAAGTAAATTTACATTTTTTTGAATAAAAATATAATAGTTAATAAATTTATAAAAATTAGTAATTTAAGTAATCACCAAAAAATAAACTAAAATCAATTTTTGCGACTAAAGAAGAAAAAAATAATAATCTAATAAAAAAGTTACTAAACTCAACAATAAATAATTATTAAAAAATCAGATATAAAAACTTCTATAATAAAGAGGCAAAAAATTGGATAACCACAAAGAAAAAATATTGATAGTTGATGACGAAATTAGTATAAGAAGAATACTAGAAACTAGGCTATCCATGATTGGGTATGAAGTAATTAGCGCTTCTGATGGTGAAGAAGCTTTACAGATTTTCAGAAAAGAGTATCCAACATTAGTGGTTTTAGATGTAATGATGCCTAAATTAGATGGATATGGAGTATGTCAAGAATTAAGAAAAGAATCAGATGTACCAATTATAATGTTAACAGCTCTTGGAGATGTGTCTGATAGGATAACTGGACTAGAATTAGGAGCGGATGATTATATAGTAAAGCCATTTTCCCCAAAAGAGCTAGAAGCAAGGATACGTTCTGTATTAAGAAGAATTGACAAAATCACAATTAACTCATCAATTCCAAATTCAGGAATCATTAATGTAGGCTTTCTAAAAATTGATACAAATAAACGACAAGTATACAAAAACCACGAAAGAATCAGATTAACAGGAATGGAATTTAGTCTACTTGAACTATTAATCAGTAAAGCTGGCGAAGCATTTTCTAGATCATCAATATTGCAAGAAGTTTGGGGATATACACCAGAAAGACATGTTGACACAAGAGTTGTAGATGTACACATTTCAAGATTAAGAGCAAAATTGGAAGACGATCCGAGTAATCCTGATTTGATTCTTACAGCCAGGGGAACTGGCTACTTATTTCAAAAAATTATAGTTAAAGAATAATTACAACTTAAAATTGTATTAATAAACAAATCTTTTTATTACACTTATTAGATATAAACTTAGAGAGCTAATAAAATAGTTTAAAATAGAATATCATTTGAATCAGATTAACCTTATAATAATATATAACTGAAATGAAAAGTAAAACCATGAATTGATTAAGATTATGTAAATCAAATAAGAAAATATACATAATTAATGAAAACTAAATATTTACTTAATTAATTGGCGTTGGAGAAATGAAATATGACTGTCGCAATTGGACAAGAAAAAAGTCGCGGAAGATTTGATTTAATTGATGACTGGGTGAAAAGAGATAGATTCGTATTTGTTGGGTGGTCCGGGCTTCTACTTTTTCCATGTTCATATTTAGCTTTGGGTGGATGGCTTACGGGTACGACATTTGTCACTTCTTGGTACACACACGGATTAGCAAGTTCTTATTTAGAGGGATGCAACTTTCTCACAGCAGCTGTATCAACACCAGCAAATAGTATGGGACACTCATTATTACTTCTTTGGGGACCAGAAGCACAAGGAGATTTTACAAGATGGTGCCAAATTGGTGGATTATGGGCATTCATCGCACTGCATGGGTCTTTCGGACTAATAGGATTCTGTTTAAGACAATTTGAAATAGCTAGACTAGTAGGTATTAGACCATATAATGCTATCGCTTTCTCAGGACCTATAGCAGTTTTCGTATCAGTATTTTTAATGTATCCTCTAGGACAAGCAAGCTGGTTTTTCGCTCCAAGCTTTGGTGTTGCAGCTATTTTTCGCTTTTTACTATTTTTGCAAGGATTTCACAACTGGACACTTAATCCTTTTCATATGATGGGAGTAGCAGGTATATTAGGAGGGGCTTTGCTTTGTGCAATCCATGGAGCAACTGTACAAAATACTTTATTCGAAGATGGTGATGCAGCAGACACTTTCAGAGCATTTACACCTACACAATCAGAAGAAACTTATTCAATGGTAACAGCTAATAGATTCTGGTCTCAAATATTTGGAGTAGCTTTCTCTAATAAAAGATGGTTACACTTTTTTATGCTATTTGTGCCTGTTACAGGCATGTGGACTAGTGCATTTGGTATAGTAGGTCTAGCTCTAAATTTAAGAGCATACGACTTTGTCTCTCAAGAACTAAGAGCTGCAGAAGATCCAGAATTCGAAACATTTTATACAAAAAATATTTTACTAAATGAAGGTATTCGTGCATGGATGGCAGCACAAGACCAACCTCACGAAAACTTTATATTCCCAGAGGAGGTTTTACCACGTGGAAACGCGCTTTAATAATAACAACTTAGTTGGAGGTAGGGACTTAGAATCAACAGGGTTCGCCTGGTGGTCTGGAAATGCACGACTGATTAACGTTTCTGGTAAACTACTAGGTGCACACGTAGCACATGCAGGGATTATGGTATTTTGGACAGGTGCAATGACATTATTCGAAGTTGCTCACTTTGTTCCAGAGAAACCTTTATACGAACAAGGATTTATTTTAATACCTCACTTAGCAACATTAGGATGGGGAGTAGGGCCTAGTGGAGATATTCTCAACACTTATCCATATTTTGTAGTTGGTGTTGTGCACTTAATTTCATCTGCGGTACTTGGATTTGGAGGGCTATATCACTCTATTATTGGGCCAGATACACTGGAAGAATCATTTCCTTTTTTTGGATATGATTGGAGAGATAAAAATAAAATGACAACTATACTAGGGATACATTTAGTACTCTTAGGAATCGGGTCGTTCTTACTCGTAGTAAAAGCATTATTTTTTGGAGGAGTCTACGATACTTGGGCTCCTGGAGGAGGAGATGTAAGAATAATTACAAACCCAACACTAAATCCTTCAGTAATTTTTGGATACATCCTAAAGTCACCATTTGGAGGCGATGGGTGGATCGTAAGTGTAGATAATATGGAAGACTTAGTAGGTGGACACGTATGGATGGGTGTTATATGCATAGCAGGAGGCATATGGCATATTCTAACAAAACCATTTGCATGGGCAAGAAGAGCTTTTGTTTGGTCTGGAGAAGCATACCTTTCATATAGCCTGGGGGCATTATCAATAATGGGTTTAACTGCATCAAACTTTGTTTGGTATAATAACACAGCATATCCAAGTGAATTCTATGGACCTACTGGACCAGAAGCATCACAAGCTCAAGCATTTACATTTTTAGTAAGAGATCAAAGACTTGGTGCAAATGTAGCATCCGCCCAAGGACCTACTGGACTAGGAAAATACTTAATGAGATCACCAAGTGGAGAAATTATATTTGGTGGAGAAACAATGAGATTCTGGGATCTTAGAGCTCCTTGGGTTGAACCGTTAAGAGGACCTAATGGACTAGATTTAAATAAAATCAAAAATGACATTCAACCTTGGCAAGAAAGAAGAGCTGCTGAATACATGACTCATGCTCCACTAGGATCTCTAAATTCAGTCGGGGGAGTAGCAACAGAAATTAACTCTGTTAATTACGTATCACCAAGAAGTTGGTTAACAACATCGCACTTTTTTCTAGGATTTTTCTTATTCATAGGGCACTTATGGCACGCCGGAAGAGCTAGAGCTGCCGCCGCCGGTTTTGAAAAAGGAATCAATAGAGAGAATGAAGCTGTATTATCAATGAGACCATTAGACTAGCTATATTATTAAAATAGACTCAATAAGATAAAAAAAGAAAGTATTCTTTAAAACAGGCTTTAAAGAATACCTTCTTTTTTTTATTTCGTTAGATTAGATGAAAATAATATTTCTTGTTAGAATAAAAAAGTACTAAAATTTAATCAAAAAAACAAAAAAAGGTAAAATAAACTAACATACGAATGAAATTAAATATCTACAAAATTTCTCATCCAATAATTAAAACATTACTCGCTAAACTAAATCTAAATAAGAAAGAGCAACATTACAAATATATTGGATTTTTATTTATATACGAAATTTTTAGAAAATATATTGAGATTAACAAAATATATATTAAACAAATTAAAAACATAAAACTAATACATGTCCTTAATAAGGATAAAAGATATTTTATATTAACTAACATATCGAATACTTATGACATAATAAATGATATTAAAGAAATTCTACCAGAAATAAATATAGTAAATGTTAACTATGATAATACAGAAAAAATAGAAGGATCATTAAAAAACTTAAATATAGATGTAAAAATTAGTAAAATTTTAATCATAGAAAAAGTCATCAACAACGACAAAACAATTAATCTAATTAGATATTTAAAAGAGAAAAAGAATTTACATAATAAAGATATTAATATTGGATGTATTATAAGTAAAGAGGAAACTTTAAATAAAATGGGAAATTATTGTCAAGAATTAAAGGTTTACACTACAACAATTATATATAAAAATAAGTAACATAAAAAATACTATCTAAATATGAACTATGCTAACTCAATCACTAAACCTAGTATTTACGTCTGTAGCAAACTTTTCTGAAATATACTTAATATTAATATTACTAAAATTATCACTAGCGTGGCTACCAACAGTGAATTGGTATAATGAACCTTTTTGTTCACTGAACAGACTGACTGATCCATATTTAAGACTATTTAGAGGAACAATACCTATGATCTTTGGAATGGATATGTCACCAATGTTAGGTATAATTTTTTTACAATGTTTAACAGTAATATTTAATAATATTAGAATCGAATCAATTACATAACTTGAAACATATGATATAATTAAGCAAGTAAATAAAATTTAAAATAATTAAATAATTAGACAATGCTAAAAATTAGATTAAAGAGATTAGGTAGAAAAAAACAACCATTTTATAGAATTATACTAATAGATAACAGAAAAAAAAGAGATGGAAAATCAATTGAAGAACTAGGTTTCTATAACCCACTAAGTAAATATCAAAAATTGAATATAACAAAAATAAACGAAAAAATAAAACAAGGTGCACAAGTAACAAAAACTGTTCAAAACATTATAAAAAATAATTATCAATAAATCAATTAAGGAATAAATATTGCAAAAATTTACATTTAGAATTTTATGGCTTGACAACAATGTAGCAATAGCTATTGATCATGTCATTGGCAAAAGTATCAGTCCATTAACATCATATTTTTTTTGGCCTAGAAATGATGCATGGGAACAATTAAAAACTGAATTAGATTCAAAACCATGGATAACAGAAGCAGAAAAAATAAGTTTATTGAATAAAGCTACTGAAATTATTAACTTCTGGCAAGAAAAAGGCAAAAATAAATCGTTAAATGAAGCAGAAGCAAAATTTCCAGAATTTATCTTTGCAGGTACTAATTAACATAAATTTTATTATTTAAGCAATTTCAATTTTAATGAAGTAAATTACAATTGTTTACAATATAAATCAGAACAATAATAATGAATAAAAAAAAAATTATCTTAAAAAAGTAGACTTATTATTAATAAGTCTTGAAATTCTCAATATATACTTCACAGAAAATAAAAGTATAACTGAGTTCAAAGAAATACGTTACAATTTAAGAAAACATCAGCTGAATACAAATCATCAATTTATTATAATAATAGAATATATATATACAATTAATTTAGTCATAAAAAAATATTTGCTACATGAAATAGCAAATGAAATATTAAAAAATTACGCAATATCTAAGAAATACAATACTATAAATAAGTACAATAAAAAATTTTATAATACATATTTTACGAAAGCATCATATTATAGAAACTACAAATTATTACATAATAAATATAACGTTGATACGAATAATATAGCCACTATTAATTTATATATAATATCTAAATTAATAAAACGAGAAGGCCTTTACATACTGATCAAGTATTTATTCAATTAAACTTAAATTAATGATCATCAACAATAATACATTCAGTAGTTAAAATCATAGAAGCAATTGATGAAGCATTTTGCAAAGCAGAACGTGTCACTTTAGCAGGATCAATAATACCTGAATGGTACATGTCAACTAATTTATTAGAGTTAACATTATAACCAATAGGAAAATTATTCTGTTTTACTTTCTCTACAATCACAGGACCGCTAACACCAGCATTAGTAGATATTCTACTAAGAGGAAATGACAATGCTTTTTCAACAATTAAAGCGCCGACCAATTGCTCACCAACTAAATTATTTATTGCCCAAGCAGCAAGTTCTTTAGATAAATGTACATAAGTAGAACCTCCACCAGGTACTATTCCTTCCTCAATAGCCGCTCTAGTAGCATTAATAGCATCTTCTAAGCGCAATTTTTTATTTTTCATTTCAGTTTCAGTAGCAGCACCTACTTTAATTACTGCAACACCACTAGAAAGTTTTGCCAACCTTTCTTGAAGCTTTTCTTTCTCGTAACTGTTACTGCTTACCTGAATTTGCTTTCTAATCTCATTACATCTCACATGAACTAATTCTTGATTACTATCAGCAATAATAGTCGTACTATCTTTTGAGACCTGTACTTTTTTAGCAATACCTAGATTGGATAAAGATACTTTATCAAAAGTTAAGCCAGTATCTTCAGTAACTAAGTCACCAGAAGTAAGAATACCAATATCCTGTAATAATGCTTTTCTTCTATCTCCAAAACCAGGAGCTCGAACAGCAACAATATTAACAATACCTCTTAGTTTATTGATAACCATAGTAGCTAAAGCTTCTTTTTCAATATCTTCGGCAATTATTAGTAGAGCTTTACCAGTTTTAGCAACTTGTTCCAAAATTGGTAGCAATTCTTGCTGAATTAATGTTATTTTTTTATCTGTCAGTAAAACATACGAATTTTCTTGCAGAACTTCCATTCGAGATGTATCAGTAACAAAATAAGGGGAAATAAATCCTTTATCAAACTTCATTCCTTTTTTTATATCTAGAATAGTATCAGTAGATTGACCTTCCTCTAAAGAAATAATACCTTCATTGCCAACTTTTTCTATAGCTTCTGTTATCATTTGACCCACATACAAATCATTACCTGCAGAAATAGAGGCTACCTGCATAATATCGCGCGAACTAGTAATAGGACGTGAATACTCTCCTATCTTTTTAATGACAAACTTAACTGCTTTATCAATACCTTGTTTTAATACAATTGGATTAGAACCAGCAGTAACATTCTTTAAACCTTCTTTAACAATTGCGTGTGCTAAAACTGTAGCTGTTGTAGTACCATCACCAGCAACATCATTAGTTTTTGATGCAGCTTGTCTAATGAGAGCAACTCCTGTATTTTCAATAGAATCTACAAGTTCAATTTCTTTAGCAATAGTTACGCCATCATTAATAATTTGAGGAGATCCATATTTTTTCTCTAAAACAACATTTCTGCCTTTGGGACCTAAAGTAATTGATACTGCTTCAGATAAAATATTCATACCTTTTTCTAATGCTCTACGAGCATTATCTTGATAAAGTATCGTTTTACTCATAATTAATCTACCTTAAGTATCTATTAAAACAAAATATTAATTATATTTATAAAATATAAATATATCTAAAAAATATCAAGAAGAACAAGATAATTTTTTGATTTTATTGCTATAGTGGTACTATGTTATTATTATGGGCTTGTAGCTCAGTGGATTAGAGCACGTGGCTACGAACCACGGTGTCGGGGGTTCGAATCCCTCCTTGCCCGATATACAATGAATAAAAAATAAGAAATAAAAATTAAAATGCAACCGCTAAGAGGCACAAAAGATATACTACCTGACGAGATACAGACATGGCAATCAATATACAAGATAGCTCATGATATACTGAACATACATAACTATAAAGAAGTCAGAACACCAATCATTGAAAACACAGACCTATTTGAGAGAAGCATAGGTAATTTTACTGATATTGTAAATAAAGAGATGTATAGCTTTAATGATCAAGGAGAAAGAAATATAACCTTAAGACCAGAGGGTACTGCTAGTATAGCCAGAGCATATATCACAAACAAACTTTATACACAAAAATCTATTAACAGGCTATGGTACTTAGGACCAATGTTTCGATATGAAAGACCACAAAAAGGAAGACAAAGACAATTTCATCAACTTGGTATTGAATGCATAGGAAGTGATATGCCAATTGCAGATATTGAAGTAATCAAATTAGCAATTGATATACTAAAAAAAATAGAATGCAGTAACGAATACTTATTAGAGATCAACTCTATTGGGAATTTAAACGAAAGAGAAATATACAAACTAGATTTAGTAAAATACTTAGAAAAGTATGAACATGAAATAGATATAGACTCAAAAAAAAGAATATATAAAAACCCATTACGAATACTAGATAGTAAGAATTTAAAAACTCAAGAGATATTACAAAACGGGCCAAAGTTGAAAGAATATTTAGGCAAAGACTCTCTTAAACACTTTAATACAATATGCAATCACCTACAATATTTAAATATTAAATATGAGATTAATAATTATCTAGTAAGAGGATTAGATTATTACAACTACACAGCATTTGAGATAAAAACAAAAAACCTAAACCAACAAAATACGATATGCGGAGGAGGTCGATATGATAATCTAATAGAGCAACTAGGAGGACCATGCATACCAGCAGTAGGTTGGGCAATTGGTCTTGAAAGACTAATTATTTTAATACAAAAAAGTTTGAGTCAAAAAGTTGAACAAAATATAATATATATAGCAATACACAATTCATATAAAGTTGATATAATATGGGACATTATACACATTCTTCAAGAATACAAATTAGGATTTGAACTTGATCTGAGTAATAATAATTTATCCAGACAAATAAGAAAAGCAAATCAGTTAAAAGCAAAAATATGCTTAATTATTGGAGAACATGAAATTCGTGATAAATCAATAACAATTAAGTGGCTACAAACAAGAACACAACAAACTATTAGGTTATCAAACTTTAAAAAATATATCCAATATTTGAAAAAGATTTAATTACTTGACATAGTATTAATAATTATTGTACAAGTATACTTGTTACATTGGGGTATAGCCAAGTGGTAAGGCAGCGGACTTTGACTCCGCCATTCGCAGGTTCGAATCCTCCTACCCCAGATTATAAATTAGCTCAAAATTATTAAACAAATCTAAATAAATATAATAAGAAGGTAATAAGATGGCTGTTATTCAATTTATTAAAGGAATCAACGAGACTGCTATACCGAATATTAAATTAACAAGATCACGTGATGGTAGTACTGGAACTGCAACCTTTCGATTCAATCAACCAGATATAATTAAACCAGAAATGCAAGAAAAAGGAGAAATTAAAGGAATGTTTTTAAAAGATGAAGAAGGAGAAATAATGACAAGTGATGTCAGCGCAAAATTCATTAATGGCAAGCCACAAGGTATTGAATCTATTTACATAATAAAGAACCCATTAGAATGGGACAGATTCATGCGATTTATGGAAAGATATGCTAATAGTAACAATCTTTCATTTACTAAAGCATAAATAATAAACATTAATTAAATAAAAAACAAAAATGAAATTCTCATTACAATTGATTAATAGTTTCATTAACTTAGATCACATACAATTTAATGAATTTAAAGAAAACCTAGTATTATCTGGTTTAGAGATTGATGATATAAAAACAATAGAAAAGTATAAGGATAAAATAATAGACCTGAATATTACTGCCAATAGAGAGGAAATATCATCTGCACTAAGTTTAGCAAGAGAGGCTAGTACAATTTTAAATGTTCCAATAACAATACTACCTATAAAACTAAAATATAAAAATAGTATTGAAAGAAACTTTAATACACTGAAGAATACTCAATACACACACATAGCATATATTAGAATTATTACATTAGAAGAAACTTTTACTAAAAAAACACCTGACTGGCTATTAGATCAATTAAAAATACATAACATCAAACACAACAATATATTAAATAGTATTCAGGAATATATAAAAATCAAATGGGGACAAACATTTTACATCACTAACAATGAAGAGATAAATCAACAAAAGAACATTATCAAACAGTCAAAATTGATTCAACTATTCAACACAAAAGAAATTAAGCTAATTATAAAGAATACAAACGATAAATCTAAAATACTTCTTTTTACAACAATAAATAAAAAAACAAATGATACAATTCTTAATAACGAATCTAGTGAATTTTATGAAAACTTCTTCATTGATAGCATCAAACTAATTAACACATTTATTGGAGGAAAGATAGGTAAATATAATGAAGCATATGAAAAAATCACAATTAAAAATAAGAATATACAAATAAGAAAAAAAGATATAAGTAAATCATTAGGATCTATTGGAGATAAGAAATTAAAATTCATAACAACATACAACATTAATAAAATATTAAAACAGCTACAACTTGCTCCAAAGTATTGTAAAACAGGCAAATTATTTAGACTAGTAATACCTAATTATAGAGCAAATGATTTAATCAGGGATATAGATATAATAGAAGAAATTGGAAGAATTTATCAGTTTCAGAATTTTTTTAATAGAGTAAATACTAATCAAGTGCAAGGATATAAATCTAGAAACTTTATACAGGTAAAACGAATTAAAGATACACTGAACAAAATGGGATTACACGAAGTAATTAACTGCTGTATTACTAAGCGTATAGACGACAGTCTTCGTAGTCTCCAAATATACAATCCAATAACATATGAACAAAAAGAACTAAGAACAAACATATTAGAAAGCTTAATTAATAATTATGAGCAAAACTTAAGAAACTTAAAAAATAATATAGAAATATTTGAAATTGGTAAAGTATTTATAGTAAAAAACAAGAGTAGAAAACACTATATAGAAAAAAGACACATAGGTGGACTAATACATAACAATAGTTATACTAAGAATAACTGGAGTGAAGAATCAGGAAACATTACTTTGTTTCACTTTAGAAATATAATAGAAACATTCTTAGAAACAATAAACTCAAAAGCAACACTAAAAGAAATACTAATAACCAATAAAAAAACTAATACACACTTTGCAGAACACTTATTAAAAATAAATAAAAAAATAAAAATTTATGACCCCAGCAATAAAAAAACCATTGGGCTTATGGGAGAATTCAATAATAGATCAATCAAAAAATTCAATGAGAAGAATACAAAAATATACATATTTGAAATCAACTTAGATGAACTAATAGAAACTACTAAATCAAATAATCACTTAGAATATATTGCGCACAAATACTCTAATTATCCAAGTGTAACTAGAGATATATCTGTAAAATTAGAAAAATATGTAAATATTGAGAAAGTGAAGCAAACTATTATTAATGATGATAATGAACTAATCGAATCAATTGAGATATTAAATGAATATAAAAATAATGAAAACACAAAGAATAATACAACAAGATATATTAGCATAAGAATTACATATAGGTCAAACACTAAAACATTAAATACAGAAGACATAAAATATATAGATAAAAGCTTAGACAAGAAAATCAAAGAATTACAGCAAGCTTAGAAATAATATATAAAGGGCAAAGCATAAGCCGGGTTTAGTTCTTTTCAATTCTATAATTAAATTACAAGTTAACTTAATATGAAAAGGGTAATTATTAATCTTAAGTAAAATGAAATACTTTATGCAGTATAAATGATTAATTAAATAAAAAGGATATAAAACTTATAAAAATAGCATCAATATATATATATACTAACCTCTTTACTCCAATACGGGGTTTACCTAACAAATACTTTAATAGTATTTTTGGTACGCTCTTACCGCACCATTGCACCCTTACCTAAAAAATTTAGGCGGTATATTTCTGTGGCACTATCCTTATAGTTACCTACACTTTATTTTATAAAGCTATACATTTATAAATAGAGCCCGGACTTTCCTCAGGTTTGCAAAAAACCTGCAATTACCTACGCTTACCCTTAATCTTTAAATAATATATAAAAAAAAACTAAAAAAAAGAAGTACCTTGAAATGATAAAAGGAAACAACCAATTTGCAGAAATACTAAAAAAATATAATTATCAACTACACAGTGGAGATATTGTAGCTGGTACAATAACTCACAATGAAAGAATAGGATTTTTAGTTGATATAGGAACAGAAAAAGTAGGTTATTTACCAAAAGAAGAATTAATAATTGATTTTAAGAATACACTTCAAGATCATTTAATGCTTATTAACACAACAAGAGATTTTTTTCTTATTACAGAAAATATAAACACAAAACAACACATATTATCTATTAAAAGATTAGACTACATTAGAGCATGGAAAAGAATAAAACAAATATATATAGAAGATATTATATTTAATCTTCCAATACACCAAATTAACAAGGGAGGAATCATTACTTATCTTGAAGGCATTCAAGGATTTATTCCTAAATCACATATATATTGTATAAAAAAGCACACCATAAAATCTAAAATACTTACAATAAATGACAATAAAAATCAGCTTATACTGAGTAACAAAAGTGCAGAATTAGCAACATCATTACATAAATTCAAAATAGGTGAAATAATTTATGGAAAAATAACAATGCTAAAATCCTATGGATTATTTATAGATCTATATGGAATCAAAGCATTACTACATGTATCAGAAATTGGCAATATAAATTATAAAAATAAAATGTTAATAAAAGGAAAATTCATGAAAGTAAAAATTATACATCTTAACAAAAAACATGGCCAAGTATCAGTTTCAATACAACAACTTAAAAATATCACTAACCACCACCAACAATTGTTATAATCTCAATTGAATCTCGAGGTTTAAATAATAAAGAATTAAACTGCATTTTATTAACAATATCATTATTATATTCTATAATTACATTATTTATATTAATATCTAAATACTGCAAAATGTGAGATAAAGACATAGAACAATGACAATTAAAAGGATCTCCATTAATAAATATAGTAAAATAATTTTTCATATACAATTTATAAATATGAAGTATAAGTAGACCAAGTTTATAAAAAATACTATAATACTTTGAAAAGCCAAATGATAGATGGCGGATGTAGCCAAGAGGTTACGGCAATGGATTGTGGCTCCATTATACGCGGGTTCGACTCCCGTCATTCGCCCTAATAAATAACTAAAAAACAACCTAACTAATACTATTAGTCTTATTAATTGCATTAAGTAATTAACTAATATAACTTCAAATATTACTTGAACTCATAGATATTTATTTATTTACATAAAACTATAAAAATAAAGTAAGCACATTTTTTCACATAGAGTTGACTTAAAATTAATAATACAATAATCATTAGTAAATAAACTTTATTAAATCAACTCAATTACGAGTATTACAGATCATAAGAATTAATTCTTTAGTACTGAAAGTTTATATTAAGTAAAACAACATTATATCAAATGTTACATCTGTAGTAATTTAAGAAAACGATAACTGCTCAGATATGGTAACTATATCAAAATTTACTACATGGATGCTCAAATACTTTAAAGAATTATATAAATTTGGACCGTTACCTACTAATACAATTTTTTCACTTTTTTAATTTAAAAAAAAATTATAGAATAAAGAAAAAATCAAAAGAAATAAAAGTCTATCAAACATAATGAAATGGGTTAAAATATTAGCACAAAATAAAATACCTTATTACATATATAAAATAAAACAAGAAGACTTCATTATACTAAACAAAAATAATAGCAATATTATAATTATTTTGTCCGGCATTCTTTTCATTACAAAAGTTTTTCCTAATAAAGAATCACTACCAATAGCAATGCTTAATAAACATGACATATTCATTAAAAATAATAAAGAAGCAAAAATATACTATAAAATAATTGCTTTAGAAAAGGCATACTTACTTACTTTAAATACAAATAATTTAGAGAAAAGTAAAAATATCTTAATAAAAAATGATATATTAAATAGCTATAAGCAGACAGTAAACGAATATGAAGCAATGAATAATGTAATGAGTCAGAAACAAATAAAAAATAGAATACTACAGCTAATTTTCACTATATGCTTAAAATTTGGTAAAATAAAAAATCAAAAAATTCTTATACCATTTAAACTATCTAACAAAAATATAGCAATTTTAACAGGAACTAGTAAAAATACTGTAAATAAAATAATGAGGGAAATATATCAACAAAATATTATTCAAGAATACAATAACAAGATTATATACATAAACAATATTTATAATTTAAAATAAAAATCGACATGTTATAATATATATAATGATTTATAAAATTTTCACCATGTAGTTTAAACGCACCAATTTAAAAAATAAAATATAAAATCTATATGAGCAAAGTATACGACTGGTTTGAAGAAAGACTAGAAATTCAATCTATTGCAGATGATATTTCTAGTAAGTATGTACCTCCACATGTAAATATATTTTATTGTATAGGAGGCATTGTATTTACATCTTTTTTAATTCAAGTAGCAAGTGGATTTGCAATGACATTTTACTACAGACCAACTGTTGCAGAAGCTTTTACTTCTGTAGAATATATCATGACAGAAGTAAATTTTGGATGGCTAATAAGATCAATACATAGATGGTCTGCAAGTATGATGGTACTAATGTTGATTCTGCATGTTTTCCGAGTCTATCTAACTGGTGGATTTAAAAAACCCAGAGAGCTAACATGGGTAACTGGAGTTATTTTAGCTGTTCTAACAGTTTCTTTCGGTGTCACAGGTTATTCATTACCATGGGATCAAATAGGCTACTGGGCTGTAAAAATAGTGACGGGAGTACCAGAAGCAATACCAATTGTAGGAAGCACAATAGTTGAACTATTAAGAGGAAGTGTAAGTGTTGGGCAAAGCACATTAACAAGATTTTATAGTTTGCATACTTTTGTTTTACCTTTGCTTACAGCTGTTTTTATGCTAATGCACTTTCTAATGATACGTAAACAAGGCATTTCAGGTCCATTATAAATAAATACGTAAATAAGGTTATAAGATATGTCAATTATAAAAAAACCAGACCTAACAGACCCAAAGTTAAGAGCAAAACTAGCAAAAGGAATGGGACATAATTATTATGGAGAACCAGCTTGGCCGAATGATCTACTTTATATTTTTCCAGTAGTAATTTTAGGAACAATAGCATGTAGCGTAGGACTCGCAGTACTAGAACCAATGGGAATTGGAGAACCAGCAGATCCATTTGCTACACCATTAGAAATACTACCAGAATGGTATTTTTTCCCAACATTTAACTTACTACGAGTTATACCAAACAAACTAATAGGTGTTTTATCTATGGCATCTGTACCAGCAGGTTTAATTCTTATTCCTTTTATAGAGAACATTAATAAATTCCAAAATCCTTTTAGAAGACCAGTAGCTACAACAATATTTATAGTAGCAACATTCATAACAATTTGGTTAGGTATAGGCGCAACAATGCCTCTATCAAAGGCAATCACTCTTGGATTATTTTAAAAAATAAAAAAATGCAATAGTAATAATACAAAAATGCAATATCACTATTGCATTTTTTTACTTAATTGAAACTTTAGCACCCACTTCTTCTAATTTAGATCTAATTTCTTCTGCATCCTCTTTAGAGATACTTTCTTTAATTGTTTTAGGAGTAGACTCAACTAACTCTTTCGCCTCTTTCAAACCTAAAGCAGTTAAAGAACGTACAACTTTTAAAATCGTAATTTTTTTTGGCGCTGGAACCTCCTCTAATACTACATCAAACTCTGTTTTCTCTTCTGCTTCTTCAGCTGGCATATTATTTACATCACTTGGCATTACAACCATTCCTGTATTAGAAATAGCTGAAGCATCTACGCCAAAAGTTTCTTCTATTTGTTTAACTAATTCAGCAGCTTCTAATAAAGTTAGAGACTTTAATTCTTCAATAATACTATCAATTTTATTACTCATACTCAATTTAAAAATAAATATAAATGATTATAAACTATCCTGATTTTTATATCTTTACAAGATTCAAGTCAACAGGAATACCTGGTCCCATTGTACTAGATAAATATAAAGATTTCCAATATTTCCCTTTAGAGCCACTTGGTCTATTTCTATCAATTGATTCCTGTAAAGCTTTTAGGTTTAACTGCAGATCATCAACAGAAAAATTTACTTTACCAATAGGCACATGAACTATTCCAGTACGATCAACCTTATACTCTAATTTACCTGCCTTAAATTCACCGATAGCACTTTGTAATTCATTAGTGACAGTGCCCGACTTCGGAGAAGGCATTAATCCTCTAGGACCTAAGAAACGCCCTAATTTTGCAATAAGCAACATCATATCAGGTGTTACAATTAATTTATCAAAATCTAAACGACCTTGAAATATTTCTTCAATTAGATCTTCAGAACCTACTATATCAGCTCCAGCAGATCGAGCTCTATCAACTTGATCTCCTCGTGTAATAACTGCAACCTTTATAAGTTTACCAGAGCCTTTAGGTAAAATTACAGTTGATCTCAATTGTTGATCTGCATATTTAGGATCCAAGCCTAATACAATATGAGCCTCCAATGTTTCAATAAAATTAGCAGAAGATAAATCTTTTAATAGTAGTAATGCTTTATCGGGAGCATATAACAAATTTTTATCTAATTTTTGTAAAATATTTACAAAACGACGTGAACGTTTAACCATAAAATACGTAAATTTCTCCTTAAAAAATATCTTATTTGTATCTAATCAATTAAAATTCCCATACTACTTGCTGTACCACTAATAATCGAAATAGCTTGATTTATGTCTTCAGTATTTAAATCAGGTAACTTATTAATAGCTATTTCATTTAACTTAGATCGAGAAATAGATCCTACTTTTTTTGAGTTAGGAGTTCCAGAACCTTTTTCTATGCCAGCAGCTTTAGCTAACAAAACAGAAGCCGGGGGAGTCTTCAAAATAAAGGAAAAACTACGATCTGCATAAATTGATATTTCAACAGGAATCACTAAACCAACTTTATCAGCTGTTTTAGCATTATATTCCTTACAAAACATAACAATATTTGCTCCATGTTGACCTAAAGCAGGACCAACAGGAGGAGCTGGTGTTGCCTTACCAGCTGCTAATGCTAATTTAACAAAACCAACAACTTTTTTAGGCATAAAAATTGAAAACTTAAAAAAAAATATATTATAGTTATCTAAATACAAAAAAATTAAGAACCACAGTATTAACAAATTATACAACATTATATGATTAATAATTAATTTGTCCAATATAAAATCGAAAAATCTATTAAACACGCCCTGAAGGAATTGAACCCTCGACATTAGATTTTGGAAACCTACGTTCTGCCAACTGAACTAAAGGCGTAATCACATCTTTATTAATTAAATTTAGTATACTCTAAAATTAAAGAAAGAAATTAATAATGTTAAATATTAAGTATGAAAAAGCAATAAAGCTGTCACCAGAGGAATACAAATATTACTCTAAACAAATAATTTTGGACAATATTGGAGTACAAGGGCAAAAAAAACTAAAAAGTACGAAAGTATTAATAATAGGAGCAGGTGGATTAGGTTGCCCAACAGTGATGTACTTAGCTGTATCTGGAATTGGATGTATAGGATTAATGGATGGAGATCAAATAGAACACTCAAATCTAAATAGACAAATATTATATAGTGTCAATGACATTAAGAATTTTAAAGTTAATTCGGCAAATAAAAAAATACAAACAATAAATAATAACTGTAAAGTTATCAAACATAAATACAACTTAAATACAGAAAATAGTATAGAAATACTATCTTACTATGATATAATTGTAGATACAACAGATAATTTTAACACAAGATATATAATAGATCAAATTTGCTATAAATTACATAAAACATATATATATGGCGCTATTGATAAATTTGACGGACAAGTTGTTGTATTTAACTATAAAAACGGGATTAGATATAAAGATCTATATAACCAAAGTCTATTACTAGCACATGATTATTGTAATCGAAACGGAATAATGGGAATTACTACTGGTTACATAGGAATATTACAAGCTATTGAAACAATTAAAATTATATTAGGATTAGAAAAGAAGTGTAAGAACTTTTTATCAATATACAATACTATTAAAGCAGTAGACAAAAAAAGAAAAATTTCTTTAAAAAGAGAAAACATTGATACAACTAGTATTAATAAAGCAAATAATATATTACTCAATAGTGAACTCACAACTATCAATAATCATATTATAATAATAGATCTCAGAGCAAAACCAGATTTTAATATACAATATATAAAAAAATCAATTAATATTCCTATCAAAGAATTTCAATTGAATAAAACCATAAAGTTCGTTAAATACTACATAAAAAAAAGCAACTTAATTTTATATTGTAATACATTAGAAAAATCTTTAATAGCATCACATTTTTTAAAACAAAATGGTATATTGCACTATATTTTGCATCCAGTTAAGTAAATATTTATACAACAACTAAAAATCTGATAGTATTAATCAAAATAGTAATTAGGATAAAATAAATTTAAAATATGAAAAAAAAAGTAAATGTTATATTCATAAAAGATAATTTAAAACAAGGAAAAAAAGGGGTACTAATAAATGTTGCTCGCGGATATGCTTTTAACTATTTAATACCAGGTAAAATAGCAGAAATAGCAACACCAAAAAAAATTAAACATATCCAAATGTTTGCAAAAATTAAAATACAACAAAAAGAAGCTAATCAGATTGAAACTCAGTTGATGCAAAATAACATTAAAAAAATCAATAAAATTTCAGTATACAAGAAAAGAGGGGAGAATAATTTAATATTTGGAAGTGTTACAGAAAAAGAAATAATAAAATGGATAAATAAACATACAAGCTTATCAATTAACAAAATAAAAATTCAAGTTGTAGATACAAAATTAATTGGAATAGAAGATATAAAAATTCAAATTAATCCCAAAATACAAGTCAATATTCCAGTATATATAATACCTACAAATATCTAAAACAATCATATATTCACTTACAGCTTTATGAATAGATTATATAAATATACATTTATTCCACATAACTATATAGCAGAAGAAATATTTTTAGGTATAATACTTATTTATCCAGAAGTTTTTCATGCAATTAAAAATATTATAAAAAAAGAATATTTTTTTTTAGAGACTAACCAAATAATATACTTAAACTTATTAAATATCAGTGAACAAAACAAAAACAACATATTTGAGCTATTATGTACACTACAGAATAATAAAATCTTATTGAGAATAGGCGGTCTAGAAAAAATAATTCAAATGATGAGACAAAGTCAAATTTTTATATCATCGTCAAAAATAAATAAATATTTTGATAACTTAATTCAAATATTAAATGACAACTACCTGAAAAGGCTAGTCATACAATTTGGATATAATATTATACGAATAGGATATATTAAGTCTCTTGATAACTATAATTTATTTAGCAAAATTTTATCCTATATATACTTAATCGAAACGCAAATAAATAAGAATAAAAATCAAACAATAACAAACATAAAAGATTTAGTTGCAAAAAAACTATTAGAACTCAAATACCAAAACATATATTTAAAAAGTATAAAAACAAGAAAAACAACTAAATCAGGATTCTTTGAATTAGACAGTATCATCACGAATTTACCAATAGGTAATTTAATTATTATTGCAGGTAGACCATCTATTGGCAAAACTTCATTTGCAATAAATATTGCATACAATATTTGTTTCTATCAGCAAACTAGCCTACTCATATTTAGCCTTGAAATGTCAAATAATGAAGTATTCAATAAATTGCTATCTATAGCATCAGAAATTAATATTAATCAGAGTAACATAACAAACCTGGATCAAAATCAATGGAAAACAGTTGGTAACATATGCAACACTTTATTAAAAAATAATATATACATTAACGATCAAAATAACATAGACATCGATCAAATCGCCAGGATAGCTAAAAATTTAAAAAAAAAAACTGAATATTTTGACTTAATTATTATAGATTACTTACAATTAATCGAATTCTACACAGAAAAAAGTAAAAAATATAGCAGAAGTCAGGAGCTTGGATATATTACAAGAAGATTAAAAATATTAGCTCAATTTTTAAAGCTACCAATCATAGTAATATCACAGCTTAATAGAAATATAGAAACCCGAAGTAACAAAGAACCGTTACTATCTGATCTTAAAGAAAGTGGATGTATTAAATCAGAAAACAATATAAGCATTGAATCGAAACAAACTAACAATATCAATATTAAAAATAAAACGCATATAAAAATAAGAAGTACAAAACTAAATAATGCAAAACAAGGAAGAACTGAGCATATAAAACTAAAGGTAGGAATAGATAATATAATTAAATTAGTTAATTTATCAAATCAATATATATTCAAATGCAATAATAATATCAACTGGCTATCACTTACTCATCATCATAGATATCTATCCCAAAATATATGGATAAAGACTCATCAAATATCATTATTAACAACAATAAACATCACAACAAACAATACAAAATACTTAATTCATAGGAACTATATTCATGACATAACTTTTGATATATACTCAAAATCATACGACTTAAATCAAAATGAACATTTTAACTTAATTTCTCAAGAAATTATAACTCACAATTCAATAGAGCAAGATGCCGATATTATACTGGTTTTATATGAACAACAAAACACAACAAAAAATTTTGAGTCAAACAATAGTAAAACTATTGATCTAAAAATATGTAAAAATCGTAACGGGAATGTAGGTTACTGTAAATTACAGTTTTTACCAGAAATAAGTGTATTCAAAAATACGGATATCAGAACAAAAAATTACTTTGATACTTTATGATGTATAATATAATAGAATCAATAAGCTGGGATAGCTCAGTTGGTAGAGCAGTGGACTGAAAATCCTCGTGTCACCAGTTCAAATCTGGTTCCTGGCATGCTTTAGAAATATAAAAAAAATAAATATAACAAAGTCTTTTTTCACACATATAAAAAAATAAACATATTTATTTAGACAATAAATATTACAGAGTTTTTATTAATAAAGTTAAATACATACAACGCTCGAGGAAATACTAATCAAATTTGTTAACAAGGTAATTTTTTGAGTTATTAAAAACTACAAAGATACAAAAAATTATTTAGGAGTTTAGCTAATAAATACTTTAAACCAATAAAGTATACAAGGTATTCTGGGGTCTTCGTCATGCAATAGCAAAAATGATAATAATAATGTATTGCTTCAATAAATAAATATAACATATATAAAAAGCGCTCATACATGAAGAATAAAGTAAAAGTTTAATAGGAAATGATATAAATATGCAGATATACTTAGAAAAAACACATGATGAGAGTTTCATACTCACCAAGCATATAGCTAATCATAAAACAAACATTAATAGATATTAATATAACAAATTCATATGGAAAAGGAAGAAAAAACTAATACTGTATCAATTAAAAAAAAGAGTTACTATAAAATCAATATGAAAATCTACAAAACTTCTTAAAAGAATACTAAAAACAATTACTAACAGGTAATTACACAAGAAATACAAAAAACATATTAATCAAAAAGTTACGATAGTTATACTAATCAACATATAGAATGAAGGTCGATAAATGAATTAATAATAAATAAACACTTACTGTTATTTAGATATAGAGAAAAATTACTACATAAAATACAAATGATAACAGGCAATAACTTTACATTTAATACGAAAAAAACTGCAAGGTACAAATATACACTAATAAGTACAAAATATTTTCTAGTAAAAATAAATAGTTTACAAAAAGAATTAAAACCTCAATACTTAATAATAAGAAGTCAATAAAGAAAAATAAAAGAATAAATATCACAGAATGTAAATTAATTAAATAGATAAACATACAAAAATCAAGAAGAAAGACTTAAAAAACATTCAAGAATTAAGAAAATAGTTTATCCTATACAAATACTTAACAATGATAATAGCAAAGTAGGATACTTTGCTATTGTTTTAACTACAGATCTAAAGAAGAAGATATTAAAAAAAGAAAAATATAAATGTTATGTAGATAAACAATAATATATACATTTTTCAATAAAAATAAATTAAAAGGTTCAACAACACAATTATACTTGCATAAAAAATAAAAGTTGTTATTAGCAAACAAACAATATGATCTCAAAACAATTATCTAAGTCATTATATCCAGCAATAAATTCATAAGTATATAAACGAATAATCATAAAAAGCTTTGTGTATTTAATTCTATAGAATGCAATAAACATTTTTTAGAATAAGCACTAGGATAACCTACTTTATATAAGGAGATATATACTAATATTTATCCCTCATTTCTAATATTGTAAAATTATTCACAAGTAAAGATTAATATTTGCTAATTATACCTGCAACTTATCACCAAGCAATACCTTAACTAATCCATCATCAGCAACATCAACAACTGCACTATCTCCTGATTTAATCTTACCTGCTAATACTTCCTCAGCTAAACTATCTTCAAGTAAACGCATAACAGCTCTACGTAATGGACGAGCACCATAGCTAGGATTATATCCTTCATCAACTAACTTATTTTTAAACCTATCAGTTACACTTAAAATAATATCTTGTTGTTTTATTCGATCAAAAACTTCTTTTAGCATCAAATCAGCAATCTCTCGAACTTCTTCTTTAGTTAATTGCCTAAAAACAATAATTTCATCTAATCTATTTAAAAATTCTGGACGAAAATATTGCTTAAGTTCCTCATTAACTAAAGATTTAATACGATTATACTGAGACTCTACTTGTGACTCACCCAGTTCAAAACCTAAACTTCCTCCACCTTTCTCAATTACTTTAGAACCAATATTAGAGGTCATAATTAACAAAGTATTTTTAAAATCAATAGTACGTCCTTTAGCATCTGTTAAACGACCATCTTCTAAAATCTGTAAGAGCAAATTAAAAATATCAGGATGGGCTTTTTCAATTTCATCAAATAAAATTACTGTATAAGGTCTTTTTCGAACTGCTTCTGTTAAATAACCTCCTTCACTATAACCAACATAACCAGGAGGCGAACCAATTAACTTAGAAACAGTATGTCTCTCCATGTACTCTGACATATCTAATCTAACCATTGCCTCTTGCGCACCAAAAAAATATGATGCTAATGCTTTAGTTAACTCAGTTTTACCTACACCAGTAGGTCCAGAAAAGATAAAACTAGCAATAGGACGATTAGGATTCTTAAGTCCTACTCTAGCACGTCTAATAGCTCTTGAAACTGCAACTACAGCTTCTTCTTGACCAATTATTCTGCTATGCAATGTTTCTTCCATATGCATTAACTTCTCTGACTCACTTTTCGTCAATTTTGTTACGGGAATACCAGTCCAAAATGCAACAATTTCAGCAATATCATCTTCAGTAACTACTGGATCTTCTAACTGAAGATCTGGTTCTGAATTTTTGCTTTGAGCAATAGCAGCTATCTGAGCTTTAATCTCTGTTTCTCTTGTCCTATATTGTTCAGCTTTTTCATATTTTTGCGCTCTGATAGCTTCATCCTTAGTTTTCAATACTGACCTTAACTCTCTATCCAATTCGCGTGCAGCTGGCGGTAATTGCGAGTTTAATAAACGAACTCTAGAGCCAGCCTCATCAATTAAATCAATAGCTTTATCTGGTAGGAATCTATCGGAAATGTATTGGTTAGCATACTTAGCAGCTGCGGCTAAAGCCTCATCTGACATTTTTAATTGATGATGTTTTTCATAACGATCTCTTAATCCAAATAATATCTCAATCGTTTCTTCAACTGTTGGTTCCCCAACTAACACTGGTTGAAAACGACGCTCTAAAGCAGCATCTTTTTCAATATGTTTACGATATTCTTCTAGAGTAGTTGCACCAATACACTGTAATTCACCTCTAGCTAGAGCAGGCTTAAGCAAATTAGCAGCATCTATAGCACCTTCTGCTGCGCCAGCACCAATAAGAGTGTGGACTTCATCAATCACTAAAATAACATTTGTTGCTGACTTAATTTCGTCCATAATTCTTTTGAGTCTTTCTTCAAATTCTCCTCGATATTTTGTTCCAGCTACTAATAATCCAACATCTAATGTGATTACTAATTTATCTTCAAGAATAGAGGGAATATCTCTATTTGCAATTCTTTGCGCAAGACCCTCAGCAATTGCAGTTTTACCAACACCAGGCTCTCCAATTAATACTGGATTATTTTTAGTACGACGCCCTAAAATCTGAATAACCCTTTCAATTTCTTTTTGTCTACCTACAACAGGATCTAAGACTCCTTCTATAGCTAACTCTGTTAAATTAGAACCAAACTCTTCTAAAGTAGGAGTTTTACTTCTCGCTTGCATATTATTACCGCTATTAGTATTAACATCAGCATTGTCTCCTAACATTTGAATAACCTCTGTTCTAACTGAAGCAACATTCACTGCTAAATTCTCTAAAACTCTCGCAGCAACTCCTTCACCTTCTCTAACTAAACCCATTAGTAGGTGCTCAGTACCTATATAGTTATGCCCTAATTGTCTTGCTTCTTCTAAAGATAATTCTAAAACTCGTTTAGCTCTTGGTGTAAAAGGAATTTCCACTGCTACGAAACCCGAACCTCGCCCTATAATCTTCTCAACCTCGATTCTTGCATCTTTTAAGTTAACATTCATAGACTTCAACACTTGAGCAGCAATACCAGTGCCTTCACCAATTAAACCTAATAATATTTGTTCAGTACCAACAAAATTATGTCCCAATCTCCTTGCTTCTTCTTGAGCTAACATAATGACTTTAATTGCTTTCTCAGTAAAGCGTTCAAACATATAAGTTATAAAGCAAAAAAATGATTACCTTCGATAGTATGTTATTATAACATAAGTAAATAAAAAACTATAACCATAAAAAAATAAACCATTCAAATAGTTGACTAATATGAAAAAGATTAAATAAAATAAAATTAAAAAATACTTCATTAACATTTAATATGATAAACAAATCAAAACAGACGACAAATCTGATGAATAAAATAGAACAAGAATATCTAAAAAAAGACCTACCAAAAATAGAAATAGGTGATACTATAAAAATAAAAAAAGTAATACAAGAAGGAAATAGAGAAAGAGTTCAATCATCAGAAGGTGTAGTTATTTCAAAAAATAATTCACAACTCAATCAAACAATTACAGTCAGAAAGACTGTACAAAATATCGGGACTGAAAAGATATATCTATTAAATTCTCCACAGATAATCAATATAGAAATAACAAGAAGAGCAAAAATCAGAAGATCAAAATTATACTATCTTAGAGATAGATCAGGTAAAGCAACTAGATTAAAACAGAAATCTCTATAAAATCAAGTAGGATACATAACTCAGATGGTTTAGAGTATCACGTTGACATCGTGAAAGTCACCGGTTCAAATCCGGTTGTATCCACTAATAACTATATAACACATAATTGATTTTTATCAAAGCATTTGATATAATTAGTTTTATTCATCTCACGAACAAAAAAAAAGGGTCGGTGCCCGAGTGGTTAATGGGGGCGGACTGTAAATCCGCTGGCTTAGCCTACGTTGGTTCAAATCCAACCCGGCCCAATAAAAATACAACTCTATCTAGAATTGAATGAACTGTTAGCATTTTTTTCAATGCCATAAGATGGCGGCTGTTTAATTAAACCAATCATCTGCGAGTTACTTTTGCCAGGAGCTACCATGGGATAACAATTTTCTTGTTCTTTAACTTTACAGTTTAAAATAACCGGACCTTCATAATTGCAAAATAACTTCAAAATGCTGTCAACATCTTTCCTTGATTCAATTTCTAAACCTAATAATCCAAAGGATTGAGCAAGCTTAATGAAATCAGGAGATCCTTTTTCCATATTGGAGTGAGAATATCTTTCACCATAAAAAGCTTGTTGCCATTGCCTAACCATACCTTGCCATTTATTATTAATAACAAGAATTTTAATAGGCAGATTATATTGAGCAATAGTTCCTAATTCTTGGAGATTCATTTGAAAACTAGCATCACCACTAACACATATAACTTTTTGATTTGGACAAGCTACTTGTACGCCAATAGCAGCTGGTAAGCCATATCCCATAGTTCCCAAGCCAGAGCTAGACATCCAATGCCTAGGCAAAACATTCAGAAATTGAGCAGCCCACATTTGATGCTGACCAACGTCAGTCGTAAAATAAGCTCTGGGTTCGAGAGTAGAGATTGTATGTAAAATTTCTTGAGCAGACAAAAGATTTATATGCTTAGGAATTAACAAAGGATATTGTTTCTTCCAAGCAAGAACTCTTTGTTTCCAAGAACTTGTTTGTTCATTATTGTTAGGAAATTGTAAAGAACTATTCAAGTAAATCAAAAAATTTGTCATGACATCATTAATATCTCCCACAATTGCTACTTGAGGAATTCTATTTTTACCGACTTCTGCAGGATCAACATCAACATGAATAACTTGTGCATTACAAGCAAATTCATCTAATTTGCCAGTAACTCTATCATCAAAACGCGCTCCTAAAGCAATTAATAAATCACATTCACTTACAGCAAAATTAGCACAGGCTGTTCCGTGCATACCTAACATCCCTAATGATAAGATATGATTCTCATCAATAATTCCTTTACCCATTAATGTTGTGGTTATTGGAATTTGAAATAGATTAGCAAACTCTAAAATAATACTAGATGCATCAGACGAAATCGCCCCGCCCCCTACATATAATAGTGGTTGGCTAGATTGCTTAATTAATTCGAGCATCTTATGAAAGTGCTTTGTTCTAGTAGGTTTACAAGATTTCAGTCTCAGTAAATTCAAACTAGATTGTGGAAAAAAATTATATAAAAACTTTTCAAGACCAACATCCTTGGGAATATCAATTAAGACTGGACCCGGTCTACCATCTTGCGCTATATAAAAAGCCTCTGATACGATCTTACTCATATCTCTAGGATCTCTAACAACATAAGAATGCTTTACTATAGGCAAAGTTATCCCAAAAATATCTACTTCTTGAAACGCATCGGTACCTATAAAAGCACGAGCTACCTGGCCAGTAATTACAATAAGAGGGACAGAATCCATTTGAGCAGTAGCTATTCCAGTGACTAAATTAGTAGCACCAGGTCCAGATGTCGCGAAACAAACACCGACTTTACCTGAAGATCTTGAATAACCATCAGCAGCATGAACAGCACCTTGTTCATGCCTACATAAAATATGTATAATTAATTTTTTCTCTTCCCAATGAAACAATTCATCATATATAGGCAAAATAGCACCACCAGGATAACCAAAAATATGGAAAACACCATTTCTGACAAGACTATCCATTAAGGAAAAAGCACCAGATATAAAATTAGAAATAGGCACACATAAACCTCCAAAGAGTAAATTGTATTATATATATTATATATGTTCAATTTTTCTATATATTATCTGTCATTATTTGTATTATCCTATAGCATAGGACTGTAATAATCACTATTATTGTCATAAATACTATTCTCTCTTTTTTGTTCTTTAATAACTTAAAAATTGGTTGAAAAGTTGTCAAGAAAAATCCTATTAATACGCTTATTAAAAATCTTGGAAATTTATATAAATTTATCCAAAAGTTTGACATAATATTTTATTATATTATTTATTAAACATTTATATTTTTTCTATTTTAATTAACTATTAATAATAAATAAGTACTTAAATGTCAAACTCTGTAACTTCTGAGCGTTTTTATTTTTCTGCTGATACTTTATCATTAATTCGTGAGTATGTTGGTTCTACCGTTGTTATTAAGTATGGTGGATCTGCTATGAAAATTAAGCCTTTACAGTTAAATGTAATTTATGATATAGCTCTCTTATACTCATTAGGTATTAAGATTATTTTAGTTCATGGTGGAGGCTATTTAATTGATAATTGGTTAATGAAGTTAAATATTAAACCTAAATTTGAAAGAGGCTTACGTGTGACAGATGCGAATACTATGGAAGTGGTTGAAATGGTTTTAAGTGGTTATGTTAATAAAAATTTAACATCTTTATTAAATCAGCATAACATTCCTGCATTAGGTTTATCAGGTAAGGATGCAAAGTTAGTTACTGCTTTTCCTTTGTCTCAGAGTTTTGATAATTTTACAGGTAAAATTGATAATATAAACAGTCAGGTATTGAGTACACTTCTTGATAACAGTTTCTTGCCTGTAGTAGCTAGTGTAGCTGCTGACGCAAAAGGACAGACTTATAATATTAATGCAGATACTTTAGCTAGTTCTATAGCTTCCTATGTAAAAGCTGATAAGTTAATTTTACTTACTGATACTCCTGGAATTCTTTCTAATGTTCATGATAGTTCTAGCCTAATTAAAAATATTAATTTAAATGAAATTGATGATTTAAAGTCTGCAGGAGTTATTACTGATGGTATGATTCCTAAAATAGATAGTTGTATTGATGCATTAAATAATGATGTACCAGCTGTTCATATTATTGATGGTAGAGTTCGTTATTCTTTATTGTATGAGTTATTAACAAATGATAGAATTGGCTCAATGTTAGTTGTATGAGGATTAATTTGTGTATTTTTTAGTTAAATGTTATATTTTTACTAAAGTATACTTTGGCTCAGTAGCTCAGTTGGTTAGAGCAGGGGACTCATAAGCCCAAGGTCGCAGGTTCAAGTCCCGCCTGAGCCATTTAATATTTCATCTTTTATAAAATTGGAGAGGTGGCTGAGAGGTTGAAAGCGGCAGATTGCTAATCTGTTGTATAATTACTATTATACCGAGGGTTCGAATCCCTTCTTCTCCTATATAGTGTTTGCTTGACAATGTATAGTGACTTAATTTAAGGTTATTGTTAGTGGGACTGTAGTTCAATTGGTTAGAGCACCGCCCTGTCACGGCGGAAGTTGCGGGTTCGAATCCCGTCAGTCTCGTATATTTGATTTAATACTTTTGATAATCAATTTGTAACCATAATATATAATAAAGTATTATTCAAGTTAAAGTAGTATATACTAAAACACCTAAATATTGTATTATACTGATTATTACTTAATTATTACATATTTGTATATCTATAGAATGAAGAAAAAAGCTAAAAAAAGACATCTTCTTACTAGTAAAATAAGAATCATGCTGTATGATATTTGCTTTTTAATAACCTAAATATATAGTGTTATGTACAATTTTGAAGTAGTATGATTAATGAATTGAAATGTAATAGCAGTTAATACTAAGTTAAATATTAGTGCATGATAAGAAACCTAAATAAAAAAGTTTTGCTATTTTGATAATTGTTGTACGGTAAAATAAACTAATTGGTGAAAATAATGTTATCTGTGTACAGTTGAATTTATTAAACAAATAAAAAGTATTTTAGAGCTATGTAAAAACAACATCTTTTTTTGTATTTAGTTTTTCCTATAAAAATGTGAAATAATAACGAATAATGATAGTGTATGGAAATCTACAAAATGTATACCCAAGTTAGCAAATATTGTCATATTTTTCTTGATTTTGCTTTTGGTGAATGGTCCTTCATAATTTTCTTTTTTATTGAAAACTTTTTTTAGTTTTTTCTACCATTTAAGTATTTATTTTCATATATATGTAATATAATTTATTTTATATGACTTATGCTATTGTATTTTGCTTCTTTCTAGTAAGAAACATAAATACAAAATATTTATTTACTATTTTAATATTTATTTCTTTGATTTATATGCATTGTTGTTTCTAGCCATTTGTTTTGCTTGATTAGCTTTCTTATATTTCATTTTTACCAGTATTATGATTTAGTCATACCCATGTATGATCTTATGTTTATTTTTATTATTTATTGCTCGTAATAAATTACATAATATAGTTATTTGATAATATTTTTTATATCGAAACTTTGTTGCTATATTATATAAGGTATTAAGCTTTTTGTGGCACTTTTGTATACTGTTCAATAATATTTATAAATTCAATACCATCAATAGTTTCTTTTTCTATTAATATATCTACTAATTTATCTATTATTACTCTATTGTTTTTTATAATATTTCTCGTTTTTTTGTGACATTCATCAACTATGTTTTTGATTTGTGTATCTATTTTTATTGCAATTTCATCTGAATATTCGTTTGTATTCCCCATACCTCTACCTAAAAATGGATTAGAGTCCTCATTTTCTAATGACATTGGGCCAATATTAGACATTCCAAACCTTGTTACCATTTGTCTTGCCATTGAAGTAACTTGTTGTAGATCATTGCTAGCACCTGTTGTAATTTCTGATTCTCCAAAAACAATTTCCTCTGCGGCTCTTCCTCCTAAAGCTCCCATAATACGAGCTTTAATCTGAGATCTAGATATTAAGCTTTGGTCCTCAGATGGGGTGAACCAAGTTAATCCCCTAGCTTGTCCTCTTGGTATTAATGTTACTTTTTGTACGTTTTCATGATCTTTTAGTAATGTACCAACAATTGCGTGTCCAATTTCGTGATAAGCTATTAGTCGTTTGCTTTTGCTATCAATTAATGCGGTTCCTTCCATGCCTGCTATTATTCTATCTATTGCCTTATCAATTTCTTGTAATGTGATTTGATTTTTTCTTTCTCTAGCTGTTAATATAGCGGCTTCATTTAGTAAATTAGCTAAGTCTGCTCCTGAAAAACCGGGTGTTCTTCTTGCAATTATTGATAAAGATACGTTCGTATCAATCTTTTTATTTTTTGCATGTACATTAAGAATAGCTAATCTTCCTTTAAAGTCTGGTATATCTACGTTAACTTGTCTATCAAATCTTCCTGGTCTTAAGAGAGCAGAGTCTAATATATCAGCTCTGTTAGTTGCTGCTACAACAATGATTCCTGTGTTGCCTTCAAAACCATCCATTTCTGTTAGTAGTTGGTTTAAAGTTTGTTCTCGTTCATCATTTCCTCCGCCTATTCCGGTACCTCTTTGCCTTCCTACAGCATCAATTTCGTCAATAAATATTATGCATGGTGCGTTTTCTTTTGCTTTTTTAAATAAATCTCTGACTCTTGATGCGCCTACCCCTACAAACATTTCTACAAATTCAGATCCTGAGATACTAAAAAAAGGTACATTTGCTTCTCCTGCTATAGCTTTTGCTAGTAGCGTTTTACCTGTTCCTGGAGGTCCAACTAATAGCACTCCTTTTGGTATTTTTGCTCCAACTGCAGTGAAGTATTCTGGCTTTTTTAAAAATGTTACTATTTCTTCAAATTCTTCTTTAGCTTCATCTATACCTGCAACATCATCAAAAATAATACCTGTCTTAGCTTCTACTTGAAATAATGCTTTTGATTTACCAAATGACATAGCTTGTCCAGGTCCTCCTGTTGCATTATTTGATCTTCTGAATAATAATGCTAAGCTCGTAATTAAAAGTAGTGGGAAGAATAAATTACCTAACAAACTCCATAGCGCAGTATTATTTTTAGTTGGATGAGCGTCTAAGTCTATATGGTTTCTTTTGAGTTTTGTAATTAGTTCTGGCGCACTTGCTGGCAGTTCTACTCTTATTTTTTGTATTCTATTTCCTATTTCTGGTCCAATTGCTTCTATTACTGCAGTATGTCCATTATCATATATGTCCACTTTTTTGACCCATCCCATTTCAATGTATTCTAAAAATCTTCCATATGTCATTCTTGAGTTTGTTAAATTTGTTTTATTTTCATTTGTTACTGGTGCAAAGATGCCTTGCCAAATAAAAAACGATATAACGATTATTGGTAGAGACCATAGTAATATATTTTTCCACGAGAATTTCATAATTTTTTACCTTCACTTGTTATTTCTATTTGTTATTTATATGAATGTAACATCTTTGTGATTGTATAGGCAACTTTATAGTAAACTATATTTTAGTTGGTAAAATTTAATATTTATTTTAAGTATTTGATTTCTATTATACAATTAGTATATATCTATTTTATTGTTGTCTTATTTTTTAGGTGGTATTATATGCTTGAGAAAGGTAAACAAGTGAAGGTGTTAAGAAAAGAGTCTTATTGGTATAAAGATAGTGGTATAATTGTGAAAGTAGATAAAGGCATCAAATATCCTGTTTTAGTTCGTTTTAGTAAATGTACTTATAGTGGTGTAAATACCAATAATTTTGCTGAATGTGAACTTGTATTAGTTAATTAATTTATATAATCAAGACAAGTATTGTTTTTAATACTTGTCTTGATTTGTTAATTTCCTAAACTTGCCCAGTCAACATCTACGTTTTCTAGAATCAATGATGAGTTATAGATTTGTAAAATAATTAATAAAAATAAAAAAAAGAATAACATAAATATTGCCATTATAGGAGTTGTTCCCCATCCTGGTGCAACTTTTCCATATTCAGAGTTTAATGGTCTTAGTATTTCTCCTAGTCTAGTTCTTAAAGCCATAATGAATTTTGTTAATTTGTTTAATTAATAGTTCTTATAATAGTATTATAAAAATAACTTAGTTTTATGTGTTATTAAATTATGGAAACTGCAACAGTTCTTAGCATTTTTATTCTTAGTTTATTGTTTGGTGTTACTGGTTACTCTATATATATCTCTTTTGGTCCAATCTCAAAAGATTTAAGAGATCCTTTTGAAGAACATGAAGAGTAATTTTTCAAGTTATCTTTAATAATTTTATATAAAATGTAAATATAAGTATTTACATTTTTGTATTTTATTTAGCTATTCTGGGTGGGTCTCTAAAAAAAACTGCAAAAAATATTACCATTAATGTTCCAACTAATAAGAATACATATACTAGTGCTTCCATGTTTTTCCTATTCCTTAATAAATAGTTTTAGTTCTTTTTCTTTAATATAATATTGAATATTATACTGCGCCTTGTTTTTTACTACTGCGATCACCTAATTTTTGAAATGCTCCAAAATCTACTTGTTCTGTTACTTCAGCTCCGATTCCTGCGAATACGTCTCTAAATATTGTTCTGGATCCGTGCCATAAATGTCCAAAGAAGAATATTAGCGCAAAATTTGCATGTCCGAAAGTAAACCATCCTCTTGGACTACTACGAAATACTCCATCAGATTCTAATGTTGTTCTATCAAACTCAAAAACTTCTCCAAGTTGTGCTTTGCGTGCATACTTTTTGACACTTGGTGCATCATTGAATATTTTTCCATTAAGTTTACCACCGTAAAAATTTACAGTTACACCTACTTGTTCAATGCTATATTTTGATTCAGCTCTTCTAAATGGGATATCTGCTCTTATAATTCCATCTTTATCTACCAAAATTACAGGAAATGTTTCAAAGAATGCGGGCATTCTTCTAACGGTTAATTCTCTGCCCTCTTTATCTTGAAATACTGGATGCCCTAACCATGCCTCTGCAATTCCGTCTCCTTTATCCATTGGTCCGGCTCTAAATAATCCACCTTTAGCTGGATTATTGCCAATATAGTCGTAAAATGCTAATTTATCTGGGATTGTAGACCATGCTTCTTCTGGTGTAGCTCCTTCATTTAGCGCATTTTCAACTTTTTTTTCTATTTCTTGTTGAAAATATCCACTATCCCATTGGTATCTAGTTGGTCCAAAAAGTTCAATTGGTGTTGTTGCTGAACCATACCACATTGTTCCACATGTTACAAATGCACTAAAGAAAACTGCAGAGATACTACTAGATAAAACTGTTTCTATATTTCCCATTCTTAGTGCTCGATATAGTCTTTGGGGAGGTCTTACAGTTAGATGAAATAGTCCGGCTAGTATTCCTACTGTACCTGCAGCTATATGGTGTGATGCTATACCACTTGGGTTAAATGGATTGAATCCATCTGGTCCCCATGCTGGTGCTATTGGTTGAACTTTTCCAGTAATTCCGTACCCGTCAGAAATCCATATGCCTGGTCCAAATAAGCCTGTTGTGTGAAATGCTCCGAATCCAAAGCATAGAAGACTGGACAGTAATAAATGGATCCCAAAGATTTTTGGTAAATCTAATGCAGGTTCTCCAGTTCGAGGGTCTCTAAATAGTTCTAAATCCCAATATACCCAGTGCCATATTGATGCTAAAAATAGCATGCCAGAAAGTACTATGTGTGTTATTGCAACTCCTTCAAAACTCCATAATCCGGGATTTGATACGCTCTCTCCTGTTATACTCCAGCCTCCCCATGAATCTGTAATTCCAATTCTTGTCATGAATGGCATTACAAACATGCCTTGTCTCCACATTGGATTTAATATTGGGTCTGATGGGTCAAAAATTGCTAATTCATATAAAGCCATTGATCCAGCCCATCCTGATACTAATGCTGTATGCATTAAATGTACAGATATTAATCTACCCGGATCATTTAAAACAACTGTATGTACGCGATACCATGGTAATGCCATATAAGGATATTACTCCTTTTGAACTTGTTAGTTTTTATGTTGCTTTTCTTACTTCTATAGTCATTTAGATATATTATAACATGTCTTTAATATAACTGATGAACTTTAATCATATTTGTATCTAATTATATTTTTTACAAGTATAATGCTCATTATGTTAATTAAAATCAGTATTGATATACCTTGATATGTATTTATTGTCAGCCATGTTGTATTAATTATTTCAGTGCTCATTGAAATTGATTGATTGAAATTTTGGTTTCTTATTATTTCTATAGCATAAGTTAGTGGGTTAATGCAGCAAATCATTTGTAGCCATATTGGCATAAATGATAAAGGAGCTAGTGCTGTGCTTGCAAATAATGTTGGTAAGTTTATAAGCAATGTTGTTAGTGCGATAAATTCAATGTGTCCTGGAAGAATTAGTGCATTCCATATGCTGACTGCAGCTATATTTGAGATTATTATTGTACTAATAAGTATACTGATAATTAGTTGGTTTATATTAAAATTTATATGACTATTAGTGTGATATGTAGTCACTAGTATCATGATTATAATTTGGGTGGTTGCTATTAACCATGTATGTATTATACAGGAGTATATTAAGGAGTTTTTATTGCTGATAGGTGATATTAATATTCTGTTAAGAAAGCCAAATTCTCTGTCAAAGATAAGCGGTAATCCTGCATTAATAGCGCTATTAAAACCTGTAAATACGATAATTCCTGGGTTTAAAAACTCTCTATACTGAATTGTATATTGTTCAAACAAGTATATAGGTGCATTTTGAAATAGGGCACCAAATAATAAAAGCCATAGCAATGGCTGTATCATATTCATGATTAGACTAGTTGGTCTTCTATAGTTTTGAGTTTGTAATCTCTTAATTATTTCTTTTGTCTCTTCGTAAGTTTTACGTTGATTTAAGTGTAACTTCATCTTTTTTTTTGGAATAAAGTGGCTAAAACTGTTTATTTTAGATCTGTTTAATGATTTCATTCTTTTTAGTATGTTAATTATATCAAATTATCTATTAGCTTATCGATTGTTTGTATTAATTTCATTATGCTCTATATATTACTGAGAATAATAGATATCTACATTGTTTTTTTCATTATTCATACATAATATGTTTAAATATAAGTAGCTTGAAATCATATTAATAAAAAATATTAATATTTATTTTAAGCTTACTTATTGATTTCATATTTTATATTATTACTTAATTATTGCAAAAGGGAGACTTATTTTATGCCTAGTTATAAAATTACTCTGAATTTAGATGATGGCTCATCACAAGAATTTGAATGCCCTGATGATACTTATATTTTAGATGTCGCTGAAGAAAGTGGATTTGAGTTACCTTATTCTTGTCGTGCTGGTGCTTGTTCTAGTTGTGCAGGTATTGTAGTAGAAGGAGAGGTAGATCAAAGTGATCAAACATTTTTAGATGATGATCAAATAGAGCAAGGTTATGTTTTAACATGCGTTACTTATCCAAAGAGTGATTGTGTAATTAATACTCATAGAGAATCAGATTTATATGATGATTAAATAGTCTATCTTTGTATTTTAGTTTTAAAAGTTTGACAAACGTAATATTGTTGTGTTTGTCGAACTTAACTATTTTATCTTGTTTTTATATTTTTACTTCAACATCTATACCTGCAGGTATGTTTAATTTCATTAGTGCATCTATTGTTGTGCTAGATGGCTTATATACATCGATAATTTTTGTATAAATTCTTATTTCAAAGTGTTCTCTTGAGTCTTTATCAACGTGTGGTGAACGTAAGACGCAATAAATTTTACGTTTTGTGGGCATTGGTATAGGTCCGACAATTTTTGCTTTTGTTCTATTTATCGTATTTATGATATTGTCACATGATGTTGTAAGTAGTTTGTTTTCGTATGTTTTTAATCGTATGCGTACTCTATTTTGTATTATTTGGTCCATTTTATATAGTTTTAATTATTATTATTTTAATATCTTAGAAACTACGCCTGCACCTACAGTTCTTCCTCCTTCTCTAATTGCAAATCTCATTCCTTGTTCAATTGCTATTGGGTGTATCAATTCTGCGCTCATTTTGATTCTATCCCCTGGCATTACCATTTCTGCAGTAGATCCATCATCTGCTGTAAATTTGTTAATTGTTCCTGTTACATCTGTTGTTCTTACATAAAATTGTGGCCTGTATCCTGAGAAGAAAGGAGTATGTCGGCCTCCTTCTTCTTTTGTTAAAATATAAACCTCTGCTTCAAATTCTGTATGTGGAGTAATAGCTCCTGGTTGTGCTAATACCATTCCTCTTTGGATTTGTAGCTTCTGTACACCCCTTAATAATATCCCAATATTATCTCCAGCGATACCTTCATCTAAGGTTTTTTGGAACATTTCTAACCCGGTGATTGTTGTTGTCTTTGTTTCTTGCAGTCCAACTATTTCAATTGTGTCTCCTACTTTGATTATTCCTCTTTCAATTCTTCCTGTAGCTACTGTTCCTCTTCCAGTAATTGAAAATACATCTTCTACAGCCATTAAAAATGTTTTTTCTGTATCTCTTTGTGGAGTTGGTATATATGAATCTACAGCGTCCATTAATGAGTGTATTTTATCTACCCATTTGTTATCTCCTCTTTGAGTATTACTATCTTCTGTAACTTTTTCTAGTGCTAGTAGAGCTGATCCTGCAATAAATGGAATATTATCTCCGGGGAAATCATATTTTTTTAGTAGTTCTATTACTTCTAGTTCTACTAATTCTCTTAGTTCATCATCTTCTACTTGATCTTGTTTATTTAAAAATACTACAATATTTGGTACTCCTACTTGTTTTGCTAGCAATATATGTTCTCTTGTTTGTGGCATCGCTCCATCTACTGCTGATACAACTAATATAGCGCCATCCATTTGTGCAGCTCCAGTGATCATATTTTTGACGTAATCTGCATGACCTGGACAATCTACATGAGCATAATGCCTATTCTCTGTTTCATATTCAATGTGTGCTGTATTGATTGTAATTCCTCTAGCCTTTTCTTCTGGAGCTGCGTCTATTTCATCGAATTTTTTAGCTTGTCCTTGATTTGCAGCTGCTAAAGTTGCAGATATTGCTGCAGTTAATGTTGTTTTTCCATGATCAACATGACCAATTGTACCAATATTAACGTGTGGTTTTTTTCTTTCAAACTTTTCGCGTGCCATATTAGTTTTCCTTTATTTGTAGTTAGTTTACTTTAATGATTGTTGTTGTTTTAATATCTATAATGTGCAAAGGCTTTATTAGCTTCAGCCATTCTATGAGTTTCTTCTCTTTTTCTAATAGAATTACCATTTTCGTTTGCTGCATCAATTATTTCATTAGCTAATTTTATGCGCATACTTGTACCTGCCCTTTGTAATGCAAATTTTGTGATCCATCTAATTGCTAAATTTGTTCCTCTATATGCTCTCACTTCCATTGGTACTTGATAAGTTGATCCTCCAATTCTTTTTGCTTTTACTTCGACTAATGGTGTTGTATTTCTTACTGCTTTCTCTAAAATCTCTAACGGTTCATTTTGTGTTTTATTTTTAATGATTTCTAAAGACTCATATATCATTTTTTGAGCTAATCCTTTTTTTCCATGTTTGAGTACTCTAACTGTAAGCATGCTTATTAGCTTGCTATTATATATTGGATCTGGATGTATATTTCTTTTTTTTGCTTTGTTACGTCTTGACATTTGTATTTATGATTATTTTTTCTGTTTTTTAGTTCCGTATTTTGATCTACTATTATTTCTATCTTTGACTCCAGCTGAATCTAATGTTCCCCTGACAATATGATATCTGACACCAGGTAAATCCTTAACACGACCTCCTCTGATTAATACAACAGAATGTTCTTGAATATTGTGCCCAATTCCTGGGATGTATGCAGTTACTTCAAAGCCAGAAGTCAGCCTGACCCTTGCTACTTTGCGTAATGCAGAATTAGGTTTTTTAGGCGTGGTAGTATATACTCTTGTACATACTCCTCTTCTTTGTGGGCAAGCTTTTAGTGCTGGAGATTTTGTCTTTTTCTCATATCTTTTTCTTTCTGATCTTACTAATTGTTGAATAGTTGGCATTTTTGATTTCTATAATATTCATGTAGAGATGAATTTTCTATAAGATTATAATTATTGTATTATCTAGTGTCAAACGTAAAAAGATAATAGTATTTTTTTATTCAATATATCTATGTTTTATTTGAGTTTATATTTTTTCATGAATTTTTCTACTCTACCTTCAGTGTCTATTATTCTTTGTGATCCAGTGAAAAAAGGATGATTACCCGACCAAATATCAGTGTTTAATGTTTTTTGAGTAGACCCTACGGTCATAATATGTTTTCCATCACAGAATACTTGAGATGTATTATACCATTTTGGATGAATGTTCTTTTTTACCATAAGTCTTACTAAGTATTAATTATATAAATATTAAGTATTTTATGTTCCTGATAACTACAATTGTTATTATCTTTTTGAATACTGTGGTGCTTTTCTTGCTTTGCGTAAGCCATATTTTTTTCTTTCTTTATTTCTAGCGTCTCTTCTTAGCAAGCCCTCTGATTTTAACATAATGCGATTTTCTGGATTAATGTCACATAATGCTCTCGCTAAACCTAATCTAATTGCATCTGCTTGTCCAGTTAATCCACCGCCTTCTGCTTTGACGTATATATCGTATTCTTTGTTTAATCCTAATATGCTAAGTGGTAAACATGAAATTCTTAAGTAATTTGGACTAAATTGTAAGTAAGATTCTCCTGGTAATCCATTAATTATAAGTTTACCGGAGCCTGGTATTAAGTTTACCCTCGCAACAGATGTTTTTCTTCTTCCTGTTCCTGAATATATAATTTTTTGATGATATGAAGTTAACATATTTATTTAGTCAATATTGAGCTTAATTGGTTTATGGTTTGTATGAGGATGTAAGTTATCTGAATAAATCTTAACGTTTCTTATTAATTGTCTTCCTAATGAATTTTTTGGTAACATTCCTTTTATTGCATGTTCCAAAATTCTGTTTGGAATCCTTTTCTGAAGTTTTTCAAATACTTCTATTTTCAATCCTCCTGGTCTACCTGAGTGTCTTTTATATGTTTTTTGTGTACTTTTATTTCCAGTAATTTGTATTTGTTTTGAGTTAATAATAATTATTTTTGATTTTCCTTGTTTGTTTGGCACATAATGAATGTTATTTTTATTTTTTAATAGATAAGCTATCTTACTGCTTAGTCTGCCTAGTTTATATTCTTTTGCGTCAATTATATACCAACTAGTTTTTTCTTTTGGTCCCTTTATTATTGTTTTATTGTTATTTAATTTCATTATTGTTGATTTTAGAGGTATTTATAAATATATTATACAATATATTAATATATTGATTTATTCTCAATTGTTTTAAATTTTCTCTTTTTGTAGGCCTATGCTTAATTTATTATTTAAAGCTTCGATTACCTCCTCAGCTGATTTTTGACCAAAATTTTTAATTTCTAATAGTTCTTCTTGTGTATAATCTAGTAAGTCAGCAATTGAATGAATTTCAGCTCTTTTTAAGCAATTATATGCGCGTACTGACAGTTGTAACTCTTCTATTAAAATTTGATTAATTTGTTTTTCTTTACTATCATTTGTTTCAGTTTTTGATTTAAAACTTATATTTGTTAATGGATGAAATAAATTAGTTAGTATATGAGATCCTCGACTTATTGCTTCTTGTGGAGAAATACTTCCATTTGTCCAAACTTCTAAAAATAATTTTTCAGTAATTATAGTGTTATTAATTTTTTTTTCTTCTACTCTGTAATTAAATTTTTTTGCTGGCATAAATATTGCATCAATTTGTAAGAAGTCAATAGATCGATCGTCAATACCTTTTTCTACTAGTTTGTATCCATTTCCTTGTTCTATCTTGAATTCCATTTCAAATATTGTATTGCTACATATTGTTGCAATGTACTGCTTAGGGTCAATTACCTCTATTTCCGGCGGTATATCAAATAATCCAGTTGTTATAACAGCTGGTCCTTGTATTCTTAAACGGCCTATTTGTGGTTCTGAGCTATGGCTTTTTAAAATAACTTCCTTTAAATTTAAAATTATTTCTAAAACGTCTTCTCTAACACCTGTGATTGTTGAAAATTCGTGGTTAATTCCAGCTATTCTAACAGCTACAATTGCTGTTCCTTGAAGGTCTGAAAGTATAGTACGACGTAAAGAGTTGCCGATTGTAATTCCTTGTCCTCTTTGTAGTGGTTCTAAAACAAAATGTCCATATTGCTCTCTGGCTCCTTTTGTTTTTGACTCTATGCATTCTATTTGAAAATGAGTCATTTGTTTACTTTTTGTAGTGTATTTTATTAATATTGATATATTTAAACTCTCCGTTTTTTTGGAGGTCTACAGCCATTGTGTGGTACAGGTGTAATATCTTTAATTAAAGTAATTTCTATTCCTGAAGCTTGTATTGCTCTAATTGCAGTTTCTCTTCCTGATCCAGGTCCATTTACCATTATCTCTGTTTGTTTCATTCCATAATCAATTGCCACTTTTGCTGCTTTTTCTGCTGTTGTTTGTGCTGCAAAGGGTGTACTTTTTTTTGCACCTTTAAATCCGCTTGCTCCTGAAGAAGACCAAGCAATTGTTTCACCTTGAAGATCAGTTATTGTAATAATTGTATTATTAAATGTTGATTGAATGTGCGTGATTCCATTGATTACATTTTTTTTCTTTTTATTTTTTTTGATTTGTTTCGCCATGATGTAAAGAAATTTAAACTTGTATTTATATTTTATTTATTTTCTTGGAGCTTTCTTTTTACCTGCAATTGTTTTTTTTGTTCCTCTACCTGTTCTTCCATTTGTTCTTGTTCTTTGTCCTCTAAGAGGTAAATTCACTCTATGTCTTCTTCCCCTGTAACAACCAATTTCCATTAGCCTTTTAATGTTCATTGTTTCTGATCGACGTAAATTTCCTTCTAAATCATAATTATTACTTAATATATTTCTTATTGATATGATTTGTATATCACTCAAGTCTTTAGTTTTTATATTTTCGTCAATATTGGTTGCTTTTAATATATCTATAGATCTAGATATACCTATCCCATATATATATGTTAGACTAATTTTTATTCTTTTGTTTTTAGGTAAATCAATACCTTCTATTCTAGCCATAATTATTTATTTGATATATGTTTTATATTGTATTAATTATCCTTGCTTTTGTTTGTGTTTTGGATTATCACATATTACCATTATTTTTCTATGTCTTCTTATTATACGACACTTTTCGCACATTTTTTTTACAGATGGTCTGACTTTCATACTAATTATTGTTTGTCTTGTTTTTAATATCTTTATCCCATAATATTATCATATTGTTCAGAAATTATATATGTTTGTATTTGTTTAGCTGTTTCTATCGCAACTCCTACTAGTATTAGTAGAGAAGTTGTTCCAAAACCTTGTAATATGCTAATTTGAGTTATTTTTGAGGTTAGTAGCGGAAACTGCGCTATAATAAATAAAAATAAAGCACCAATGAAAGTAAGTTTGTTAATAATCTTATTTAAATATTTAACTGTTGCTTCTCCAGGTCTAATGTTTGGTATACTTGCGCCCATCTTTTGTAAGTTTTCTGCTATATCTTTTGTGTTGAGTATAATTGAGGAATAAAAATAGCTGAATGTTATTATCAAAATTGAATATAATATGAGGTAAAATATACTATTTGTCAGAGTTATTTTAAGAATTTTTTTAAGTATTGAATTATTAATATTAATTAAAATATATTGAGGTAAAGTAATGGCAGCAGATGCAAAAACTATTGGCATAACACCACCTTGGTTAAGTTTCAGTGGAATGTAGTTTTGTTTATTTAGTTTATTGTTTTCCCCTAAGTATTTTGATGCAATAATACTAATTTTTCTTTTGCTATCTTGGATTATAATATTGATGATTAAGATCAATAGGCATGATACTAATATTATTAACATTACCATGAAGCTATTCTCATTATTAGTATTATAGTTTTGTAAGTTTTTTGGTATATTTGATACTATATTTTGAAATATTAAGAGTGATGCTCCATTTCCTATGCCATATTCAGTAATAATTTCTGAAAACCACATTATAATTATTGATCCTGTTGTTAAAGTTATTACTAAGTCAGTAAAAAACATTATGTTCCAGTTAAATGTATAAGGTTTTATTAATAGTCCTATAGAAATGCTTTGTATGATTGCCCATAATGTAGTTAAGTATCTAGTAATTTTATTAATTTTTTGTTTACCTATTTCTCCCTCATTTTTTTGTATTTCTTCTAAATTGGGGATTATTTTGATTAATAGTTGTGTGATAATAGATGAATTAATATAAGGTATAATTCCAAGGCTAAATATTCCTATTGTTGAAAAGCCCCCTCCAGAAAAAACGTTTAAAAAATTGATAATTGTATTTTGTCCAATACTTTCGTTAAATTCTCCTTGGTTGATGCCAGGTATTGGTATAAAAATTCCAATTCTTGATATAAATAGTATTAGGAGTGTTATTGTAATTTTATTGACGAGTTTTTTTTGCTTCTCCATATAATATATAGTATTATTAATATAGTTGTTCTAATTCAATGCTTCTAATTTCTGCTGTTTCTTTGAATGTTCTTAAATTATTTAGAGCATTTAAAACGGCTCTTGCGTTATTTAAAGTGTTACTTGATCCAATTTGTTTAGCTAGTATATTTTTAATTCCTGCAAGTTCTAAAACAGTTCTAGTAGATCCACCGGCAATTACGCCTGAACCTGTTGCTGAAGGTCGTAATATAATTTTTGCTGCACCTGATGTTCCATTGATAGGATGTGGTATAGAGAAATATTTAGTTAATGGTATACTTATGATATGTTTTTTTGCGTCTGCGACACCTTTTTTTACTGCGCCTATAACATCATTTGCTTTACCAACTCCTACACCTATTTTTCCATGTTCGTTACCAACTATCAAAACGGCTCTAAAGCTTAGCTTTTTACCTCCTTTTACTACTTTAGTTACTCTTCTGACTTGAACTACTTTTTCTTCCCAATTGTTTTCTTCTTTGCTCTTAATGCTCTTTTTTTTCATAAATAATCAAAAATGTTTATTATTTTTTTAAAATATAATTCCTTCTTCCCTTGCTGCATTTGCAATTGTTTTTACTTGTCCGTGGTATGAATTGCTACCTCTGTCAAAGATAATTTCTTTGACTCCAAGCTTTTTAAGCTTAACACCAATTTGTTGTCCTACTATTTGTGCTGTAGTGCAGTTTCTTCTAGATTTAATTTTATCTTTTATATCTTTTGATATTGTTGAGCTACTTGTTATTACTTTTTGTGTATTATCATCTATTAAATTTGCATATATATGCTTATTGGATTTAAAAATATATAACCTAAGTTTTTTTTTATTTTTTGATTTCATTATTTTTATGAATTTATAATAATAATTTTTATTTACCTGCTTTACCTACTTTTCTTTTAACAGTTTCATTTTCATATCTAATTCCTTTACCTTTATATGGTTCAGGTGGTCTCACTGATCTAATAGTTGCTGCAATTTGACCTACTTTTTCTTTATTAACTCCTGATATAGAAATATTTGTATTATTTTTCACGGCAATATTTATATCTTTAGGTGGTTCTATTTTGACTGAATGACTGTATCCTATATTTAAAATTAAGTTTTTTCCTTCCATTTGCGATCTATATCCGACGCCTTGTATAACTAATTTTTTTTCAAATCCTTTTGATACTCCTTGTATCATGTTATTTATGATGCTTCTTGATAATCCGTGTATGGCTTGTGCTTTTTGTGTTGTCTTCTTTTTTGTCAGTTTGATTATTTTGTTGTGTGTCTCTATTTGTATCAGTTCAGAAACACTATAAGATAATTCTCCTTTCTTCCCTTTGACTAATATCTCATGTTGATTTGTAATAACTTCAATATTGTCTGGAATTATAATCTCTTTTCTACCTATTCTTGACATATATGTTACTTAGTTTTTATATAATATATTGATTTACCATATGTAGCACAAAACTTCTCCGCCTAATCCAAACTGTCTTGCTGTTTTGTCTGTCATAATACCTTTTGAAGTTGATATAATAGCAATACCGATGCCACCTAAAACTTTCGGTAATTCTTTATGACTTGCATATACTTTTAATCCTGGTTTACTTATTCTTTTCAGCTCTGTAATAATCGGTTTCTTGTTTTTACCTTTATATTTTAAAGAAACTAATATTTGATTTCTTAAATTTGATTTTATTTCCTCGAATTCGTATATAAAACCTTCTTGTTGTAGAACCTTAATAATATTCCTAGTCATTTTTGTTGCTGGTACTTGAACTATTTGATGTTTGGCTAAATTAGCATTTCTTATTTTTGTGAGCATATCTGAAATCACATCATTTATCATATTATCTGTTATTTATTGTATTTTTTTGTTTATAATTGAAAAGGCATTCCAAATTTTTTTAATAAGCTTAAGCTTTCTTTATCATTTTGAGCTGTTGTGACAATAGTTATGTTCATTCCCCTTATTTTATCTATTTGTTCGTAGTTTATTTCTGGAAAAATGATTTGCTCTTTTAATCCTAAATTATAATTTCCATGGCCATCAAATTGTTTTGAACTGATGCCTCTAAAATCTCTAATACGAGGGAGAGATAAATTGATTAGTTTATTTAAAAAGTTGTACATTTTTTCTCTTCTTAGTGTTACTTTTAAACCTATTGGTATGTTGTCTCTAATTTTAAACCCAGCGATAGATTTTTTTGTTTTAGTAATAATTGGTTTTTGTCCTGTTATCTGTGAGAATTCTGCTATACTTTTATCTATTGCTTTATTATTTTGAGCTGCTTCTCCAATTCCTCGATTAATAATTATTTTAACTAATTTAGGCACTTCGTGTACATTTTGATAATTAAATTCTTTTAATAATTCTGGAAATATTTTGCTATCGTAAGTTTCTTTTAATGATTGATTCATAGTTAATGTTTATACAATTTGTGTGGCTAGTTTTATATTTGAGTAATGTATAGGCTGTTCTATTTTTTTTATATATCCTTTTTCATCTGTTTGTTTAGGTTTTATATGTTTTGTTTTTATGTTTATGTTTTCTATGAGTACCTGATTATTTTTTTTTAGTACTGAAGAAACTTTTCCATATTTCCCTTTGTATTTTCCTGATATTATTTTAATATCATCGCCTTTTTTGATTTTAGTTTTCATTATATTATTTGTTTACACTACTTCTGGTGCTAGTGATATAATTTTAGTAAAATTTTTATCTCTTAATTCTTTTGCTATAGGCCCAAATACTCTTGTTCCCCTTGGATTTTTATCTTTATTAATTATAACAGCAGCGTTTTCGTCGAAACGCACATTCATTCCATCAGACCTACGTAGTGTTTTCTTTGTTCTAACAATTACTGCTCTCACAATTTCTGATCTCTTTATAGGCATATTTGGTGAAGCATTTTTGACAACTCCTATAATCATGTCTCCTATCCTACCATATTTTGGATTATTAGTGCCTAAAACTCTAATACACATAATTTTACGCGCACCACTATTGTCTGCTATATTTAAGTAAGTTTGTGTTTGTATCATTAATTTCTTATTAGTTCAATTATTTTCCAGCGTTTATTTTTACTCAATGGTCTTGTTTCCTGTATTTTTACTTTATCACCTATATTGCACTTATTCTCAGGATCATCAACGTAATATTTGTTAGTTTTATTTATGATTTTACCGTACTTTTTGTGTGTAACTGGATTTTTAACTATTACTGTGATGGTTTTATTCATCTTATTACTGACTACTGTTCCAAATGTTTCTTTTTTAGACATTTATTTTGTTTTGCTATGATTTATATTAAGTATTTGAGATATTTTATGCTGAATTTGTTTAATTTTATGTCTTTCATTTTTTTGTTTTGTAATTTTGTTCATTCTGAGTATCACGAGTTCCTTCTTTAATGTTATTGCCTCTTCTTTTATATTCATAAAATTTGTTTTTTTTATAATTAACACTATATTCTTTTTTATTTAATTGCATCTTTTATAACAAATTTAGTTTTGATTGGTAATTTATAAGATGCTAAATGCATTGCTTGTTGAGCTATATTTTGTGGTACTCCAGCAATTTCAAAAATAACATGGCCTGGTTTAATTACTGCAACCCAGTATTCTGGAGAACCCTTTCCAGAGCCCATTCTTGTTTCAGCTGGTCTTGCAGTTACTGGTTTATCAGGAAAAACTCTAATCCATAGTTTTCCTCCTCTTTTTACGTATCTTGTTATAGTTCTTCTTGTTGCTTCTATCTGTCTAGAAGTTAACCATGTTGGTTCGGTTGCTTGTAAAGCATATTCTCCAAATATAATTGTGTTTCCTCTACTTGCATTTCCTCTCATACGTCCACGATGTTGTTTTCTAAATTTTGTTTTTTTAGGACTTAGCATAATTAGATTGTTTATATTTATACTTTAATTTTTTCATCTTTAAATAACCATATTTTAATTCCTAATATACCATATATTGTATGTGCGCGAGTATATGCATAGTCAATGTTTGCTCTAAGTGTTTGTAATGGTACTCTCCCTTCACGCACCCATTCTTTTCTAGCAATTTCTGCCCCATTAAGCCTACCTGATATCTGCACTTTAACTCCGCTTATATTTACTTTGTGTGCTTTTTGTATGCCTTGTCTGACTGCTCTTCTGAAAGCTATTCTTTTTTCTAGTTGTTGTGCAATCCATTGAGCTAATAATATGGCTTCTTTATCAGGTTCTGTAATTTCAATAATATTAATTCTAATTTTATTAGTAATTTTTAATTTTCTTTTTATTTCATGTCTTATTATATCTATACCTGATCCTGATTTGCCTAAAATAATTCCTGGTCTTGCTGTGTATAGATGAATCTCTGTTTGATCTAGTTTCCGATCTATTTTAATTTGAGAGATATTTGCTTTTTTTAAGGTACTTTTTATGAAATGTCGTATTTTATAATCTTCTTCTATAAGTTTAGGATATGTTCTCATATCTGAAAACCAATATGATTTATGTGATTCAGTTATTCCTATTCGAAATCCCGATGGATGTATTTTTTGTCCCATTGTATTATATTTCTAATTTTATTGTTATATGGCATGTTGGCTTTTTGATTGGAAATGCTCTTCCTTGTGCTCTTGGTTGAAATCTTTTGAGAACAGGGCCTTTATTTGCGTATGCTTCTGTGATTTTTACTTCTTTTTTATTAATTTTTAAACCTTGTTGCATATTATAGAATGCAGAATCTAATGTTTTCATTATTATTTTACAAGTTTTGTATGGCATAAACTGTAGTATTAATTTTGCTTCATTATAATTGCGTCCTCGAATTTGCTGAAGTATTCTACTAGATTTATACTGAGATGTTCTTATATATTTAGTTATAGCTTGTGACTTAATTGTTGTATTACTCATTAATTATTTTCTTGTTCTTCTATCGTTTTTTATGTGACTTCTGAAAGTCCTTGTTGGTACAAATTCGCCTAATTTGTGGCCAATCATTTGTTCTGAAATAAATACTGGAAAATGTTGTCTACCATTGTGAACAGCAATTGTATGTCCAATCATACTAGGAATTATTGTAGATGATCGTGACCAAGTTTTAATAGTATCTTTTTTGTTATTATTGTTTAGTTGTTCAACTTTTTTGAGTAATTTGAATTCAATATAAGGTCCTTTAAATATTGATCTTGACATATAAATATTTGAGTTAAGTGTTTTATTTTTTACTTATTTACGACGACGAAGTATATACATGTTACTATATTTCTTCTTCTTTCTTGTTTTTTGCCCTAATGTTGGTTTACCCCATGGAGTCACAGGTCTTGATTTGCCTATGGGAGATCTTCCTTCGCCACCTCCATGTGGATGGTCAATTGGGTTCATTACTACTCCTCTCACCCTAGGTCTTCTTCCTAACCATCTTTTTCTTCCAGCTTTTCCTATTTTAATATTGTTATGATCTATGTTACCTACTTGGCCTATGGTTGCATAACACTCTTTGTTTATTGTTCTTACCTCGCTGGAAGGTAGTTTTAATGTAATTAAATTGTTTTCTTTTGCTACAATTTGTGCGTATGTACCAGCAGCTCTGACAATTTGCCCACCCTTTTTTTGTTTGAGTTCTATGTTGTGTACAGCTGTACCTAAAGGAATTTTTTCTAATGGTAAAGCATTACCGACCTCTATTGGTGAATTATTGCCTGCAATAACTTGATTGCCAACGTTAAGTGATCTTGGTTGCAAAATGTATCTTTTTTCTCCATCCTCATAGTTAATTAATGCAATTCTTGCGTTTCTGTAAGGATCGTATTCAATGCTTGATACTGTGCCTATAATATTTCTCTTATTTCTTTTAAAATCTATGACTCTATATTTTTGTTTATGTCCGCCACCTTTGTGTCTTGATGTAATAATACCTCTATTGTTTCTACCTTGATATGAGTGTTTCTTTTTTATAAGTTTTTTTTCTGGTTTATTTCTAGTAATCTCGCTAAATGTAGAGACTGTTCTATTACGTGTTCCTGGGGTATATGATTTATATAAACGTATTGCCATATATTAATTGATAAATTTCTATGTTATTATTTTTAATCTTCAAATAATTTAATTGTGTATTCTTTGTGTAGTTGAACTATAGCTTTTTTATATTGTGCAGTTTTTCCTTTAAATTTTCCTATTGTTTTTGTTTTATTAGGTATATTAAGTGTGTTTATTTGTTGAACTTTCACGTTAAATACTTCCTCGATTGTAGTTTTTATTTGATTTTTATTACTTTTTTGTGCAACTTTGAAGCAATAACGATTATTTTCTATATCTTTTGTTGTTTTATCTGTGATGATTGGATATTTTATTATATCTGGTTTTACTATTTGTTTCTTTTGTATCATATTTTTTTAAAAAGTTGAGTTATTAATTTGTTCTAAAGCATAATTAGTTATTATTATTGTATCAGCTTTTAGTAAGCACAATACATTAATGCTATGCACTTCAATTAGTTCTAAATTATGTATATTCCGAAATGATAAATATAGAGGTTTTGTTTTTTTCTCGACAATTATAAGTAATTTGTGTTTTTTTCCTATTTTGGTTACAAGTTGTTTAATTTCTAAAATTGCAGTTTTCGTACTTGGAGTAATAACATTATTTAATATACTACGCGTTACAATAGTGTTACTAAATTTATTTGCTAGTATTGTATTGATTGCTAATCTCTTTTCTTTCTTATTAATTTTAGATTTATATGTTTTCCTTCTTGGTCCAAATATTATTCCTCCACCTTTCCACAATGGAGATCTACTAGAGCCAGCTCTTGCTCTTCCTGTTCCTTTTTGTTTCCAAGGTTTTTTTCCCCCCCCCCTAACTTCACTTCTTGTTTTACTGTGAGCATTTTTAATTCTATTATTTTTTAATTGTTGTTTTAATGCTCTATGGATTAGGTACATTTGTTCCATATGTCCATTGATTATTTTTAGTTTAATGATTTTTGAACTTTCTTCTTGAGATTTAGATGAAAATTTATATTGTAATTGTTTTGTGATACTCATATGTTATTTTTGATATATATAGATAATATTACCTTTTTTCCCTGGTACTGATCCTTTAATAATAAGTATATTATTTTGAAGATCTATATTAAGTATTGATATGTTTTTGATGCTTACTTTTTTATTTCCCATCCTACCTGCCATTTTCTTTCCAGGAAAAACTCTACCAGGTGTTGTGCCAGCTCCTATTGATCCTGGTTGTCTATGATTTTTAGAACCGTGTGACATTGGTCCTCTGTGAAAGTTGTGTCTTTTTTGGTATCCACTAAATCCTTTTCCTATACTTATTCCCGATATACTAATATAGTCATTTTTGTTCAGTTGTGAAATATTAATAATTTGCCCTATACTTAATTTGTCCCAATTATTACTTTTATATTCTATTAAATGTTTAAAGCATGGTAATTTATTTATTTGAAAGTGCCCCATAATTGGTTTACTAATTTTATTGGGTTGTATATATTCATAACCTATTTGAATGTTTGCGTATTCTTTATTTCCTTTTATTTGTGTGATCGTGCATGGTCCAACTTTTAATACAGTTGCAGGTATTGCGTATCCTTGTTGGTTAAATATTTGTGTCATTCCGATCTTTTTTCCTATTATTCCAATAGACATTAATTTTCCTTTGTTAATCAATTAAGTGTATTCAATTTTTATATGTATTATCTTGTAATTTACATTAATTTTCAAGTTTATCTATTATATTTTAATTTTTAATTTGGTAATTACTACTTTATTCTTGACTTAATATAGTACAATATTAATATATATATTAATTATAAATTTGGAGTTTTTCAATGACTAAAATAATAGGAATTGATTTAGGTACAACGAATTCTGTTGTTGCTGTTATGGAAGGTGGTAAGCCAACAGTAATTTCTAATAAAGAAGGATTACGTACGACTCCTTCGGTTGTTGCTTATACAAAGAAGCAAGATAAATTAGTAGGAAATATTGCTAAAAGACAAGCAGTGATGAATCCAGAAAATACTTTTTACTCTGTAAAAAGATTTATAGGGCGTAAATATGAGGAAGTATCAAAAGATATTCATCAATTATCTTATGTTGTTAACACAGATAATAAGGTTAATATTAAGCTTAATTGTCCAGCTTTAAGTAAAAGTTTTGCTCCAGAAGAAGTATCTGCTCAAGTATTAAGAAAGTTAGTAGAAGATGCTAGTAGTTATTTAGGACAAACAGTAACTCAAGCTGTTATCACTGTGCCTGCATATTTTAATGACTCTCAAAGACAAGCGACAAAAGATGCTGGACAAATTGCTGGATTAGATGTTTTAAGAATTATTAATGAACCAACTGCTGCTTCATTGTCTTATGGTTTGGATAAAAAAAATAATGAAACTATATTAGTTTTTGATTTAGGTGGTGGTACGTTTGACGTTTCTATTTTAGAAGTAGGTGACGGAGTTTTTGAAGTTTTATCTACATCAGGAGATACAAACTTAGGTGGGGATGATTTTGATCGTCAAATAGTAGATTGGTTAGTTTCTGAGTTTAAAAATGATGAAGGAATAGATTTAAGTAAAGATAGGCAAGCTTTGCAAAGATTAACTGAAGCAGCTGAGAAAGCGAAAATGGAATTGTCGACTTTATTACAAACTGATATTAATTTGCCTTTTATTACTTCTACTGATACTGGGCCGAAGCATTTAGAAAAAAGTATAACACGTTTAAAGTTTGAAGGCTTATGTTCATCTCTAATATCACGTTGTCAGGTACCAGTTAATAATGCTTTGAAAGATGCGCAGTTGAATTCACAAGATATTGACGAGATTGTCTTAGTAGGTGGTTCAACAAGAATACCTGCCATTCAAAAATTAGTTAAAGATTATATTGGTAAAGATCCTAATCAAAGTGTAAATCCAGATGAGGTTGTTGCAATAGGAGCAGCAGTTCAAGCTGGAGTTCTAGCTGGTGAAGTTAAAGATATTTTGTTATTGGATGTTACTCCTTTGTCTTTAGGTGTTGAAACTTTGGGTGGAGTAATGACTAAAATCATTTCTAGAAATACTACTGTACCTACTAAAAAGTCTGAAGTATTCTCTACTGCTGTTGATAATCAACCTAACGTTGAAATTCATGTTCTTCAGGGAGAGAGAGAGTTTACTAAAGACAATAAGAGCTTAGGTACATTTAGATTAGATGGTATTATGTCTGCTCCTAGAGGTGTTCCTCAAATAGAAGTTACTTTTGATATAGATGCTAATGGTATCCTGTCAGTTACTGCAAAAGATAAAGGTACTGGTAAAGAGCAGTCAATAACAATTACTGGTGCGTCTACATTACCTAAAGAAGAGGTGGAGCAGCTAGTGAAAGATGCTCAACAAAATGCTGAATTAGATAAACAAAAGCGCGAACAGATAGATTTGAAAAATAATGCTGATTCACTGTGTTATCAATCTGAGAATCAAATTAAAGAATTAGGTGACAAGTTAGATTCCTCGGTAAAACAAGAGTTAGAAGAAAAAATTAGTCAGCTTAGAGAATCAATTAATATTGATGATAATGATCGTATTAAGGTTTTACAGACTGAACTACAGCAATTAATGATGAATGTAGGGAAAAAAGTTTATGATACAAGTAAATCAGAAAGCTCAGAGGATACTGTAATAGACACAAACTCGAAAGAGGCGTAATTTTTTATATTAACAAGCGGGTAACGCGATTCGAACGCGCGACATCAACCTTGGCAAGGTTGCGCTCTACCACTGAGCTATACCCGCTTAGTATTTGCATTATAATTATATGAATATCAAAATGTATCATTTTTGTCAATTATCTAATAATAGAAGGTAGAAAAGATTTATTATCTATTCTACCAATTTTTTATCTTTGTTATACAATAAATGAGTTAAGAATACTTGTAATTACTATAAGTCCAATCCATACTCCTATGCTCGTGTAAACTAAGTTTTTTGATTTTTCCCATTGGCCTGGAGATGCAAGCGTAACCGGTATTCCTATTACTAATATAATTGACAACATTACTAGTGCTAATACTAATAATTGAACAAAAAGTATCATAAATTTGTTTCCTTCATAATGTGTTCTTTGAATATATATTATACTCTATTAGTATATAATACTATTTATTAATGATAAAATGTTTTACTTATATAATTATGTATATATATTGCATATTTTTATAATAAATAGCATAAATTAGTATATTTATTGTAATCTCATATATGAGTATAGATTCATATTAATTCATTATTACATTTCAAGAGGTGTTATGATTACTATTATATTTTTTGCTAAGTTACCAGACGCATATTTATTATTTCGTCCGTTAGTAGATATACTACCAATAATTCCTGTATTTTTTTTATTATTAGCTTTTGTGTGGCAGGCAGCGATTGGTTTTAGATAGTTGTTGAGGTCTTTTATTTTTTACTATTGTAGAATTTTTATTGTATTTCTATTATTTTTTTATTTTATATATGGTAGAGCCACTTTTATCAGGAATAGTTCTTGGATTAATTCCTGTTACATTATTCGGTTTATTAGTAGCTGCTTATTTGCAATATCGTAGGGGTAGTCAATTAGGTTTATAGTCTTTTTAATTTGTTGTTCATTATCAATTTATTATTATTTTTAATTCTCTAAGTAGTGTAACTACATGGAGAATTAATTTATCTTTTACCAGCTGGATTTTCTTACTCCTGGTAATAAACATGAATGAGCCATTTCTCTTAATACATGCCTAGATAGTCCAAAATCTCTGTAAAAACCTCTGCTTCTTCCAGTCATCCAACATCTGTTTCTTTTTCTACAACTTAAGCTATTTCTCGGTATTTTTTGTAATTTTTGTTGTAGTTCGATATTTATTTCAAAATTTGTGCTTAATTTTATTGAATGCTTAATACTTTTTCTTTTATTCTGATGTTTAAGAGCCAATTTTTTTCTTTTAATTTCTCTTTGTATCATGCTTTCTTTAGCCATAAGTTTTTTAATTATATAGATATTGTAACATGGCCAAATTTTATCGTATTTGTATAATTATTTCAATGTTGGTGAATAAGCAAAAGATAATTTAGTATAATATAAATTACCTTTTGTTATTTCTTTTAACGATACAATTTTATACTTTTCATATTTTAACCAAGCTTGGAACTTGTTGATGCAATTACAAATGCAGCGTAGGTTAATATATATCCTACAGAGAAATGTGCTAGTCCTACTAACCTTGCTTGTACTATTGATAGTGCAACTGGTTTATCTTTCCATCTAACTAAATTTGCTAATGGTGTTCTTTCGTGAGCCCATGCTAGTGTTTCTATTAATTCCTGCCAATATCCTCTCCAAGATATTAAAAACATAAATCCTGTTGCCCAAATTAAGTGACCAAATAAAAACATCCATGACCATACAGATAAATTATTCATGCCATAAGGATTATATCCATTAATTAGTGGAGATGAATTAAGCCATAAATAATCCCTTAGCCAACCCATTAAATATGTTGAAGATTCATTGAATTGATTTGTGTTACCTTGCCAAATAGTTATATGTTTCCAGTGCCAGTAAAAAGTTACCCATCCAATAGTGTTTAGCATCCAAAAAACTGATAGATAAAATGCGTCCCATGCTGATATGTCGCATGTGCCACCTCTACCAGGACCGTCACAAGGAAAACTGTAACCAAAATCTTTTTTGTCTGGCATTAATTTTGAACCTCTTGCATCTAGTGCACCTTTTACTAATATTAGTGTTGTAGTATGTAAACCTAGTGCAATTGCGTGATGTACTAAGAAGTCTCCAGGACCAATTGTTAAAAATAGTGAATTTTTGTTATTATTAATGGCTTCTAACCATCCTGGTAACCATATACTTGTTCCTGCTTTACTAGCTATGCTAGAGGAAGAAGAGAGTAGTACGTTGAATCCATATAATGCTTTTCCTGAACTTGCTTGAATCCATTGTGCGAATACTGGTTCAATTAGTATTTGTTTTTCTGGTGTACCAAATGCTAGCATTGTGTCATTGTGTATATACAGACCTAATGTATGAAAACCAAGAAATAAACATACCCAACTTAAATGCGATATAATTGCTTCTTTGTGTTCTAACATTCTACTTAATACATTATTTTTATTTTGCTCAGGATCGTAGTCTCTTACAAAGAATATTGCTCCATGCGCAAAAGCTCCTACCATTAAAAATCCTGCTATATATTGGTGGTGAGTATATAGGGCTGCTTGGGTTGTGAAACTTTTAGCCATGAATGCATATGGTGGTAATGCATACATATGTTGTGCAACAAGTGATGTGATTGTACCTAAAGAACCTAATGCTAAACCCAGCTGTATATGTAATGATTCAGTGATTGTTTCATATAAACCGTTGTGTCCATTTCCTAATTTTCCACTTGGTGGCTTGTGAGCTTCAAGAATATCTTTGATATTATGTCCAATACCCCAGTTAGTTCTATACATATGACCTGCAATGATAAATATAATTCCTATAGCTAGATGGTGATGAGCCATGTCTGTAAGCCATAAGGATTGGCTTTGTGGATGAAAACCTCCAAGAAATGTGAGTATTGCTGTTCCAGATCCTTCTGAGGTTCCGAATACATGTTGTAGGCTATCTGGTTCATTTGCATATTCAAACCATTTACCCGTAAAGAATGGTGTTAATCCACCTGGGTGAGGTAAATTTTGAGTGAAGTTTTCCCATCTTATATGTTGTCCTCTTGATTCTGGAATTGCTACGTGTACTAAGTGTCCTGTCCATGCAAGTGAGCTAACACCAAATAAACCTGATAAATGATGATTTAATCTCGATTCATTATTTTTAAACCATGATAAACCTGGTTTAAATTTAGGTTGTAGATGTAACCATCCGGCAAATAACATAGTAGCAGATAAAACTAATAGGAAGATTGCTGCGTTGTACAAATCATTATTAGTTCTCATACCTATTGTATACCACCAATGATATAATCCTGAAAATGCTATATCAACGGGATATGATTCTTCTCGGCTAAATGCTTTAATAGCTGGTTGCCCAAAGTGTGGATCCCAAATTGCATGAGCTATTGGCTGTGTTTTTAGCGGTTGTAATACCCATTGCTCAAAGTTCCCTTGCCATGCTACATGAAATAAGTTGCCGGATGTCCATAAAAAAATTATTGCTATGTGTCCAAAATGAGAAGCAAAGATTTTTTGATATAGATTTTCTTCTGTCATACCGTCATGACTTTCAAAGTCATGTGCCGTTGCTATGCCGTACCAAATCCTTCTTGTTGTAGGATCTTGTGATAGCGCTTGGCTAAATTTTGGAAATTTTGTTGCCATTTTTGTTTATCCTTATCCTACTGATATTATTCTTGCTAGGAAAAATGCCCAAGTTGTACCTATTCCTCCTAGTAAATAATGAGCTAATCCAACTGCTCGTCCTTGTGTGATGCTTAGTGCTCTTGGTTGAATTGATGGTGCTACTTTAACTTTGTTATGAGCCCAAACAATTGATTCTATGAGTTCTTGCCAATAGCCGCGTCCACTGAATAAAAACATTAAACTAAATGCCCATACAAAGTGTGCACCTAAAAATATTAATCCGTATGCTGATAGTGCTGAGCCATAAGATTGTATTACTTGTGATGCTTGTGCCCATAGAAAATCTCTTAGCCACCCATTAATTGTGATTGCTCCTTGAGCAAAGTTTCCTCCAGTAATATTGGAAATATTGCCTGCATTGGTTATGCTTCCCCATACATCTGACTGCATTTTCCAGCTAAAGTGGAAGATTACTATAGATAGTGAGTTATACATCCAAAATAGTCCTAAAAATACGTGATCCCAAGCAGAAACTTGGCATGTACCACCTCTTCCAGGTCCATCGCAGGGGAATCGGAAACCTAAATTTGATTTGTCAGGTATTAGTCTTGAATTTCTTGCGAATAAGAATCCTTTAACTAAAATTAATACAGTTACGTGAATAGTAAATGCGTGTATATGGTGCACCATAAAATCAGCTGTTCCCAGTTTAATTGGAGCTATTGCTATTTTATTAGCTACTGATACAATATCACCCCCAAAGACGTAACTTGTAGTTGCTAGTGCATTTGGACTTGTATTAGTAGGTGCTATAGTATGAATATTCTGAACCCATTGAGCAAATATTGGCTGTAACTGTATTGCTGTGTCTGAAAACATGTCCTGTGATCTACCTAATGCTCGCATAGTATCATTATGTATATACAGTCCAAATGAGTGGAAACCAAGAAAAATACATAGCCAGTTTAAATGAGATATAATTGCATCTCTATGTCTAATGATTCTATCCAGTACATTATCATAATTTTGTGCTGGATTATAGTCACGAACCATGAAGATTGAGGCATGTGCTCCTGCTCCTACTATACAAAATCCTCCAATCCACATGTGATGTGTAAAGAGTGATAATTGTGTTGCATAATCTGTAGCTATGAATGGATAAGGAGGCATTGCATACATATGATGTGCAACAATAATACTTAAAGAGCCCATCATTGCTAAATTAATTGATAGTTGAGCATGCCAAGAGGTTGTTAGAATTTCATATAAACCTTTATGCCCCTCTCCTGTAAATGGTCCTTTGTGAGCTTCAAGAATTTCTTTCATGCTATGTCCAATACCCCAATTAGTTCTGTACATATGGCCAGCTACTAAAAACATTACAGATAAAGCTAAATGATGGTGAGCTATATCACTTAGCCAAAGACCTCCATTTATTGGATTTAAACCACCTTTAAAAGTAAGAAAGTCAGAGTATTCATTCCAATTTAATGTAAAAAACGGAAGTATCCCTTTTGCAAAACTAGGATATAATTCACTCATTAAGCTTCTATTTATCATAAATTCGTGAGGTAGAGGTATTTCTTGGGGAGACACACCTGAATCTAATAATTTATTGATTGGTAAAGCTATATGAATCTGGTGCCCTGACCATCCAAGACATCCTAATCCTAGTAGTCCAGCTAAATGATGATTCATCATCGATTCGACATTTTGAAACCATTCTAGTTTTGGAGCTGATTTGTGATAATGGAACCATCCAGCAAATATCATTAGTAAAGACATTAAGAGGCCACCAATAGCAGTTACGTATAATTCAAATTCTGTTGTTATGCCTGATGATCTCCATAGCTGAAAAAATCCTGAAGTTATTTGTAAGCCCTGAAATCCTCCACCTACATCTGCGTTTAAAATTTCTTGTCCAACAATTGGCCATACTACTTGTGCACTAGGTTTTATTGTTGTTGGATCGTTTAACCAAGCCACATAGTTAGAGAATTTAGCTCCATGAAAGTACATTCCGCTTAACCAAAGGAATATTATAGATAATTGACCGAAATGTGCACTAAAAATTTTTCTAGATATATCTTCTAAAGAGTTTGTATGACTATCAAAGTCGTGTGCATTTGCATGAAGATTCCATATCCACGTAGTTGTGTTTGGTCCTTTTGCTAGTGTTCTTGAAAAGTGCCCAGGCTTTGCCCACTTTTCAAATGATGTTGCAACTGGATTTTTTTCTACCGTTACCTTTACTTTGCTTGTCTCTTGCTCTGTTGAGCTAGTTGTCATCGAGATTCTCCTCTCTATAAAGTATATTCATAAAATGAGACAATTAATAAAACACTCATATAAAAGATTAAAGTTATTACAATCTATTCACTTATCTTGAATAAGTCCCGAGTTTTTATTATTCTACTCTACTATTATAGTTTATACTTACTGTAGTTGTTACTCTCTGTTAACAATCGTTAAAACTTTATTTTATTTAACTTTGATTTTTACTAATGCTTGCCCACAATCTACTATATCTCCGTCTTTAACTAAAATTTCTACAACTTCTCCTGTGACCTCAGATTCTATTTCATTCATTAATTTCATTGCTTCAATTATACATACTACCTGTTTAGGTTGTACAATTTCACCTATTTCTATAAATGTATGCTCATTAGGGGCCGGCGATTTATAGAAAGTACCAACCATAGGTGATATAATTGTTGAGTAAAGATTAGAATGTTCTATGGAGCTTTCTTGTTGTATTTTTTTTATCACTCCTCCGTTTTCAATTGTGTTTCTGATTTTTTTTGTTCTTTGCTTGAAGTTTGAGTGATTACTTATAGTTAGTGAAGTTGGATAATTTTTTTTTGATATTTTTAATCTATTGATTATAATTTTAGTATCCTTTTCTGCTAGTTTCAGATTTTCTATATCGTTTTGATGAATGGAATCAATAAGTTTTGTAACATTTTTTATTTTGATCATAATAAATATATTTTATTTAATTAGTTTTTGGTAATCAGATTTGATGCTTTCCTACATTTAGTATTTAATCTCTTCTGTAAGTATCCATATTCTTTTCTTATCTGGAAATTGTATAATTGGTACAATATGATATTTTGAAACTTTTTTATAGCCGACAAGTTTTAAATTTTGATTTGAGTATTCACTAATTGTCTTTTTGATATTGTTAGGAATAACCTTTATTTTTACTGAATATTCTTGCATTTTTTTGTCTATACTACTTTATTATATTTTAATTAACTTTTTTTCGCTATCTTTTTTAGGATATAATTAATTTAGATTATGTATATTTTGTAATTATATTTTAATGTTAATAGCTGATGATTTAGATAAGCTTTTAAATGTTTTACCTGAATTTATAAAAAATCCCTTGAGTAAGCATCCGAGCAAAAAATTTTTGATAGAAATAGTTATGGATTTAGGAAGAAGACCAGAAGCTCGTTTTCCAGATGGACCTGAATATTTATCAATAATGAATACTTCTTGGAGCGATTTGGATTTATGTATTAAAAAGATACCTCAATTTAGTGGAGATAATAGGTCAGGTATTGAATGTACGCTGCATAGAATTAGTTCTATAAAAAATAGGAAAGGTAATATTATCGGTTTAACTTTTCGCGTTGGTCGTGCTATATTTGGTACAATTAGTTCTATTAGAGATATTTTATATACAGGTAAATCAATACTTCTTTTAGGTAAGCCTGGAGTAGGTAAAACGACTGCAATACGTGAAATAACAAGAGTTTTAGCTGATGAGATGGAAAAAAGAGTTGTTATTATTGATACTTCTAATGAGATTGCAGGAGATGGGGATATGCCTCATCCAGCTATTGGACGTGCTAGAAGAATGCAAGTTGCAAAGCCTGAGTTGCAACATCAAGTTATGATAGAAGCAGTTGAAAACCATATGCCTGAGGTAATTATTATTGATGAAATTGGTACTGAATTAGAAGCTATAGCAGCACGTACAATTGCTGAAAGAGGAGTTCAACTTGTTGGTACAGCACATGGAAATTACTTACATAGCATTATTAAAAATCCTACTCTTTCTGATTTAATCGGTGGTATACAGTATGTTACTTTAGGTGATGATGAAGCTAAAAGACGTGGTTCACAAAAAAGTATTTTGGAAAGAAAGTCTATACCTGCCTTTCAAGTTGCAATAGAGATTCATGAACGTAATAGTTGGGTAGTTCATGAAAGAGTAGATAATATTGTTGATAATATACTTCAAGGATCTATAATATCTCTACAACGTCGTAAATTTAATTTTGATGGATCTATTTCTATTGAGTGTGAAAATTCAAGTTTTGTAGAGTTTATATCACACAATAATTACAATAGTGATGTTCTTTATAATAAGTTTAGTTTATTGTCATGTACTTCATCAAATATACAAGATCAAATTTTAATAAATAGTTCTAGTTTATCTATAAAAACTTCTCTTGATCCATCTGATACTTTAAATGATAGTAAATTAATAAACAGTAATAATAAAGTAGAGAATTATACATGTGCCAGATTGTATGCTTATGGTATAAATATGCATCAAATAGAATCATTGATTAGCAGTTTACATTTATCTATATTATTAACTCGTGATTTGTTAAAAGCTAATTATGTTTTAGGTCTGAGGTCTTGTATTAAAAATAATAGTAAAATACGTCAAATTGCTAAATCTAGACATATTGTCATTTATACTATACATAGTAATAGTTCTAATAATATTATTAGAGCCTTGAAGCAAATGTTAGATACGAAATATTTATCTTATATCAGTTGGCAGCAAGTTTGTGTACAGAAAAACCTATATGAATTAGATGCTTTAAATGAGGCAAGATGTGCTATAGAAAAAATTGTGCTTTTTTATAAAAATTCGGTTGAGCTATTACCTCGTAGTTATAATTTAAGAAAATTACAATCTTATTTAATTAGCTTGTATAATTTAAAGTATTCTACATTTGGTAAACTAGGTTATCAAAGACTGATTATTTATCCTAGTTAATCTATCATCTTATTTTTTATCATAGTTTTTCAATTTGTTACTATAGATACAGGTATTTAATAGTATTATGTTTATATTTGAGGAGTGTTTATGTCATTAAAAGAGAAGGACTCAAAGATTTTTGAAACAGTAAGAAATATTGTTGCTCAACAATTAGGCGTTGATAAGCAATTAGTAACTTTAGAAGCTAATTTCGCTAATGATTTAGGTGCTGATTCCCTGGATACAGTTGAATTAGTAATGGCTATTGAAGAGGAGTTTGATATTGAGATACCTGATGAAGATGCAGAAAAAATTGCAACTTTAAATCAAGCTGTTACTTTTATTGAGCAAGCTGTTAACTCTAACTAATGTTGTAAATATTCTGTTTACGGAGAGGGTGGGATTCGAACCCACGGAACCTTGCAGTTCATCTGATTTCAAATCAGACGCAATAAACCAACTCTACCACCTCTCCCATACCTTACGTATGGATTATAACAAAAAAAGACTGTAACTACAATCTTTTAGTTATGATTTTTATATTGAATTTATTCGTATGTTGCTTGACCTGTAAATTTTTTATTTACAGGGTTACTATTATTACCTATGTTATGTGCTATATTACCTATTCCAATACGTCCTTCATTAACTTTTTCTGGAAAAACACCGTCTTTAGGATGTAAATATTGTACTTCTCCATTTGGGAAAATTCTATAAATCTTAAAGTTACTGATTTTAAAGTTACTCTTTAATTGGCTAGATAATGCAAGACACTGCTCTTTTTTTGCTAAATAAAGTAGATTGTCTCCTTCAGACATAATTGCTGATCCGCCTGTAGGCATCTCAAATATATTTTTTTTATTAGTATTCCATGTAATAGCATATTTCTCTTCTACTTCTGCAGATCTTAGCCATCCCCCTGTACTGCCACCAAAAGTTGGTGATGGCATTTTGAAATTAATTGTATTATTCATATATTTTTTTAAAAGTTTATGTTGTATAATATATAGATTAATTTGAAAACTTTACTTTATTATAAAAAGAAATAAAGCTTCATACTTTTTATTTGATTGTATTGTTTAAATTAAAAGATTCAATTGGTTTTATTAAATAGAGCTTTATAATATTAGTTATTATTTTTGAGTATACAGAAGTTATTTGAATTAAATTCAAGAATGTTTTTTTCGTTTTCTTATTTATTTCAATCAATTTCTTATTTTCTGATGCACATGCATCCAAGTACTGAAAAAATTCTGGTTTATCAATGTCTAATGCTACTGGAAATATTCTCGAAGCGCTTTCATTTGTTTTACGTATAACTTGCATATCATATTGTCTTGCGTCTAGTCCTATTGATTTATAAAAATCAGATCTTTGAAAATCGTTTAAATACATTGTTGCAAATACGCTTATTAAAAAGAATCTGCACCATAGTCTTGATTCTAAATTATTTAAAAATTGTGGCTGTGACTTTAGCAAAGCTGCAAAAAAATCACCGTGCCTATTTTCGTCTTGACACCAATTTTCAAAGAATTTAAAAATTGGATAAACTCGGTGTTCTGGATGCTTTTCTAAATGTCTATAAATTGTTATATATCTCCAATATCCTATTTTTTCAGATAAATATGTTGCGTAGAAAATAAATTTAGGAGAAAAAAATGTATATTTTCTACTTTTAGTTAAAAAACCTAAATCAAGTGATATGTTAAAATCTCCTATAGCTTTGTTTAAAAATCCAGCGTGTCTGGCTTCGTCTCTTGACATTAATAAAAAACACTCAGCAAGTACTGGATTAGTTACAGTCAATCTTCTCGATAATTCTTTGTATAGTAAAAAACCAGAAAATTCTGCAGTGCAGGATCTTTCTAAAAACTCAATAAATAGTCTTTTTGTTTTATTATCTAACTTACTCCATGATTTATTGAATTCTTCATCTCTTATGAAGTGTTTTTTGTTGTAATCTGCTCTAAATTCTTGTAATAGTGCTTCAAATTCTTCTATATTTAAAGATATGTCTAATTTTGCCATTTCTTCAAAGTTAGTAGTATAAAATCTAGGTGTTAGTAAAGTTTCTTTAACTTTCACATTTGTGTTTTGTATAGTGCTTTGCATATGGTATTTTATGTTAAAATTTATTGTGTGTAGTTATTTTTATTTTTTATACTAACTCTAATAAGCAATTTATAGATATATAATTGTTAAAAATTTACATTTATTTGTTAGAGAAAAATTTTTATATATAAAAAATATTAATGATTAATTAAAATATTTGTTTATTTTTAAATAGCTGTTCAATCACTTTTTATATTAAATAAATGATTTGTTATTATTGTATTTAAGGGATGAATAATGGATATTATTAGTTTAGGTTGGGGATCTTTATTAGCAGTATTGACATTTTCTATTGCTTTAGTTGTTTGGGGTAGAAATGGTTTTTAGTTAAATTTTATATTAAGGGGGGATTATCTTAAATGATTTCAGAAATAGCTACAGCTGCTTTAATTAGTCCATTAATGATAATTATTGGTTTAGTATTAGGTTTTATGCTCTTAAAAATACAAGGTGATTAATATTTTAGTCTACTTTTTATATATCTAGTCAGTAATAGAAAAATTTAATAAGATAAGATTAGCGTAACTTAATTTTGAGTTACTAAATTTTTTATTTTATTGTTTATTATTTTATTATTAATATGTTAGTTAAATTGTTTTGGTATATTTTTAGTTTGTTAACTGTATTTTTAGTTTTACTCAATACACCTAATAGTAGTAATATTGGAACTTCTATGAATCAAAATCAATTATTTAATTTGCGATCTAAACAGTTACTTATGCAAAAAGTAATAGCTTTTAACATATCTATGTTTTTTATGTTTACTATCTTATCATTAATATGATTTAGATATTAATGTTCATTGATACATACTTTATTAAAATATTTTATGTTTAGCAAAAAAAATAATTGTCCTGTACCGTTTGATCAACAACCCTTAAATGAATATCTCTCACTTAGAGATTCCTTTTTATTTTCTTGGTCCATATCTTCTAAAAATTCCTTTATATGTGGTTTTGTGTTGCTTTTTATTTTTCTATTTATTTTTTTTAGCATTTCTCTTCTTTTGTTTAGCAATGTTAGTAACTTTAGTCAATTATTCCTATTAGATTTACTCTTTTCTAATATTGTTATATTCTTTTTATTCATTAGATTATACTTAGGTTGGTCATATATTATAAAAAGATTAATGAGTGCAACAGTTTTTTATGAGGAATCAGGTTGGTATGACGGACAAATTTGGGTTAAAACATCAGACTACTTAGTTCAAGATAGGTTAGTTGGTGCTTATCAAGTAATGCCTTTCATATTGCGTATTAAGTATTCTTGTATTAGCGTCTTGCTTAATTTTTTTATTATTTGTTTATTTAATAATATGTTTTTTATTGTATAATTAGTGTGTTCGCGGGGTAGAGCAGTATGGTAGCTCGTCGGGCTCATAACCCGAAGGCCAATGGTTCAAATCCATTCCCCGCTATTGTATTGAAAATATTTTTTAAATCAAGATGATATGAATTTTAAGTTATTATATAATATACTGGTTTTATGCATCTTGATTTTTATGAATTTTTATCTTAATAAATTAATTTTATATTATTATGTTAACCAAAAATTTTTTACAGGTTGGAGATAGAGCTCCAGATTTTTCTGCTACTGCCGTTTATGAACAAGAATTTAGAGAGATTAGGTTATCAGATTATTTAGGTAAATACTTAATTCTATTATTTTACCCACTTGATTTTACTTTTGTGTGTCCTACCGAAATTATGGCTTTTAGTGATATGTATGATCAGATTCAGTCACTGGATGCGGAAATTCTCGGCATATCTGTAGATAGTGAATACTGTCATTTAGCATGGATGCAGTTGGATAGGACATCTGGGGGTGTTGGTGATTTAAGATACCCTTTAGTTTCAGATTTACGTAAAGACATAAGTTCATCATTTAATATTTTAAATCAAGAGGGTAAGTCTTTGAGGGGTTTGTTTATTATTGATAAAAAGGGTATTATACAACATTATCTTGTAAACAGTTTAGATGTTGGAAGAAGTGTTGATGAAACTATTCGAACTTTAAGGGCCATACAGCATGTTCAAAATAATCCCGATGAAGTGTGTCCTGCAAATTGGCAACCTGGCCAATCTACAATTAACAGTAGTGTAAATCACTCTAAAGAATATTTTCAGTCAATCTAAGTTTTTTTATAATTTGTTGCATTATTCATATTTTCAAATATAATATATCTTATTATGCTATCTGAATAAAATTCAAATTACTGTTTATATTAAGTTAATAACTAGTTGGTTAATTATATTGATGATAGTTTATATTTTTAATAAGGAGATGAATATGTCTACTAATTTAGCTCAGAAATTACGCGAAGGAACAACCAGATCCCATAGTATGGCTGAGAATGTAAGTTTTGTCAAATCTTTTCTTGGTGGTGTCGTAGATAAAAACTCCTATAAACAGCTTGTTGCAAATTTGTACTTTATTTATAATGCTATTGAAGAGCAAATAGAAAAAAATAAAGCTAATTTAGCTGTAAATGCTATTTATTTTCCTCAATTATATCGTAGGGAAAGCTTGATTAAGGATTTAAATTATTATTATGGTAGTGATTGGTTAAGTCAAATAAAGCCATCATCAGCTACTCAAGTATATGTTGATAGAATTCACCAAATTAGTTATTCAACTCCAGAGTTATTAATAGCTCATTCTTATACTAGATATATTGGTGATCTTTCTGGTGGTCAAATTTTAAAAAAAATAGCTCAAAACGCTATGCAGCTTCCATCTGATAAAGGAACTTGTTTTTATGATTTTGATTTAATTGATAATGAAAAGGTATTTAAAGATTTATATAGGCAATCTTTGAATAATATACCTTTAACTAAAGAGCAGATTGAACAAATTATCTCAGAAGCTAATATTGCTTTTAATTTAAATATGAAAATATTTCAGGAACTTAATTCTAATTTAATTAAGATTATGGTAATGTTTTTTATATCATCTATTAATAATTTTCGCAAAAGATTTTCATAATCTTTCTAGAATATAATAATATATATGTATAAACTAAAAACTAATCAGTCGATTTGTAAACGTTTTAAAGTTACTGGTAACTCTAAAATGTTGAGGCGTAAATCTTGTAAAAGTCATCTGTTACAGAAAAAAAACAGTAAAAGAAAACGTAAGTTACGTAGAATTAGTATTGTCCATTTTTATGATAAAGGTAATTTTATAAATAATTTACCTTATTTTAATTAAATTAATAGTATCAAAATATGTATGACAAGAATTAAAAGAGGTAATGTCGCCCGTAGAAGAAGAAAAAAAGTCTTGAAATTAGCCAAAGGATTTAGAGGCTCTCATTCTAAGCTTTTTCGTACTGCTAAACAACAGGTTCTTAAAGCTCTAAAGTATTCATATATCGGTAGAAAACAGCTAAAACGTAATTATCGTCGTTTATGGATTATTCGTATTAATGCTGCAGCTAGGCTTTACAATATAAGTTATAGTGAATTCATTTATTTATTAAAAAAGAAAAAGATTGCATTAAATCGTAAAATATTATCTCAGCTAGTTTTGATTGATCAACATGCTTTTACTTATTTTATTCACTTTATTAAATCTAATAACTAATGATTTTAGTTAATTCTATTGAGTAAATAATAAGTTATTAAAAGTAATTCTTTGCTATTTGTATATGCATATTTACTTTTTATTATATGCATAGCTAGTTGAATATGTTCTTCTGCAATGTCTTTTGCTTTTTGTATAGCATTAGTATTTTTTATCATATTAACAGCCTCATTAACATTTTTCTTGAATTGAAATTCCTGATCTATCATTTTTTGTAGTTCTGGTTTCTTGTTTAAAGTAAATATTAGTGGCGCTGTTAGATTGCCATTGATTAAGTCAGACCCAGCAGGTTTTCCTAGATCTTTTGGTAATCCTGTTAAGTCTAGTATATCGTCAATGATTTGAAAGGCTAATCCTAAGTGCTTACCATATAAATAAAAATCATTCTGCATTATCTTATGGCTCTTGTTTAATATTGTTGTTGCTTTACAGCTACAAGCTAGTAACGATGCTGTTTTGTAAAATGATTTTTCTGTATATTCTTGTATTGAAATTTGAGAGTCAAAAGATGTCATTCCTTGTTGTACTTCTCCTTCTGCAAAATCAGTAATAATTTTTGAAATGTTCTTTACCACATCTAAGTTGTTTAAATTAGCTAAATACCATGATGATTGTGCAAATAGAAAGTCTCCGGCTAGTACTGCTATCTTATTATTAAATGCATTGTGTACAGTTTCTATTCCTCTTCTTTTATCGCAATTGTCTATTATGTCATCGTGTACTAAACTAGCTGTATGTATGATTTCAGTTATTTCTGCTAGCCTTTTTTGTTCTGTTGATATGATTTGATCTTTATTAACAAGTTTAGAGATTAAAAATATAATTGCTGGTCTAATTCTTTTACCTCCAGCACTGAATAATTGTTCTGCAGCTGAGTATAAGATTGGATTTTCTGCAGCGATCATTTTATGTAAATTTTTATTTAATTGTTTTAGCTCAGTCTGTATTGACATCATATATAAATTGAAAAATAGTTGATTGTAAAATTGTATTAATTATCATAATATCTTTTATATATATTTTAAACTTTATGATAGCATAATTATATTTTATGTCTGATTAATATAATTATGATATAATAAATCAGTTAATATATTTATTTAATTATATTGTGTATATTAATCTTCTAGGAGATATTTATATCGAGATGTGTAAAGAAAAAAGAAAAACAGTTTTACCATTAACTGTTTTATCGAATGATATTATTGATAATGATCCTATTAGTCAAGATGTAGCTTTATCTTTGTATAAAGATATGTTATTGGGACGTTGTTTTGAAGATATGTGCGCACAAATGTATTATCGTGGAAAGATGTTTGGTTTTGTTCATTTATATAATGGACAAGAAGCTGTTTCTACAGGAGTTATCCAGTTACTTAATTCAGATGATTATGTTTGTAGTACATATCGTGATCATGTCCATGCTTTAAGTAAGGGTGTTCATCCTAAATATGTAATGGCAGAATTATTTGGTAAAGAAACTGGATGTAGTAAAGGACGTGGCGGATCGATGCATATATTTTCTGCGAAACATAACTTTTTAGGCGGTTTTGCTTTTATTGGTGAAGGTATACCTGTAGCTCTTGGAGCATCATTTCAGAGTGTTTATAAAAAACAAATCTTAAATAGTAATAGCGTATTGAATGTTACAGTTTGTTTTTTCGGAGACGGCACTACTAATAATGGTCAATTTTTTGAATGTTTGAATATGTCAGTTTTGTGGAAATTACCTATTATATTCGTTGTAGAGAATAATCAATGGGCTATTGGAATGGCTCATCATCGCTCAACTTCTTTACCTGAAATACATCAAAAAGCTCAAGCATTTGGTTTGCCAGGCATTGAAGTCGATGGTATGGATGTTTTAGCTATTAGAAATGTAGCAAAAAAAGCAATAGCTCGAGCAAGATCGGGTAAAGGTCCTACATTAATAGAAGCATTAACATATCGCTTTAGGGGACATTCTTTAGCTGATCCAGATGAATTAAGATCGAAGGAAGAGAAAAATGTATGGTTAGCTCGTGATCCTATTAAAACTTTTAAAAGTTATATGATAAAAAATCAACTAGTTGATTCCAATGTTTTGAATTTAGCTGAGTTAGAAATTAAAAAAGATGTACAGCATTCTGTTGATTTTGCATTGTCTAGTCCAGAACCTAATATAGATGAATTAAAAAAATATTTGTTTGCAGATAATTAATTACTTATTTCTAATATAATAAACTTATAAATTATGGGTACAATTTTTTTGTTTGATGCTTTACGCGAAGCTACTGATGAAGAAATGCAAAAGGATAAATCTGTATTTGTTTTAGGAGAAGATGTCGGGCATTATGGTGGATCTTATAAAGTTACTAAAGATTTACATATAAAATATGGAGATATTAGAGTTTTAGATACACCGATTGCTGAAAATAGTTTTATGGGTATGGCTATTGGGGCAGCTATGACTGGTTTGAGACCAGTAGTTGAAGGTATGAATATGAGTTTTTTACTATTGGCATTTAATCAAATTTCTAATAATGCAGGTATGTTGCGTTATACTTCCGGTGGTAATTTTAAAATCCCTTTAGTTATACGCGGACCTGGTGGTGTAGGTAAACAGCTTGGTGCTGAGCATTCTCAAAGATTAGAAGCATATTTTCAGGCTATACCAGGTTTAAAGATTGTTGCTTGTTCTACTCCATACAATGCTAAGGGGCTCCTGAAATCTGCTATTCGTGATAGTAATCCTGTAATTTTTTTTGAGCATGTTTTGTTATATAATTTACAAGATCATGTTCCTGAAAATGAATATTTTATTCCTTTAGATAAAGCTGAAGTAGTTAGGTGTGGAACTGAGATTACTATTATAACTTACTCTCGTATGCGTTATCATGTTTTACAAGCTACAGATACACTTGTTCAAAAAGGTTATGATCCTGAAATAATTGATTTAATATCTCTAAAGCCTATTGATATTGATTCAATTGTTGCATCTTTAAATAAAACTCACCATGTATTAATTGTTGAGGAATGTATGAAAACTGGTGGTATTGCAGCTGAGATTATTGCTCAAGTCAATGATAATTATTTTGATCTTTTAGATGCGCCTATTGTTAGGTTATCATCTCAAGATATTCCTACTCCTTATAATGGTGCTTTAGAAAAAGCAACTGTTGTACAGCCTCAACAAATTGTCGAAGCTGTAGAAAAATTGTTATCCTAGCATAAATTTACTAAATAATGTTGATATTTACGTAAATGTTTTTAATATTAAAAGTTCATGTCTGCTGCTTGTACTTTTTCCCATTGTTTTTTCTTTAAAACAAAGAAGATTTGTGCTACTGTAACACTTATAAAAAACATAATCATACTCTTGATTCTAGTAGGACTTTGAAGCACGATTTCTGTCTCATTTTGACCGAAGCCTCCAACATTAGGATCATTAGTTAAGTTTTGATTTATTGAAATAGTATTTCCTTTTGATACTATAACTTTTAAACCTTTTGGAATATCTTCATTCATAACTTCTCCATCATTTTTTTGTATACTTATTGAGAATCCTCCTGAAGTTTTTTCCTCTATATTTCTAACTGTTCCATTGACACTAGCAGTAATGATATTGTTATTTGATTTTTCTCCTGTTGGATAAATTTGGCCACGTCCTCTATTACCTCCTACATATATTGGGTATTTTAAGAAAAATACGTTTTTGTCTTTTTGTGGGTTTGGAGATAATATTGGAAATATAATTTCTTGATTATTTTTACTTCCTACAGGTCCAACTACTAGTATATTTTCTTTTAATGTACTGTAAGGTTGTGCATAAAAACTTTTTGTTTTATCTTTCATTTCATTACTCAGTAAATTTTTAGGAGCTAATTTGAAGCCTTCTGGTAATATTAGTACAGCACCTGTATTCAAATTTCCTTCTGCACCGTTTCCCAGCACTTGCTTACTGTTAGTTTCATAAGGAATTGAAACTTTAGCTTCAAATACGCTATTTGGTAAAATAGATTTTGGTACTTCTATTGATACTGTTTTTTGTGCTAAATGACAGTTCGCACATACAATACGCCCAGTTGCTTCTCTAGGATTTTCATATCCTTGTTGTGCATATATAGGAAAGCTATTTGCTGTTTGTACTGAAATATTCATTATACTAGTAATACTGAATAGTGTTATTAAAATTGCTTTGACGTTTATTAGTATAATATTTTTCTTCATATTTGGGTTGTAATTTGCTTGTTATTTTTTCTTTCTATAATAACATTCTATGTTTATTCTTGAACATAAAATAATAAATTTATATATTTGTTTGTAGTCTTTATGCTTTAATTGTTTTTAGAATAATTATTCCTCCAAAATATAAAATTAACATAGTAGTTGTCATGCAAATTTGAGTAACTGGATCAGTAGATGGTGTTATAATGGCTCCTGTAATGGTTGCTATGAATACAATATATTTCCACTTATCTAACATTTTTTCCCATTTTACTATATTTGTAATTCCCAATAAAATTTGTATAATTGGTATTTGAAAGCATAATCCTGTGCTTAATATTATTAACGTTATAAAATTGAAGTATTCATCTAATGACCACATTGGTTCTATTAACTCTGATCCATATTTAATTAAAAATTGTAGTGTAATGGGAATTAAGAGTTTGTAAGAAAAAAATGTGCCTAAAAAAAACAATGTAATAGAGCTAATTATTATAGGTATCATATATAAGCTTTCTTTTTTTGTTAAGCCAGGTAAAATGAACTCTGATATTTGATATATGCTGAATGGACTGCTGATAATAATTGCAGAGTAGAGTGAAATTTTAATAGAAACAAAAAGATATTCTCCTGGCGCTAATTGTAAAAACTTAATTCCTATAGCTGGTTTTTGCAAAATTAATGTTATTTGTTTTGTATAAATTATGCAGATTATTAATGTTATAATAAATATTATGAATGATGACAGTACTCTTGATCTTAACTCACTTAAGTGTTCAAAAATAGGCATATATTTATGTTTATTATGATTTTCTTTATATATTTGTTTCATATTTATATTGTTATTTTAAGTATTAAAAAAGTTATCTTTATTCAAGGTAGTTATTATATTTCATTATATTATATTAATAGTTTTATTTCTTTGTTATCACATAAATATAAAAAGGTTAAATATTGTTGTTAATTTATAAAATTAAGGATTGATATTTGTATGATTGTTAAAGCTAGCTGTGGTAGTCCTTTAGTTCAACCTAAAATGTATAGAACAGTTGCTCTATCTAGTATTTTACAAGCTGAGCAACAAGATAGATTTTTGCAATTAGGTGAATTAAGTCAATTAGTTTATTTTTTTAGTTCTGGTAGTAAACGTCTAGAGGTAGCTAAATTATTAACTATAAATGCTAATTCTTTAGTATCTAGAGCAGCTGATAAAATTTTTGTTGGAGGCTCTCCAATTTCTTATTTAGAAAGACCCCAAGCTTCATTTCTAGATATCGATTCTAATAATCCAGTATTTGTTTCTCAAGCATTAACTGGTAATTCCTCAAATAATTTATTTGATAATATTTCTTCTGTATTATTTGATGCTAGTGATCCATTGCCACCAGGTTTTAAACCTATTAATGTTATTCAATATGGGTCTGAGCGTATGAAAAAGTCTCTGCGTGATCTAGATTGGTTTTTGAGATATTTAACTTATGCAATCATTTCTGGAGATCCTAATATTCTTTCTGTTAACATAAGAGGATTAAGAGAATTGATTGATAATGCTTGTTCTAGTGCTGCTGCAATAGTTGCTCTTCGTGAAATGCGTAAGCTGTCTATAAATTTATTTGAAGATGACTTAGAGTCTAAACAATTAGTAAAGCAATACTTTGATGTACTAATTGTAGAATTTGAATCTTCTGGTTTAAGTGATAAAGTACGAAAAAGAGTATCTATTGATATGCAGGGTTTACGCTTGCCACGAATTTATAATCAAGCTGGTGTTCCTAACCAGAGATTTGTTATAAAAAGTAGTTTGTCTAACGATGAAAAGAAACTAGTTATAAGGGCTTGTTATAGACAAGTTTTTGAACGCGATATATCTAAAGCATATGGTTTGCAATTTAGCGATTTGGAATCTCAAGTGAAAATTGGCAAATTATCTATTAAGGAGTTTATTAGATTTTTAGGTAAATCTTTTGTTTATAAGCAGCAATTTAATCAACCTTTTGTTAATAGTCGTGTTATTGAGTTGTCTTGTAGACATTTTTTAGGCAGAGGTTTAAGTTCAATTGAAGAGTTTCAAAAATATTTTGCTATTGTTTCTAATAAAGGACTAAATGCTTTAGTTGATAATTTTATTAATTCTCAAGAATATGCAGATTATTTTGGTGAAGAAACAGTGCCTTATTTACGTAATTTAGGAGAAGAAGCTCAAGAATCTAGAAATTGGGGACCACAAATAAGACTATTTAATTATAGTACTGTTTTTAGAAAAATTCCTGATTTTATTACTTTATTTGCTGATTATAAGTCTAAACTATCTAATCAACATGCTTATGGATTGAGTAATGATCCTTTGTCATTACAGTTTGGAGCTATTTTTCCTAAAAGTACGGTGGCTCTAAAAACTAAATCTTCTTTTTTTACAAGAGATACTAGGAGACTTTTAGTTAGATATGGTCCTGGTATATATAATCAAATTAGTAGTCCAAGCTTAAGAAATAAAAATATAAAAGTTATAGGTCCAATTATTTTTAGTAAAAAAGATTCATCATTTACAATTCAACAGATAATTTCTGCTGTGTATTTGAGAGTCTTTGGTAGATTTGTGTATACAGAAGAATTGTTTTCTATTTTGAAGTATGAAAACCAGTTTAAAAATTCTTTAATTTCTGTTAAAGAGTTTATTGGGTTACTTGTCAAGTCTTCTGTATTTAGGTTTTTATATTGGGATAAACTTTATATTTGTAAAGCTATAGAATATATACATATTAAATTAATTGGTCGACCTACATATAGTAGACAAGAAATAGATCAATATTTCAATATTGTTTATAAAAAAGGTTATTATTCTATGATTGACTCAATGTTAAATAGTTTAGAATATATCGAATCGTTTGGAGATTTCATTGTACCTTATGAACGTTATTTGACTTCCTCGTCTATTTCTTCTAGAGGTTTATCATTTAGCAATTCTTTTGCTAGTTCTGTAAGTAAGCTGAGTAAAGTTAATTTTATTAGTTTAAGTAAGTTAAAAGAAGAACGTAGCTTAAATAGCATGGATTTAAGAATTAAGCAAGGTGTCACTAATCAAAGATATCAGTTTAAATTGTTTGTCTTAAATAAATCATCTAATGCTCTTGATAAAGTTCAAATTTTGCGAGCAGTTTACAGGCAAATCTTTGAAAGAGATCTTGGTACTTTTAGTATTGGTGATCAATTTTATAGTTTAGAAAAAAGTTTTATGAATTCTGAAATAACAGTTAAGAAGTTAGTACAGTACTTAGGGTCTTCTGATTTGTATAGAAAAGAGTTTTATCAACCTTACCCTAATACTAAAGTCATAGAACTTTCTACAAAGCATTTTTTAGGTCGAGCTCCAAATAATCAATCTGAGATTAGATATTATAATCAAATCTTAGCATCTCAAGGATTATATTCTTTAGTCTCTACTATTGTGCATAGTATTGAATATGAAAAAGTTTTTGGATCTAATGTAGTTCCTTATAGACGTTTTCCAACATTACCTGCTGCTAATTTTCCAAATACAGAAAAGTTATATAATAATTTTACAAAACAAGATATAAGTATTGTTATTTCAGTTTTTCCTTCAACATCTAGTTGTTAGTTATATATTACTTTGAGTTTATTTATTTATTAACTTTCTTGTTTTAGTACTTTGTCTTAAAATATATTTAGTTATTTCTAAAATTATTTTATTATATATTTTTTTTATTATTCTAATCTTTAGATATATTCAAAAATGTGTTAAATTGATTTTTAGATACATTGTACTAAAGTGAGATGTAACTTTGTTGTCTATTTAATTAATACTAAAATATAAGGAGTTCTAATTGTGAGTATTGTTACTAAGTCGATTGTAAACGCAGATGCGGAAGCAAGATATTTAAGCCCTGGAGAGTTAGATAGAATTAAAAGTTTTGTTTTATCTGGACAAAGACGATTACGAATAGCACAGATATTAACTGATAACCGTGAGCTTATTGTAAAACAAGGAGGACAACAGCTATTTCAAAAGCGAACAGATGTAGTATCTCCAGGAGGAAACGCATACGGAGAAGAAATGACTGCAACATGCTTAAGAGATTTAGATTACTATCTAAGACTTGTAACCTATGGTATTGTAGCTGGTGATGTTACACCAATTGAAGAAATTGGTTTAGTTGGAGTAAAAGAAATGTACAATTCATTGGGTACTCCGATTTCTGGTGTTGCTGAGGGCGTTCGTTGTATGAAGAATATAGCTTGTTCTCTTTTATCTGGTGAAGATTCTGCTGAAGCAGGTTTTTATTTTGATTATACTTTGGGTGCTATGCAATAGTTTAACTATTTGTTCATATTTTAATTAACTTATACATACTAAAATTTTATATTAGTTTTATATTAAAAAATAAGGAAATTTGTTTTATGCAAGATGCTATTACTTCTGTAATTAATACAGCAGATGTTCAAGGAAAATATTTAGATGATAATTCATTAGAGAAATTAAGAGGTTATTTTCAAACTGGTGAATTAAGGGTACGAGCAGCAGCTACTATTGCTGCTAATGCAGCTACTATAATCAAAGAGTCAGTTGCTAAGGCGCTTTTATACTCTGATATTACTAGACCAGGAGGTAATATGTATACAACAAGAAGGTATGCAGCTTGCATCAGAGATTTAGATTATTATCTAAGATATTCAACTTATGGAATGCTAGCAGGAGACCCATCAATTTTAGATGAAAGAGTTTTAAATGGTTTAAAAGAAACATATAATTCTTTAGGTGTTCCAATTGGGGCAACAATACAATCAATACAAGCTATGAAAGAAGTTACTACTTCATTAGTAGGATCTGATGCTGGAAAAGAAATGGGACTGTATTTTGATTATATTTGTTCTGGTTTAAGTTAATTATTTGATATTTCATCCGAATAAAAACCTGAAATATTCAGGTTTTTATTAAATATCTTAATTATTGCTTACTATTGCAGCTTGTAGTCTAGCTTTTGCTTTTCTAAGTGCTTGAGTTGCCTCAATTTTTTCTTTATTTGAATCAGCTTCTTCAACAGCATTAGTTGCCTTTTCTAATTCATTTTTTGTTCGTTCTAAGTCAATTTTTTCTACTTCTTCAGCTCCATTTACTAGTATTGTTATTTTGTTATTTTTAACTTCTGCAAAACCTCCTAGCAAAATAATTGGTTTCCAATCTTTATCAGTTCTTACACGCATCACTCCGATGTCTAATGCCGTTAGTAACGGAATATGCCCTGTTAATATGCCCAGTTGTCCTGTACTAGTAGGTAAAATAATTTCTTCTGCTTCTGCGTCCCAGACTATTTTATCTGGTGCAATGACGCGAATTTTTAATGTCATAATACTATTTTATTTTAAAGTTTCTGCTTTAGCTATTGTTTCTTCTATATTACCGACCAAGTAAAATGCTTGCTCAGGCAAATCATCTAATTCTCCTTTAAGGATCATTTGAAACCCTTTAATTGCTTCTTCTAACGATACATATTTGCCCGGAGACCCAGTAAACACTTCTGCTACAAAGAATGGTTGTGATAAAAATCTTTCAATTTTTCTAGCTCTAGCTACAGTTAATCGGTCATCTTCAGATAATTCATCTAGTCCTAAGATTGCTATGATATCTTGTAACTCTTTATATCTTTGTAGTGTTGATTTTATTTGTTGAGCAGTTGAGTAGTGTTCAATACCTACAATATCTGGTTGCAACATTGTTGATGTAGATCCTAATGGATCTACAGCTGGATAAATTCCTTTTGCTGCTAATCCCCTAGATAAAACAGTAGTTGCATCAAGATGAGCAAATGTTGTTGCAGGAGCAGGGTCTGTTAAATCATCAGCTGGTACATACACTGCTTGTATAGATGTAATTGATCCATCTGTAGTTGATGTAATTCTCTCTTGCAAAGCGCCCATTTCAGTTGCTAATGTTGGTTGATAGCCAACTGCTGAGGGCATTCTGCCTAATAAAGCTGATACTTCAGATCCTGCTTGTACGAATCTAAAGATATTATCAATAAATAATAATACGTCTTGTTTATTAATGTCACGAAAGTATTCTGCCATTGTGAGCGCAGTTAAACCTACTCGCATTCTAGCTCCTGGTGGTTCATTCATTTGTCCATAAACAAGTGCTACTTTTGATTCTGTTAATTTTTCTGCGTTTATTACCTTTGATTCTTTCATTTCTTCATATAAGTCATTACCTTCTCTTGTTCTTTCACCTACTCCACCAAATACAGATACTCCTCCATGTGCTTTTGCAATATTATTAATTAGTTCCATAATTAATACAGTTTTACCTACTCCTGCACCACCAAAAAGTCCTATTTTTCCGCCTCTTCTATAAGGAGCAAGTAAATCGACCACTTTTATACCTGTTTCGAATATTGATGGTTTTGTTTCAAGTTGGGTAAATGATGGTGCTACTCTATGTATTGGTAATGAATCTTCTGAAAAAACATCTCCTAAATTATCTACTGGTTCACCTAGTACATTAAAAATTCTTCCTAATGTTGGTATACCTACTGGAACTGTTATTGGTTCTTTTGTGTCAATTACTTCAGCTCCTCTTTTTAATCCTTCAGTTGAACTCATGGCAACTGCGCGGACTTTGTTATCTCCTAGTAGTTGTTGTACTTCACATGTAATTGTACTATTTGGTCCTTGTATTTTTAAAGCATTAAAAACTCTAGGTAGCTTTCCATTTGGAAATTCTATATCTAATACAGGTCCAATTATTTGTGTAACTGATCCTTCTTTCAATGATTTCATAATGACTCTATATATTAATAGTTTAGTTAATTAACATAGTTTCTTTTATTAGGTTAATGTATATAAGTTGCCTAATTAATAATATTATATAATATATATATTAAACTTTATCGAATTTTAAAACTTTTATTTTATTCTATGCTATATTGCCTACCAGTTGTTTTTAACCAGTTTTGTGCTTCAATATAATTATTAGGAGCTAATGTAATAGCTTGTTCCCAATATTTAGCTGCTTTTGTAAACATCTCTTTTGATGAGTTAATTCTTTTATTTTCTATTGCTTTTAAGCCTTGGTAATGATATATAACGGCAATATTATTAAGTGCTTGCGGCAAGTTAGCGTTTAATTCTAAAGCCTGATGATAATATTCTAGAGCATTAATATGTTCTCCATTACTAGCGTATATTAGTCCAATATTATATAAAATATACGATCTATCATAAGGATCTTCTTCTAGTTGTAGTGCTTCATAGTAGTTTTCTAATGCTTCTGCATATTCTCCTTCAGATTGAGCAGACATTCCGTCTCTATAGTAATAAAATGCTTCTTTTTCTTCTTTGCTTGTTGGTAAAATTTTTAAGATAATATCTGCTAATATTGTAAATGTTTTATCTATAAAGTTGTCATTCTTTTGAATTCTTGGCATGATTTAGTTTGTTTAGTCTTTTGATCTATTTTTATTGTTAATATAATTGTAGTATTTTATAAAATTATAAATTTTATCAATTATTTTATTAATACAGATCATAAATATGTTTTATAAAAGTTACTTTTTGTTCCAACCTCAACTTGAAGTTTTTGATGTAATTAATTCTTTTATTAATTTAAGTTACTATGATGATATTTTATTACTAAGAAATCCAAAATTGCTGAGTATTATAGGTACGCGTTCTTTTTTATCTACAGCTAGCATTAATACTTCTTTAAAAGAAAATGTTAGTCCTGTGACAAATGTTTCAAGTAAATTTGAAAGGAAACATAAAGTTGATTCCTATGAACAAGACTCAATCAAACTGAAAAAATCAAAGGTTAAATTAATTAAGAGTAAACGAAAAACCTCTGATGATATAGAGGATGTTAAACTATTTGTCAATAGATCTGATGATGTATTCTCTCAAGATTTATTAAATAGATCTAGTATAAAGTTGCTCAAAGTTAATGCTAAAAATAGAAAAAAATATAAACTAAAAGTAGATGTTTCAGAGAATGATAACGTATTACAGGATTCTTATCAATTGAAACAGGATATAGGTTTTGCTCAATTAGATAAAAGCATTGTACTAGATAAACCACTCAGTGTTCAAGATTTATCATTACAAATTTGTGTACCTGAGGCAGAGATAATAACTTATTTATTTTTACATAGGAGTATTTCTGCTACTATTAATCAGTTACTTGATGTAGGTATGGTGCATTGTATTGCAGAGCATTATGGTTTTAATTTAGTTGAGTCGTCATCAGTTCAAAAAATTGATAGTTATCAAGCACAATCTATAAGTCACTCTTCAATAAAAATTAAAAGAGCTCCAGTAATAACTATATTGGGACATGTTGATCACGGAAAAACAACATTATTAGATGCAATTTTGAAGACAAATTTAGTAAGTAAAGAATCTGGTGGAATAACACAAGCAATTTCAGGTTATGAAATATTTTGGAATTATAATTTTCAACAAGTAAAATTAATATTTTTAGACACACCTGGACATGAATCTTTTAGTAAGATGAGATTGAGGTGTGCTAAGGTCACTGATATTGTTTTATTGGTTATTGCTCTTGATGATGGTCTGAAGCCACAGACTGTTGAAGCTATTAATTATATAAAAAATATGAGTTTATATTGTATAGTTGTTATTACAAAGTCAGATAAATCATTGAGTAACACATCAAAGATAAAAAAAGACTTAGCTAATTATAATATATTATGTAAGGAACATGGAGGAGACATTCCTTTTATTGAAGTAAGTGCAATTAATGGCAAAAATATTGATTTGTTGTTATCTCAAATTTGTACTTTATCAATTACTCAAAATTTTTTTGCTAATCCACAAGACTTAGCCACTGGTACTATTCTTGAGTCGTATCTTGATAAAAAGCAAGGTTCTATAGCTAATGTGCTTATACAAAATGGTACTTTAAAGTTGGGTGATATAATTGCGTCTGGAAATTTATACGCAAAAGTTAAAAGTATTACTAACACTTATAATATGAAAATTAAATCCTCTGGACCATCCTCTATAGTACAAGTTTTAGGTTTTACAAATATACCTCAGGCAGGATTGGTTTTTTGTGTATGTCATAATGAAAAAAGTGCTAAGGAGTACTGTGAAAAGCGTTCAAGTATTAAACAATTAGATACAATGTTAAAATCTCTTAATACAAGAATTACGTTAGATGCTAGTTTAGATATAAAACAAGTAAAATTAATCCTTAAAGCAGATACCCAAGGTGTATTAGAAGCTATTGTAGAGCTTTTATCTAACATTTCTCAATCTAAGGTTCAAATTAGCATTGTCTCTGCTAGTTTGGGTAGTATTGCAAATACTGATGTTGAACTTGCTGTAGCAACTGGTGCTTCTATTCTTGCTTTTAATGTTAATGTTCTATCCGATATTAGTAGTTTATTAAAAAAATATAAAATCGATTTTAAGCTTTTTTATGTTATTTATAATCTATTGCAATACGTTGAATCTATTATGCTTAACTTGATTGAGCCAGCTTATGATAAAGTTTTAGTAGGCAATGCTGTTGTACAAACAGTTTTTAATATGAATAAAGGTTATGTTGCAGGTTGTATAGTAAATGAAGGTAAACTGAATAAAAAATCTTATATTCAGGTTTATCGTAATAATTCTATTGTTTACCAAGGTTTTATTCTTTCTTTGAAAAGAATTAAGAATGATGTTGATGAAGTTGTTGCAATTAATGAATGCGGATTGATGTCAGATTTTGATTCATGGCAAAATTTAGATGTAATACAAGCTTATGATTTAGTTGCTAAAGAAAAAACTCTATAGTGCTATTGTAAAAGATGAAAGTATATTCACTTTCAATCATTTTATTGTGATCATGCTTATTAATCTCTTTTTAAAAATGGTAACAATGCGAGTAGGCGTGCTCTTTTAATAGATTTGGTAATTTTTTTTTGTTGTTTTGAGTTTAATCCAGTAGAGCGGCGAGATAAAATTTTACCTTGATCATTAATAAACCTTCTCAACAAATCTATGTCTTTATAATCTATTATATCTTTTGGTAATTCTTTGAAATTGTTTATTTTATATGTGTTCATTAATTTTTGTGTATTACTTAATTTCTTTAAAATTTTTATGTGTATTACAATAGGTGCAAAATTTTTTAATTTCTAATCTATTTGGTGTATTTCTTTTATTTTTGCATGTGGTATAACGAGAAATACCATTCTTTCTTTTAAATGACTTATTATTTCTGCACTCGCATTCTAGTGTAATTATTATTCTTGATCCTTTATTTTTTCCCATGATTTTTTGATTTTTTTGTATTTTATTATCTCATGATATATTAATGTTTATCAAGTTTTATATAATATTGTTTATCTTTTAGTGATAATGTATAATTATTGAAACTTTAAACCAATTTTACATTAGTATCATTTGAATTGTAAATTTATAATATGCCTCAAACTAAATCACATATTAAGAACAGTAAAATTATATTAAGAAATCGTCACTTTAATCGTAGATATAAGTTAATTATAAAAAAAGTAATAAAAACGTATATTCTTAGCGTTAAAAATATTTCAAGTCACGATAGCAAGGAAAATTTAAATATCTGTCTAAATAATCTATCTATAGTCTATAAGATGATAGATAAGGCTGTCAAAAAAAAAGTATTGCATAAAAATACTGCATCGCGTAAAAAATCAAGGTTAGCTAATATGATTAATTAAACTGTAATATAGATATTAGATATCCTAATTTAATTTATAATCATAAAGTGTTTCTAATAATTATTCAATAATTTATTTTTTCTATGATAAATCATTTTATTTAAATCTCAAGAATTTTATATTTTTGTATTTAAATAATAAATTGTTTGTTATGTTATCTATCTGGAGTTTTTAATGTTACAAAAAAATATTTCTGTATCTATAGTACCAGATTTAGTTGAAATACAAATTAAGAGCTTTAGGCTTTTTTTAGAAAAGGGTTTGGTTGAGGTGTTAGATTCTTTCCATATTATTACTGATCCTACAGGTAAACTAGAGTTAAAGTTTTTTGGCCGAGATTACAAGTTAAAATTTCCTCGTTACAGTGTTCGTAAAGCTAAAAGTCGTGATAAAACTTATAGTGTACAAATTTATATACCATCAAAATTAACAAGAAAAGATACTGAATTCATTAAAAAACAAAAAGATTTCGACTATAATAATTCTTCAGTTAATATAGATAGGCATAAAAAATATAAAAAAAGGCAAGTATTCATTGGCGATATTCCTTTAATGACTAATAGAGGAACTTTTGTTATATCTGGTACAGAAAGAGTTATAATTAATCAAATTGTTAGAAGTCCTGGAATATATTATAAAAAAGAGTTAGATAAAAATAATAAATATATATATAGTGCAAGTCTTATTTCTAATAGAGGTTCATGGTTGAAATTTGAAATTGATGCTAAAGATCAAATTTGGGTAAAAATTGATAAAACGCATAAAGTCAATGCATATGTTTTTTTAAGAGCTATAGGCCTAAATCATGAAGAAATTAAGGTTCGTTTAAATAAATATAATTTCCTTCTTAATGGTTCAATCTTATATGAACAAAAAGAGTTGTTTAAAGAAGTAGGCAAATATTCAGTTGAAGAATTGACTGATGAAGAGTCAATTTTGATCGTATACAGTAAACTTCGTCCTAATGAACCTTCAACCTTACTAATTGCTAGACAAATGTTATACTCACGTTTTTTTGATTATAGGAGATATGACCTTAGTGAAGTTGGTAGGCATAAAATTAATCAGAAACTCAATTTAAAAGTACCAAGAAGTTTTAGAGTATTATCTCCACAAGATATCATGGTTGCTGTTGATTATTTAATTAATATTAAAGAACAAAATATTGGTACATTTGACGACATTGATCATTTGGGTAATCGTAGAGTTCGATCTGTGGGTGAACTTTTACAAAATCAAATACGTATTGGCGTTAGCCGTTTGGAAAGAATCATTAGAGAGCGTATGGTAATATGCGATCTTGACTCTTTGAGTTTATCAAATTTAGTGAATCCAAAACCATTAGTTGCTTCGATTCGTGAGTTTTTTGGTTCTAGTCAACTATCTCAATTTATGGATCAAACGAATCCTTTGTCAGAGCTTACTCATAAAAGGCGAATTAGTTCTTTAGGCCCAGGTGGTTTAAACAAAGATAGAGCTGGTTTTGCAGTACGAGATTTGCATCCTAGCCACTATGGGCGTATATGTCCTATTGAAACCCCTGAGGGACCTAATGCAGGTTTGATAGGATCATTAAGTATCTATGCTCGTGTTAATTCTTATGGCTTTATTGAAACCCCTTGTTATATTGTCAGTAATTCTAAAGTTTTAAAAAAAGAACCATTAATTTACATTACTGCCGATCAAGAAGATGAACTTAAAATTGCTCCGGCTGATATTATGCTCCAAAATAATGTTTATATACAAGATAAAAATATTCCAGTTAGATATAGACAGGAGTTTACTACATCTATAAGTAGTCAAGTAGACTATATGGCTGTCTCTCCTATACAAGTAATATCAGCAGCTACTTCCTTAATTCCTTTTTTAGAGCATGATGATGCAAATAGAGCTTTAATGGGTTCCAATATGCAAAGACAGGCTGTACCTTTGTTGTATCCGGATAAACCAATTGTTGGAACAGGTTTAGAATCAAAAGTAGCTAGAGATTCGGGTATGATAATTATTAGTAGGACTGATGGTTTAGTCAATTATGTTTCTGGGACTAAAATAGGTATTCAAGATTGTGATGGTAGAATTATTCATTATAGATTAAAAAAATATTATAGGTCTAATCAAGATACATGTATTAATCAAAGACCCATTGTTTGGCCTGGAGAAAAAATTTATAAAGGTCAAGCTATTGCTGATGGTGCTTCTACAGAATCAGGAGAGATTGCTTTAGGTCAAAATATTGTAGTTGCTTATATGCCTTGGGAAGGTTATAACTACGAGGATGCTTTTTTAATTAGTGAAAGATTAGTATATGATGATTTATATACGTCAATACATATTGAGAGATATGAAATTGAATGTCGTCAGACGAAATTAGGTTCTGAAGAAATTACTCGTAATATTCCAAATATTAGTGATAATTTTATCTCTTTATTAGACAAAGATGGAATAATTGCTGTCGGATCTTGGGTTGATGCTGGAGATATATTAGTAGGTAAAATTACTCCTAAAGGTGAATCAGACCAATTGCCTGAAGGTAAATTATTACGAGCTATATTTGGTGAAAAAGCAAGAGATGTCAGAGATACTTCATTAAGACTTCCAAACGCAGCCAAAGGTAGAGTAGTTAATGTTAAAGTTTTTAAAAGACAGAATGGTGATGATTTACCACCTGGCACAAATATAATTGTTAGAATATATGTCGCGCAAAAGCGCAAAATTCAGGTTGGAGATAAAATGGCTGGTAGACATGGTAACAAAGGCATTATTTCAAGAATTTTGCCAAGACAAGATATGCCTTTTTTACCTGATGGAACTCATATTGATATTATTTTAAATCCATTAGGTGTACCTTCTAGAATGAATGTAGGACAGCTCTTTGAATGTTTATTAGGTTTAGCTGGTCATTACCTTCGTAAAAGATTTAAAATTGTTCCATTTGATGAGATGTATGGTCAAGAAGCTTCAAGAGCATTAGTTAATAATAAATTAAAGCAAGCAAGTATTGTAAGTGGATATAATTGGTTGTTTAATTCTAATTATCCTGGAAAAACTGTTTTATTTGATGGAAGAAGCGGAGAGCAATTTGATAATCCTGTTACAGTTGGTAAGGCTTATATGTTAAAATTAGTTCATTTAGTTGATGATAAAATTCATGCAAGATCTACTGGCCCATATTCTTTAGTTACTCAACAACCATTAGGTGGACGCGCTCAGCATGGGGGACAAAGACTTGGTGAAATGGAAGTTTGGGCATTAGAAGCTTTTGGAGCAGCTTATACACTACAGGAATTACTTACGGTAAAATCTGATGATATGCAAGGACGAAATGAAGCTCTTAATGCTATAGTAAAAGGTAAACCCATTCCTAAGCCTGGTACGCCTGAGTCTTTTAAAGTTTTAATGCGTGAATTACAATCTTTGGGTTTAGATATTTCAGTACATAAAGTTCAGTTCAACTATCAAGCTGATAGTAATATTCTTGCTCATTATAATTCCTATAATGATTCAACTATAGCAAAAGATGTTTTTTTATATTGAGGATGTTTAAAATATGACTCAACTTGAAAACCACTTCGATTATATTAAAATTAGCCTTGCTTCTCCAGATAAAATACGTTCTTGGGGTGAAAGAACTTTACCTAATGGCCAAATTGTTGGTGAAGTTACAAAACCGGAAACAATTAATTATAGAACTCTGAAGCCAGAGATGGATGGTCTGTTTTGTGAAAGAATCTTTGGTCCAGTTAAAGATTGGGAATGCCATTGTGGTAAATATAAACGATTTCGTTATAAAGGCATTGTTTGTGAAAGATGCGGCGTTGAAATAACTGAGTCAAAAGTTAGGCGTAATAGAATGGCTTATATTGAGCTAGCTGCACCTGTAACTCATGTATGGTATCTTAAGGGTAGTACAAGTTACATTGCTTTAGCTTTAGATCTTACAGTTAAAGATGTTGAAAAAATAGTGTATTTTCATTCTTATGTTGTTTTAAATCCTGGTAATAGTAATAAACTGGAGTATAAACAATTATTAGAAGGATATGAGTGGAGACTTTTGGAGGATAATTTATATAAAAAATCTAGTGATGCTATAGATATTGAAGTAGGAATAGGAGCTGAAGCAATTTATCGTTTACTAAAAGATATTGATTTACGTAATACAGTAGATTTATTAAGAGAAGAAGCTTTAAAGCCTAATCTAAATAAGAAAGTTTCAACTAAATTTAATAAAAAAATGAAAAGATTGCGTTTATTAGAGAATTTTGCTTCAACTGGAGCTAAACTTTTTTGGATGATTTTTTTTGTAATACCAGTAATTCCTCCAGATTTAAGACCAATGGTTCAATTAGACGGTGGAAGGTTTGCAACGGCAGATTTAAATGAGTTTTATCGTAGAATTATTAATAGAAATAATCGTTTAGCTCGCTTAAAAGCTATTTTAGCTCCAGAGATTATTATTAGAAATGAGAAAAGAATGCTACAAGAAGCGGTAGATTCACTAATGGATAATGGTAGAAGAGGTAGAACCGTCGTTGGATCTAATAATAGACCTCTGAAGTCACTTTCGGATATTATTGAAGGAAAACAAGGTAGATTTAGGCAAAATTTATTAGGTAAAAGAGTTGATTATTCTGGTAGGTCAGTGATAGTTGTTGGTCCTAAATTGAAATTACATCAATGTGGTTTACCTAAAGAAATGGCTTTAGAATTATTTCAACCTTTTGTAATACATCGTCTTATTGTACAAGGATTAGTTAATAACATTAAAGCTGCTAAAAAACTTATTCAAAAAAATGATATGTTAGTTTGGGACGTATTAGAAGAAGTAATTCATGGTCATCCAGTATTACTTAATCGAGCTCCAACATTGCATCGTTTAGGAATCCAAGCATTTGAACCAATTTTAGTTGATGGTAGAGCAATTAAGTTACATCCTTTAGTTTGTCCGGCATTTAATGCAGATTTTGATGGAGATCAAATGGCAGTTCACATTCCTTTATCTCTAGAAGCTCAAGCAGAAGCACGTTTGTTAATGTTAGCACCTCATAATTTTTTATCACCAGCTACAGGGTCTCCAATATTAATGCCTAGTCAAGATATGGTACTTGGATGTTATTATTTGACTACTGGTAATCCATCTGCATTAAAAGGTAAGGATCATTTTTTTTCTAATTTACAAGATGCTATTATTGCTTATAATGACAATAAAATAGAATTACAAGCTTTTATTTGGGTACGTTTTGACGGTCAACTAAATTTTGATGATTATAAGGATGTTGCTCCAAATAATATATTAAATGAACTTAATAAGAATACATTGCTTTACTATCCAAATTTAGTTATTAAATTAGATAACCATGGTAACAAATTAGTTCAATATATAAGAACTACTGCTGGTCGAATTTTATTTAATAATGCCATTCAGAACTCTTTAATTATTTAGTGACTTATTCTTAAGAAAATAGGATTGAACTCAAATGAAAAATAGGTTATCAAACATTTATTTTTTTAATAAAGTGATTGATAAGTCTGAGTTAAAAAAGTTAATAACTTGGGCTTTTAGAACTTATGGTATTACCCGTGCTTCTAATATGGCTGATACGTTAAAAGATTTAGGCTTTTATTATGCTACTAAAGCTGGTATTTCTTTGAGCTTAGAGGATTTACGTATTCCACCTAGTAAAAATGATTTATTGAATTCAACATTTTTTTCCATACAAGAGACTGATAAACGTTATATAAGAGGTGAAATTACTGCTGTTGAAAGGTTTCAGAAGGTTATTGATACCTGGAATTATGCTAGTGATAATTTAAAACAAGAAGTTATTAATTATTTTAAACAAACAGATCCATTAAATTCAATATATATGATGGCCTTTTCTGGGGCTAGAGCAAATATCTCTCAGGTTAAACAACTTGTTGGAATGAGAGGTTTAATGGCTGATCCTCAAGGACAAATTATTGATTTACCAATATTTCATAACTTTAGAGAAGGTTTGACAATTACAGATTATTTTATTTCTTCTTATGGGGCTAGAAAAGGATTAGTGGATACAGCTTTAAGAACAGCAGATTCTGGTTATTTAACTCGTCGTTTAGTTGATGTTGCTCAAGATGTTATTATTCGTGAGTATGATTGTACAACATCTAAAGCAATTTTATTAGAAGAAATGTTTGATAATAGAAAAACCTTGATTTCATTAGAACAATCTTTATTAGGTAGAGTATTAGCTGAAGATATTATTGATCCTAGAAGTAATATGATTATAGCTAAAGCCAATGAATGTGTTGATACTAATATAATAAAAAAGATTATTAATTTAGAGTTAATTAATATTTTAGTTCGTTCTCCATTAACATGTGAATCTTTGCGTTCAGTATGTCAACTTTGTTATGGTTGGAATTTAGCTCATAGTAATCTTGTTGATTTAGGAGAGGCTGTTGGCATTATTGCTGCTCAGTCAATTGGTGAACCCGGGACACAGTTGACTATGCGGACTTTTCATACAGGAGGTGTTTTTACTGGTGAATTGTCTCAAAATATTACTAGTGATGTGGATGGTGTAGTTAATTATTTAGATAATGTTGTATTGACAGAAACTCGTAATAGATATGGCGACAATGTACAATTAGCTCAATCTGATTTTAGTCTTAATATTGTAGATAAAAATAATAGGCAAAAGAGTTTCTTTATAACGAAGAATTCATTGCTTTTTGTAAAAAAACTGCAACATGTCAGTGAAGGTGAAGTTTTAGCTGAATATCCAATTAGTAAAAAACTATCTACAGAAAAAGCCCAAAAAGCAGTTGTTGCAGATTTTTCAGGCAGTGTTCATTTTGATATTGATCATTTATATAAGTCTGATATAAATAATACAATTAATAAAAATGTAGTAGTTTGGATATTATCTGGTGAGGTGTATAATCTGCCGAAACTTACTAAACTTATGGTATCTCAAAATCAAGTAATACATAAAAATTCATTAATAGCTCGCTCAGATTTACTAAATTCTAGAGAAGGAAAAATCTATGTTATTAAAGATACCAACATTTCTTCTAAAATTTTACTAGTTACTTCATCCAAGCTTTATACTAATATTAGAGTTTTTGTTGAGTTTATAAATGATTATAAAAGATATTTTTTAGAAACAGAAAGTAACGATAAATTTCTTTTAAAATGTCAACCTAATAAAAGAATTATACATCAACAAGTAATAGGAGATCTAATATCAAATGCATATAAGACCAAAACTGGTGGTATCATTAAATATCTTGATTTATCACTTTCGAAAAATGGTGAACAGGAGTTTTATAATATTCATGGTTCTGGTTATATATTATGGATACCAGAAGAAACTCACGTTGTAAATAAAGATGTTTCTCTGTTACTAGTTCCTAATTTATGCTTTATAGATGCGGGTACAGAGATTATACAAAATGTTTTTGCTAATAATGCTGGTTTTTTAGAGGTTATGGAAAAAGATGGTATTATAAGAGAAATTTTAATTAAGCCTGGTAGATTAATTAAAGTTAATTTTGATAATACTAAGTTAGATAAATATAGAGGTTTTTTACGTCCTGGCGAAAGTTTATTAAAGCAATTAACTACAGATAAGTTAGTATATTGGGAGTATGTTAAGGTTTTAACTAAGCATTTTATTTTACTAAGACCTGTTATTATATATTCTCTTCCGACTAAAAATTTAGTATTAAAATTCTCTGATAATTCTTTTGCAACTGATTTCGTAAATCTTAAATTAGTTCGTAGAACATATTTTAGAGATGGTGAAAGGGTGAAATCAGTTGTTGGTATTAATTTGGTTTTAACTCATTTAATTGTTGAGTTACAAGAGCATACACCTCCAATTAAATGTTATATCCAGTTTCATTCCACTAGTTTAATACATCAAAATTCATCTTTATTAATTAAATTTATAACTGCTGATTTCTTAACAATAAAAGAATCATTTTTTAATAAAAATCATAATCTGTATACTAATACTTCAATATTAGTAAATGATGGCCAGTATGTTAAATCGAACTCAATCATTTCTCAAACTAGTATTTTTTCATCTATTACAGGTAAAGTAGAATGTATAGAAAGAACTAAGCATGCCAGTTGTAGAATTTTAATTATTAGTGAGCTTAATACTATAAGTATTAATCTAGATAAGAACGAATCAACAAAAGTTAAAATCAATGATTATGTTTATGCGGGCGATGAAATTGCTGCAGATCTCAAGGTCAATATTTCTGGTAAAGTCATTTCAATAAAAGATAATAAAGTAACTATTAGAATAGGACAACCTTATTTAATATCTCGTGGTTCACTTTTACATATTACTCATTTGAACCTTATAAGGAGAGGGGAAAATATTGCTACACTGATATTTGAAAGACTTAAAACTGGGGATATTGTACAAGGATTACCTCGTATTGAAGAAATTTTGGAAGCAAGAAAAAAAATAAATATATCATTTAATTTGCATCTAATTTTAGAGAGAAAATTTAGATCTTATTTAGCTCAAGGTTTAAATCTTTATAAAGCTTCTAGACTTAGTATTTTAGACATACAACTTTTTTTAGTAAAAGAAGTTCAATCTGTTTATCAATCACAAGGGGTATATATTTCTGATAAACATATTGAAGTTATTGTTAGACAAATGACTTCAAAAGTAAAAATAGAGAATGGAGGAGACACTCAATATTTGCCTGGTGAACTTGTAGAGTTACAGAAAGTAGAGACTGTTAATTCTTCTTTAGGGAATTGTGATAAAATACAGTGTTCATATTATCCTATTTTATTGGGTATTACTAAAGCATCATTAAATACAGAAAGTTTTATTTCAGCTGCTAGTTTTCAAGAAACAACAAAAGTGCTTACAGAAGCAGCTATTTATGGCAAACTTGATCAATTGAGAGGATTAAAAGAGAATGTAATTATTGGTAGGTTAATACCTGCTGGTACTGGTTTTAATACTTATAATTCTAATAAGCTAAATAAAGATATTTACTCTAAAATTAACGATTTTACTAAGTCAAAGACAATAAGTTTAGATTTTAGTGGCCAAAAGAATAGTTTTGAAGATATTATAATAGATGATAGAAGAGCTTGTAATGATGAATTTTAATTTAATATTTTTAATTAAAAGTATATATTCTAATGTATATTGAAATATTTTTTATGTTATTATTGATTTAAAAATATTTATATCTGCCTATTTTAAGTTTATAGTTAATTCGTTACAATTATAATTAAAATTATTTATGTCAATAGTATCTTTAGAAGAATTATTAGAAGCGGGTGCGCACTTTGGTCACCAGTCTAGAAGGTGGAATCCCAAGATGTTTCCTTATATTTATACAGAAAGAAATGGTATACATATTATTGATCTTGTTCAAACTGCTCAACTTCTCAATGACGCATGTGATTTTATAAAAGAGTCTTCTAGACAAGGTAAGACTTTTTTGTTTTTGGGCACAAAGCGTCAAGCTGCCGGTATTGTTTCAAGGGAGGCCATAAGATCTAACTCATTCTATATTAATCAGAGATGGTTAGGAGGAATGTTAACTAATTGGGTGACTATTAAAACAAGGGTTGATAGATTGAATCAATTAGAGCAAAAAGATCGTGATGGTTTAGTTGATAACCTTCCTAAGAAAGAAGCTTCCATAGTACGCAAAGAGTTAGATAGATTACGTAAACATCTTAATGGGATTAAAAAAATGGAGAAATTACCTGATTTAGTTATTATTGTTGATCAGAAAAAAGAAATTACAGCAATACAAGAATGTATAAAATTAGGTATACCTACAATATGTATGTTAGATACTAATTGTAATCCAGAGATAGTAGATGTTCCAATTGCAGCCAATGATGATGCAATTAGATCAATAAAATTAGTTTTATCTAAAATAGCTGACTCTATATTAGAGGGGAGAGCACTTTAGTAAATTTCTTAAAGTGCTAAAAGTATAGTTTATTTTAATACAAGTGACATATTTTTATTTTTATAGTTAATATACATATGCTGAAAAAAATTACCGTTCAAAATATTAAAGAACTACGTAACAAAACTGGAGCTGGTATTACTGATTGCAAAAACGCTTTAGAAGCTTCAGATGGTCAAATTGATATAGCAATAGAAGCTCTGAGAAAAAAAGGCTTGGCTTCTGCTGATAAAAAATCTAGTAGACTAGCAACTGAGGGCTTGATTGAGAGTTATATACATGCTGGTTCTAGAATAGGAGTATTAGTTGAAATTAATTGTGAAACAGATTTTGTTTCTAGACAACCTGAGTTCCATCAATTAGCTAAAGATATATCTATGCAAATTGCTGCTTGTCACTCTGTTTCTTATATCTTTAAAAGTGATATTCCTGATCATATAATTAGTTATGAAAAAAGTTTAGAATTACAAAAAGAAGACTTATCAGTTAAACCAACTGAGATAAAGAATAAAATAGCTAATGGTAGGTTAAATAAAAGATTAAAAGAATTATCTCTGATGGATCAAAGTTTTATAAAAAAACCGGAAATTACCGTTGAAGAATTGGTTAAGCAACATATTGCATTATGGGGCGAGAATATAAGAATTAGACGTTTTGAAAGATTTTTACTTGGTGAAGGTTTAGAAACTAAGACTAATAATTTTCAGGACGAAATTTTAAATATGATTCAAAATAAATAAAAGAAACAAATTATTATATCAATATACAGTTAATTATAATGGTATTATTACTATAAAATCTATTATCTAGAAGTATCTATTGTCTATCTTAAAATTGTTTAAGGTATGTTTATTATAAATTAATTGGAAAAATAATATGTTTCAACAAAATATTGATGAAGTATCATCTTTTCTTTTTTTATCTAGTGTAGAAGTAGGCAAACATTTATACTGGAAAGTAGGAAGTTATGATATACATGGCCAGGTTTTTATTGTTTCTTGGATAGTTATATTTATTTTAATAATGCTATCTTTTGTAGGTACAAGAAATTTACAAAGAATTCCAGGAAAATTTCAAAATTTCATGGAATTTATTTTAGAGTTTTTGCAAGATATTGCAAAAAATCAGATTGGAGAACATGAGTATAGATTTTGGTTGCCATATATTGCGACAATATTTTTATTTATCCTAGGTAGTAACTGGGCAGGGGCTTTAATCCCATGGAAGTTGATTCATTTACCTGAGGGTGAATTAGCTGCACCAACGAATGATATTAATACCACAGTAGCATTATCTTTGTTAACATCATTGGCATATTTTTACGCTGGATTAAGTAAAAATGGTATAGGTTACTTTTTACGCTATATTGAACCAACTCCTATTTTGTTACCAATTAACGTTCTTGAAGATTTTACTAAACCTTTATCATTGAGCTTTCGTCTTTTTGGTAATATACTGGCAGATGAGTTAGTAGTATCTGTATTTACATTATTAGTTCCTATTTTAATTCCTTTACCTGTTATGATTTTAGGATTATTCGCAAGTTCAATACAAGCATTGATATTTTCAACATTATCTGCTGCTTATATTGGTGAAGCATTAGAAGGGCATGGAGATCATTAGTTAATGTTTATTGATTTCAATCAAGTATTTACTAATCATCTTTTATGCACTATATAATATTAATGAAATATGTTAATTTTCTATATTTTAATACAAAATTTTAAATAATTATGGATTCTATTATTTCAGCAGCTTCTGTTATAGCTGCAGGTTTAGCTGTTGGTTTAGCTGCTATTGGACCTGGTATTGGTCAAGGAAGTGCTGCAGCTAATGCAGTAGAAGGTATTGCAAGACAACCCGAAGTTGAGGGTAAAATTAGAGGAACGTTACTACTAAGTTTGGCATTTATGGAGTCTTTAACCATTTACGGCCTAGTAGTTGCGTTATCATTATTATTTGCTAATCCTTATACTGGTTAATTTTATTTAAACACTTAGTTTATCTGAATAATATATTAATAAACTAAGTGTTTTTATGATATTAATAGTAATAACTAATTTTTTTTATTAAATTATGATAAAAGGTACTTAATGCATATAATTATATCTTTACTTAGCGAAGTATCTGAAGCAAATGAGAAAGGTGGATTGTTTGATTTTAATGCTACTTTGCCTTTAATGGCTTTACAATTTCTTGCATTAACTATAATTTTAAACTGGTTATATTATAAGCCTGTTAGTAATGTTTTAGATGATCGAGAAGAATATATTCGAAATAGTTTAACTAGTGCTTCAGCATCCTTAGTTAAAGCAGACGAGTTAACGAAAACATATGAATGTGAATTAGCTGAATCAAGAAAAAGTGCTCAAAAAATTATAAAAAGTGCTCAGGCCGAAGCTCAATTGATTGTATCAGATAAAATTAAAGATGCACAAAAAGACGCGGAGAAATTACTTTTAAATGCCTATAATGAATTAAATATTCAAAAAGAGCAGGCGCTGAAAAGTTTGGAAGTTCAGATTGATATTTTGAGTGATCAAATACAGAAAAAATTATTAGATAATTAATTTTTTAGATAAATGATATTAAATAAAAATATTACTAATAATATCAAGATTATATAATAAGTACATGAAAATTTTTCAAATTGTTAGTCAAGAGTTATTGTTTTCAGGCTTTAGTTTTAACTCTAATTTTTTAGAAGCAAACGTATTAAATATTTTACTCTTATTGAGTGGTTTAACCTATGTTTTACGGAAGTTTTTAGGATCAATTTTAATTGATAGACAAAGTAAAGTACTATTCGCGATTAGTGAGTCAGAAGAGCGTTTAAAACAAGCAAATATTAGGTTAAGTGAGGCAGAAAAACAATTAGCTCAAACTCAGTTAATTATTAATCAAATCATTAATGAGGCAGAAATTACTGCTAAAAAAGTTCGTGAATCTATATTAGAACAAGGCAAATTTGATATAGAAAAACTTACTAAGTCAAGTAAAGATAGTGTAAAGTTTGCTGAGAATCAAGTTAGATTGCAAATACAGCAACAAATTACAGTATTAGCAATACAGAAGGTTAGTGTTGAGTTAAAAAGCCAAATGAATTCTATTATGCAGAAAAAAATAATAGATCAAGGTATCATGCATCTAGAGGGTAAAATTAATTTATGAGTAATCAAAGTTTTAAAGATAAGATAGCTACTCCATATGCTGAAGCTTTAATTGACCATGCTCAAAGTCTAAATTTATTAACAGAAGTTACAAAGGACTTATCATCAATTTCAACTGTTTTATCTGAATCTAGAGATTTACAGATTCTTTTACAAAATCCTTTAGTTAATGGTGTTATAAAAAAAGAGATATTGAAGCAACTTTTTGAAAATCAAGTAAATACTTTTGTGATGAATTTTTTATTAGTTTTAGTTGATAGAAGAAGAGTTGCTTTGCTGCATAACATTATACAAAAATATTTTGACTTAATATGTATTTTAGAATCTACTACAATAGCTGAATTATATTCGGCTATTGATATCACTGAAGTCCAACAAGAAGGTTTGGTACAGAAAATAAAATCTATGACTAGTAGTAATCAAGTAAAATTAGTTATCAGAAAAGATGCTGAATTAATAGGAGGGTTTGTAATTAAGATTGGGTCAAAAATTATTGATGCTAGCCTGGCTGGTAAATTAAAAAGAATATCCTTATATCTTAATACAAATTAAATATAATTCTATATTGAAAATTAATATTTGCAAATATAAATCATAAAATCATATGTTAAACATTAGACCAGACGAGATTAGTAATATAATACGTCAACAAATCGATAAATATAACCAAGAACTACAAGTTGCTAATGTCGGCACTGTTTTACAAGTTAGTGATGGTATCGCACGTGTCTATGGCTTAGATGAAGTAATGGCTGGAGAGCTTTTACAATTTGAAGATAAAGATCAAACTATTGGTATTGCATTAAACTTAGAAAGTGATAATGTTGGTGTAGTATTAATGGGCGATGGACGTAACATACTTGAAGGAAGTTCAGTTAAATCAACCGGAGAAATAGCTCAAATTCCTGTAGGTGATGATTTTTTAGGCCGAGTAGTAAATCCCTTAGCTAAACCAATAGATGCTAAGGGTATTCCAATTACTAATGATACAAGGTTAATTGAATCGTACGCACCAGGAATTATTGGACGTCAATCTGTATGTGAACCTTTACAAACTGGAATTACAGCAATTGATGCTATGATTCCTATTGGAAGAGGACAAAGAGAATTAATTATTGGTGATAGACAAACTGGTAAAACAGCTGTTGCGTTGGATACAATTATTAATCAAAAAGGTCAAGATGTAATTTGTATATATGTAGCTATTGGGCAAAAAGCTTCTTCTGTTGCACAAGTAGTATCTACTTTAGAGGAGAAAGGTGCATTAGAGTATACTATTGTAGTTGCAGCTAATGCTGATGATCCTGCAACTTTACAGTATATTGCTCCATATACAGGAGCTACTTTAGCAGAATATTTTATGTATAAAGGAAAAGCAACATTAGTTATATATGATGATTTAACAAAGCAAGCTCAAGCTTATCGTCAAATGTCTTTACTTCTTCGTCGTCCACCTGGTAGGGAAGCATATCCTGGAGATGTGTTTTACTTACATTCTAGATTATTGGAAAGAGCTGCTAAATTAAGTAATGATTTAGGTGGTGGAAGTATGACTGCTTTACCTATTATTGAAACACAAGCTGGTGACGTTTCTGCATATATTCCGACTAATGTCATTTCAATTACAGATGGTCAAATTTTTTTATCAGGTGATTTATTTAATTCAGGAATTCGACCAGCAATCAATGTAGGTATATCAGTTTCTCGTGTAGGTTCTGCTGCTCAAATAAAAGCAATGAAACAAGTTGCAGGTAAATTAAAGTTAGAACTAGCTCAGTTTGCTGAATTAGAAGCTTTTTCGCAATTTGCTTCTGATTTAGATAAAGCAACTCAAAATCAGTTAGCTCGTGGTCAACGATTAAGAGAAATATTAAAACAAGCACAAAATTCTCCTCTTGTAGTTGAAGATCAAGTTGCTATCATTTATGCTGGTGTTAATGGCCATTTAGATCAAATTGAATTATCTAGAATAAATGATTTTGTTTTAGCTTTGAGAGAAGATTTACAAAATTCTAAACCTGAATTTGGAGAAAATATTCGTAGCAGTAAAAAATTAACTCCAGAATCTGAAGATTTGTTAAAACAGTCAATACAAGATGTACAACAAGCATTTTCTATTTAGTTAGTGGCATAAACTATATATAATGTGATTATTTGAAACTTAGGATAGTAAAAACTATTTCCTAGGTTTATTAATTAAAAATTACATTTATTACGATAAAGTCTAAAGTAATTATTTCTTTAGCGAAATATACTCATATCCATATTTATCTATCTCTGATGCTACTGTAGCATTTCCAGTAAGTACAATTTTTCCTTGATTCATTATATGCACATAGTCCGGGTTAATATAGTCTATTAATTTTTGATAATGGGTAATTAATATGATCGCATTATCTTTATTAGCAAACTTTTTAATGTTGTTAGATATATTCTTTAAAGCATCTACATCTAAACCAGAATCAACTTCATCCAAAATAGATAATTCACTTTTTAATAAAGACATTTGTAGAATTTCGTTTTTCTTTTTTTCTCCTCCGGAAAATCCTTCGTTTAAATATCTATTTAAAAATAGTGGATTCATATTAATTTTTTGTATTTCATAGTTAATTAGTTCAAAAAATGATAAAGGGTCGATAGCTGGTTTCTTTAACTGTTTTTGTTTACAGTTGTAAGCTAAACGTAGAAAATCAATATTGCTTACTCCAGGAACTTCTATTGGATATTGAAAAGCTAAAAAAATTCCTTTATGAGATATCTTTTCTGGTTCTTCATATGTAATATTCTCATTTTTAAAAAATATATGGCCTTCTTTTACTTGATAAGAAGGATGTCCAGCAATTACTTTAGCTAAAGTACTTTTTCCTGATCCATTTTTGCCCATTATTGCATGAATTTCTCCCTTATTTACTAATAAATTTAAACCTGTAATAATTTCTTTATTATTAGTATTGACATGTAAGTTTTGAATTTTTAATATTTCTTGTTTATTAATCATTAATTTTTATCCGATAGTACCTTCTAATTTTAAGTTAAGTAAACGATCAGCTTCCATTGCAAATTCCATAGGTAACTCATTTAGAATATCTTTACAAAAGCCATTTATCATGAGGCTAACGGCTTCTTCTAAATTAATTCCTCTTTGTAAAAAATAAAAAATTTGTTCTTCTCCTATTTTAGATGTTGAAGCTTCATGTTCAACTTTGCAATAAGGATTCTTGACTTGTATATAAGGAAATGTATTAGCTGTAGAGCTATTGCTTAAAATTAATGAATCACATTGAGAATAATTTTTAGCGTAATGTGCTTTAGGTCCAATTTTTACTAATCCACGATAATTATTAATTGAATTGCCAGATGATATTCCTTTAGATATTATTTTGCTCTTTGTGTATTTACCTATATGTATCATTTTACTTCCAGTATCCGCCTGTTGATAGTAATTAGTTAATGCAATAGAAGAAAATTCACCTATTGCATAATCTCCAACTAAAATACAGCTAGGATATTTCCAGGTAATAGCTGAGCCAGTCTCTACTTGAGTCCATAATATTTTAGAGTTTTTTCCGATACACATTCCTCTTTTTGTTACAAAGTTGTAAATTCCACCTTCTCCTTTTGAGTTACCTGAGTACCAATTTTGTACAGTAGAATACTTAATTGTTGCATAATCTAATGCTATTAATTCTACTATTGCAGCATGTAACTGGTTATTATCAAACTGTGGTGCAGTACAACCTTCTAAATAACTCACATAGCTATTTTCATCTGCTATAATTAATGTTCTTTCAAATTGTCCTGATTCTTTATTGTTAATTCTAAAATAAGTAGACAATTCTAAAGGACATTTTGTATTCTTAGGAATATAACAAAAAGATCCATCACTAAAAGCTGCGGAATTAAGTGCTGAATAGAAGTTATCTCCAATAGGGACAACTGATCCAAGATATTTCTTGAGAAGATTAGGATATAATCTAATTGCTTCACTAATAGAACAGAATATAATTCCATGTTTAGCTAGCTCTTTTTTAAATGTTGTAACAATAGATACGCTATCAAAAACTGCATCAACTGCAACATTTGTTAACCTTTTTTGCTCATCAAGAGATATTCCTAGCTTATCAAATGTTGTAAGTATTTCTGGGTCTATTTCATCTAAACTGTTAACTTTTTTTTTATCTTTGGGAATGGAGTAATATAAGATATTATTATAGTCAATAGATTCATAAAATACATTACTCCATTGTGGTTCTTTCATTTTTATCCATTTTTCATATGCTTTTAGTCTAAATATTTTTAAGTAGTTAGGTTCTTGCTTATATTTTGAAATGAGTTTAATTATTTTTGCACTTAATCCTTTCGGGAAGTAAGCTGATTCAACTTTTGTATGAAATCCATATTGATAGGGTTGATTTATTAAATTATCTAAATAGTTTTTTGAATTATTATTCACATTATTTTAATGTATATTTATTATTTTTGATATATATTTATATAGTTTTATTATATAATATAAGAATTATAATATATTAAAAATTAGTCTATATATATTTTGTTCTTAAATTTATTATCAATAGATCTATTCCATAATGTTATATTTAAATTATTTTGATCTTTTAACATTTGATTAAAAAGTTTATGATTATAGAAAAAAATATATTTGATTATTTCTTTTTTATTATATGTACTTCTTATTTGAATTGCTAAACATATACTGTTGACTCTTTCGATAATTTTTTCTAGTACTTGGTTACTAATAAGTATATTTACAATTACTATATTGTATAAATTTACTTTTAATTTATCCATAAATCTATAACCAATATATAAAAACTTATTGATTGTTTCGCTTTTTATAAAAATTGAAATATTATAATAGATGATAAAATATAATATATTTAATATAATAATACGTTTTATATATTCAGGTATTTGATAAACTATATAGTATATACTTAACTTATATATAAGTTTTCTATTAAATAACAATAAAGTGATTTTTGGGAAAAATAAAATATATACACTAATGGTGTGTATATTATTATAATTTACAAAATAGTTAAAAAACATTGTACTTAAAGAAAACAATAATATTTGCTTATATGAATTTAAAAGCTTAATTGAATATAAGTTGTTTAGTACTATTACTAAAGTTATTTGTATGAAAAATACTAAAGCAATTAAAGTTATAGTGCAAACATAAGGCAAATATATTAAAAGTAGTACTGTAATTAATTTTATTAAGTACCTATACTTTTTATTATATAACTTGAAGTTCAAGTTAATATAATATTGAGAAGAAATACGATTTAAAAAATTCATGTTTAATTAGTTAATAGAATTTCAAATAAATGTTATCTTGTGTTAAGATATCAATATATTTTTAAGAGTAAGTGGCGAAATTAGGTAGACGCATCATATTCAAAATATGACAACATTGTTTTGAGGGTTCGAGTCCCTCCTTACTCATTTGTTAATCATATAAGTAAATATATTTCTAAACGATTCTTGATATGTTAGAATATAACCTAACATGTTACGATATATTGAGGATTATAGCATATGACTTTACTTGTTATTGGAAGTACAGGTACTTTAGGTAGACAAATTGTAAGAAAAGCTTTAAATGAAGGATTTCAGGTAAAATGTTTAGTTAGAAGTTTTCGTAAAGGGGCTTTTTTAAAAGAGTGGGGAGCAGAATTAGTATATGGTGATCTTTCGGTAGTGGAAAGTATACCATTATCTTTATATGGAGTTACTGCAATAATTGATTGTTCAACAAGTAGAGCAAATGATTTATACAACATTGCTTTAATTGAACTAAAAGCAAAGTATATTTTAATAGAATCTGCTCTTAAAGCAGGTATTAAGCGTTACATTTTTTTTTCCATATTTAATTCTTTTAATTATAAAAATATTCCTTTAGTTATGTTAAAATTAATGATTGAATATCGTCTTAAAATCTCAGGGCTTAATTATACAATTTTTCATTTGCCAGGTTTCTTTCAAGGATTAATACCGCAATATGCTTTACCCATTTTAGACAAACAACTTATCTGGATTACAAGCGAATCTTCATTAATTTCTTATATTAATACACAAGATGTGGCTAAGATGACAATCCATAGTTTATCTATTAGTCAATTTAACAAAAAGACTTTACCATTACAGGGAAATAAACCTTGGAGATCATTAGATATAATTAATCTATGTGAACAAATATCAGGTCGTCGTGCTCAAATTAATACAATTCCTATTTATTTATTAAATTCTCTAAAAAACTTCACTAGACTTTTTCAATGGACTTGGAACATTTCAGAAAGATTAGCATTTATTGAAATGCTCTCACATAAGTACAGCACGAGTGCTCAAATGAAGGAAATTTTATATATATTAAAGATTGATGAAAAAGAGTTAGAGGAATTAGACGTGTATTTACAAGAGTATTTCAAGCGTATCATGAAAAAGCTTAAAGAATTAAATTATCAAATTTTAAGTAATCAAAAAAATGTTAGTAAAATAGAGTTTTAATATGTAAATCAATGTTTCTGTTATTTAATCCATGAATGATTTTTTTTTTATTTATACTATATACTGTTTGTAGATATTTTTTGTATTTTTTAGGAGAATTATCATGCTAACCTTGAAAATTTTTGTCTATACTACAGTAGTATTTTTTGTTTCTTTATTTTTCTTTGGATTTCTATCTAATGATCCTTCTCGTAATCCTAATAGAAAAGATTTAGAGTAATATCTATTTATAAAAATCAATTATAGTAATATTATTATGAAGTGTTACTATAATTATCCTGATTTCTATTATTGGATTAACTTAATATATGAAGATGCTTTTACACCTAAATATTTTTTCTTTTGCAAGTTTTTAATTATTATAAATGATATCATAAGGTTATTATTTACCAAGCATACATGTTCTTTATAATCTATTTGTTTACTTCTATTTACGCCTACTATGGTAAATACATTTGCATTTATTTTTTCTAATTTAAATAGTGATTTATCGCTACTCATATTTTCAATTAAGAAACTGCAAATATCAAATTTACTGTTTGGTGAATTCTTCAACAAACTTACTCTTTCTTTATAATGTTTTTGTTGTTTATCAAATAGAAGGTAGAAATTTTCCTGTAAAAACCATTCTCCTTTCATTTGATCTAAGAATATATATGAATTGTTCTCCATTAACTATACTTCGTTTTTATAAATTTTAATATACAATGAAAATACTATATATGTTTTCTAATTTTTAATATATTTAATTAAATGTAGTAAAACATTTTAAATTATAACTTAGTTAAAATATTAAATAATGAAATATTGGAATTTAAAAAAAATTAATCAATCAGCTTTTGAAAAAACAGGGATTATTCCACGTTCAATGAATAAACTATTTGACCGTTTTAAACAAGAGCTTAACCCAAATGCTGAAGTTGAAGCATTGGAAGAATTCAAAGTAGCTAAATACCAAACATCAACGTCTGTAAAATATATTATAATTTTACTGATTACACCAATTTTAATTAATCAACTGTCAAAAATCATTATATTAGATCCAATTATAAATCACCTATGGAATAGAAGTAGTAATTATATCTTTTTAAATCGTTCTCAGGAAGAACGAGCTTTTGCTGATTTACAACGTTTTGAAGAAAAACTTCACTTTGAAATTTTAATAGGTAAGCTTGATGCTTTGCCTATTGACAATGTTCAAAAAAGAATGTCTGATAAAGCGCTAGAAATAGCACTGGAATATTCTCAAGAAAGCGCTAGTGCTATTAAAAATATTATAGCTGATTTTATTTCAATTATTATTTTTCTTTCTATTTTAATTATTAATAAGAGACAGTTTTCAATACTAAAATCTTTTATTAATGAATCAATTTATGATTTAAGTGATACAGCTAAAGCTTTTCTCATTATTTTATTTACTGATATTTTTGTCGGATTTCATTCTCCTCATGGATGGGAGATAGTAATTGAGGCAATTTTAAGACATTTTGGTTTACCTGAAAGTAGAGACTTTATTTTTATTTTTATTTCAACGTTTCCTGTTGTGTTAGATACAATATTTAAGTATTGGATATTTAGATATCTAAATAAAATATCTCCTTCTGCTGTTGCTACTTATCACAATATGAACGAATGAGTGTAAAACTACTAAAATGTAGACATTGATTTTAAAAATATATATGTAAAGCATGTAGACGGTTTGCATGATTTAAATTCACTTAATATAATAGTAAAGTTTTAATTATAACTTTGGTAATCTATTTAATTAAATGAAACAAAAAGTTGTTGAAAAATATCTAATTTATATTGAATTGAGTATTGGCATTCATTAAGTTGTTTAATGTTTTACTTTTTTACTAATATTTACTATAATGAGTATATCAATTTTTTTGCATCTGTGGCCGAGAGGCCGAAGGCAGCGGACTCATGTGCGACCCGTTTTTAGGTGTTAAAGGTTCAATAAGTATCTTTTAAGCTAACTAAAAACTAAATAAAATAATATTTAGTTAACTGTATTTTATTATGTTAGTTCATACTAACTGTTCTAAATCATGAGCATAATTATATAGTCAATTTAGTAATATTTTAGCCTTAAGTAGTTCTAAATTAAGCAGACTATATAAATAGTTGATATAACTAGTTAAACCAACCTTTGTTTGAAGTATTAAATAAGAACATTTATAAGATTTTATTATTTATAGATATTTAACCCGTATGCTTAATTATTATGAGTTAATATAAGTATGATTAATTTAAGCGGTTTTTAATATATAAAATGGAGTTTACGTCAACAATATAAAAAAATACGGAACGGAGTAAATAAATAGTAATTCTTTAGCAAAGAAAATTATTAGGCAAAATAATCTATTTATAAAGACATAATAAAAAGCTAAAGCTGACGTATTATGCTTATTACAAAATATGTATTCACTATATAATCCAATAGTTAAAAAATATACATTTTTAATGATTAAAAAAAAAAGTTTAGTTGTGTAATCAACCAAGTTACTTTTTGGGAAAAACTTCCATGGAAAAAAATTAATATTCGCATATTAATGATAACAAGACAAATATATATAGCAATGAAAAAATATGATTTAACATATGTCTATCAGTTACAACAGTATATTATAAATTGTAATGAAATCAAGATTATCTTAATTAATAAAGTTTTTTGTGATCTTATGTTATTTAATCATAATTATAGTAACATGAAATACTTAATTAAGCAGATCAATAAATTAGATTTACTCAACTCATTAGTTATTAAAAAATCACGAAGCCATGAAGTGAATAATATTATTGCTGAATATATTAAACAAGGTTTAATCTATAAATCAATTAAACCTACGTGGACAGCAAAAATATCAAAAAGATTAATCAATTTGATTAATAATACACAATTAAAAAACAATGCAAATGCTTATTATAAAGCAAATAATAAGCATTTTCTAACAAAAATTATTATTAAAAAGCTAAGTTCATATAACTATATTAATAAATCAATTAGTTTATGGCTGTATAAAAATATTTATTCAAACTTATCAAAAATACATAACTTAAAATACAAAAAATATGTAATCGAAAGCAACAATAATGGATTAAAATCCACAATAAAAACCTCAAGATGCTTATACTTTTTAATAAATAAAGTAATCTTAAATGATACGTATTGGTATATATTTAATTATATAAAAAAAACAAATAATATTTGGAAAGTAACTAATAATATAGAAAAAGTAATATTACACAATACGAATAAATTGATAAAAATATTTAGTATGATATTTAAAAGTTTATTATATCGAAAAACACATCAAGGTTTTATCAAAATCAATATTTTTGATAACAGCATGCTAAGTAAAACTAAATTTTTGTACAAATACTATTATTCCTATATTATTTCATTTATCTCATTTAATTTAATTGAAAGCTGTAATAAATTAATGAACTGTTTTAATTATGCATTGCTTAAAAAGCAAATTAATCACAATTTAAACAAATTTGAATATTTTTATAGTTTAAAACTAATAAACCAAACGTTAAATCAGCATGTCTATTTTTGTAATGTCAAATATTTTTGTCAATATAATGGATCAACTAAATGATTATTATACATATTTTGTTAATTAATAAGTGGTAGCCGTATGAAGTGAAAGTTTCAAGTACGGTTTTGTAAGAGCGATTTTAATAAAAATCTACTCCAATAATCCGCCATCCCTTAGGGACACCGCTGGTTCGAATCCAGCCAGATGCAATATAATGAAAAAAGATAAGAGTACTAACAAAATTAAGAAATTAAGCGGGTAGCGGGAATCGAACCCGCATCATTAGCTTGGAAGGCTAAGGTTTTACCACTAAACTATACCCGCTCTTTAATTTATGATCATAATCAATAGTAGCCTATCATATTAATGAATATTTGTAAAATATTTACGTGACTCCTTCTAACTTTATCTTAAGGAATGAAGCTATTTCTTTAGCTTTATTCTCTATTTCATCAATAGATAATGGTTCTCCGACTTTAGTCAGAGGAATTTGTCTTCTGTCTTTAGTTTTAAGATAAATTTCTCTTTTAGGTGATAAGCCCTCTTGAATATTAATTTTGATAGAAGATACCTCATATATTTTATATTGTAATTTTAACACACGATTTTTTCCCGGAAATCCTAATCTAAAAATAGTAATAATGCCAGTAGAGTGGTTAAATTCATTATATCCACCACCAACATCAAAAATAATAGTGTACCATAAAAATAAACTTGTTAATACTCCAGTCATTCCATAGAATATCATTACTGCGCCTTGAGGTAAAAACAAGATGTTATGATGATGAAAAACAGAAACGTTATTAAAATATAATTCTAAATAACTTTCTATCCCTATTAAGAAAAAACTAAAACCTCCTATTAAAATTGTTGCGGCCCACCAATAATTACTTAATCTACGTGATCCTAAAATTTTATCTTTTTTTATTTTGTTCATATATTTATATTTTAATATTTTTAAACAGTGTACATTATATATCAGTACTAACAATTAATGAAAATACTTTTTTATTAATTGTTAATATTATTAAATCTAATATGCAGTAAATTAAATTAATTTAATAGATTGTAAAACAAAATATAAACCTAAAGCTAAAGACATAAATAGTATTATAAATAATGTATAACTAACAATGACTGACATAAATTATTTTACTCCTCATAATATTTAATAGTTATGTAATGTTTATTATAAAATTGTTAATATTTTAACCTAAAACAAAAATTATTTGTTAATATTTACTCTTATAATTAGTAAGCCTATTATTTTTTTTAAGTAGATTTATGACAAATTTTATTCAACCTTATAATAGAGATCCTTTTGTAGGTAATTTATCAACACCAGTTAGTACATCAAGCTTGACAAAAAGTTTTTTAAGTAATCTTCCTGCTTATAGAAGAGGATTATCTCCTTTATTAAGAGGATTAGAAATTGGCATGGCTCATGGCTATTTTCTCATTGGGCCATTTGATAAGCTAGGTCCCCTAAGGAATACAGATATTGCTCTATTATCTGGATTTTTATCTGCTGTTGGCTTAATTGTTATTTTAACAACTTGTTTATCAATGTATGGAGCTGTTTCTTTCTCTAGTAATTTAGATGGATCAAAAGATACATTACAAACTTCCAGTGGATGGAGCCAATTTACTGCTGGTTTTTTTGTTGGTGCTGTAGGTGGTTCAGGTTTTGCTTATTTACTTTTAGCTAATCTTCCAAATTTACAAAATTTAGGCTTATCTTAAGTAAGATCTAGAAAGATAATAGAAAACGAATAAAGTGAAGCAATATTATTAAATAAGCTAGTAAAGGGACTTGAACCCGTAACCTGCTGATTACAAATCAGCTGCTCTACCAATTGAGCTATACTAGCATTTATTAGCATATTAAATAATATAACTTATATTAAACAAGATTATACAATCAAAATAAATAATGTTGAATTATTTATTTTATGATTAATTATTTAACTCATAGAATCAACTGTTCTATGTATATGCTCTGTATAGTAACTAATTGTCTCATCCAGACATATAAATGACCAACCAGTTGGCATGTTAACATTTTCATCTATATTTTCACTATTCATCAATGAATCATTAATATCGATGTCATTATACTTTTCGTAGTAAATATTTTTTAGATTTGATACCATATTATAATTATATCCTTATTATTTAATCCAATTCTGTTAATTTGATAGCAATTAAATTCACATATCGATAATTATACCATATAAATTGTATATTGTCACTACACAAAAAATATAATTATAGTTGTATTTTATGTAAAGATTTTATCATTTTTGATGATACTTTTACTTTTATCCAACACTGTTGTTTAACTGACCATATTCTTTTTTTATGTAGGTTTACATTTTGGATTTTTCTTGTTCTGACATGTGAATGTGATACTCGATAACCATTGTTTGCAGTTTTACCAGATATATGACAAATTTTAGACATAGTAGTTACCTCATTATTTGATAATTAGTATAAACTGAAATTATATATATTTATTTAATGTATTTAATAAAGTTGATCTGGGTACAGCTCCTATTACTGTATCAACTTTAACACCGTTTTTAAAAATCATTAGTGTAGGAATACTTCTTATTCCATATTCCGCTGCAACACTAGCATTCGAATCAGTATTAATTTTTACAACTTTTATAATGTTCTCATATTCCTGAGCTATCTCACTAATAACAGGATCTATCATTCGACATGGACCACACCAAGGTGCTCCAAAGTCTACTAAAACAATTTTACGAGACTTAATAACTTCTGCATTAAAATCGGAATCTACAACTTGTACAATAGGCAAAGTCAACCTCTCCACTAACTATTTATTGCTATTCTAATCGTAGCATACTATAGATCAATAAACTATTTATAACTAAAACTTAACAAGTTTTTATTAATAAGGTATTAAAAAAATTTATCACATTAATAAATAATATTACGATTACTTGATAACAATATAGTGATAGATTTATATCTAAAGATAGCTAAACTAAATACAATTCACATAAATTATGTACAAAACTGTATTATTACAATAGTTAACTTTATATACAATGATAATGCCTTAAATTCAAGGAGGAACAAATGTCTAACTCTGTAGAAGAACGGACAAGAATTAAAAACGAGCGTTATGAATCTGGTGTAATTCCTTATGCAAAAATGGGATATTGGGATCCCAATTATGTAATTAAAGATACTGATATTTTAGCTTTATTCAGAGTTACTCCACAGCCAGGTGTAGATCCAGTAGAAGCTTCTGCTGCAGTTGCGGGTGAATCATCTACAGCTACATGGACTGTTGTATGGACAGATTTACTAACTGCATGCGATCTTTATCGTGCTAAAGCATATAAAGTTGACGCTGTACCCAATACATCAGATCAATACTTTGCATATATTGCATATGATATAGATTTATTTGAGGAAGGATCAATTGCTAATTTAACAGCTTCAATTATTGGTAACGTATTTGGATTTAAAGCAGTTAAAGCTTTAAGACTTGAAGATATGCGTATACCTGTAGCTTATTTAAAAACTTTTCAAGGTCCTGCCACAGGCATCATTGTAGAACGCGAACGAATGGACAAATTTGGTCGCCCATTTCTGGGTGCAACTGTAAAGCCTAAATTAGGTTTATCAGGAAAAAACTATGGTAGAGTAGTATATGAAGGTCTTAAAGGTGGGTTAGATTTCCTTAAAGATGATGAAAATATTAACTCTCAACCATTTATGCGTTGGAAAGAAAGATTTTTATATTCAATGGAAGCTGTAAACCGCTCAATTGCTGCAACAGGAGAGGTGAAAGGTCATTATATGAATGTAACAGCAGCAACAATGGAAGATATGTACGAAAGAGCTGAATTTGCTAAACAATTAGGAACAGTTATTGTTATGATTGATTTAGTAATTGGATACACAGCAATTCAAACAATGGCAATTTGGTCTCGTAAAAATGATATGATTTTACATTTACACAGAGCTGGCAATTCAACTTATTCTCGTCAAAAAATTCATGGAATGAATTTCCGTGTTATCTGTAAATGGATGCGTATGGCTGGTGTAGATCATATACATGCTGGTACAGTAGTAGGAAAACTTGAAGGAGATCCTCTAATGATTAGAGGATTCTACAATACTCTACTTGATTCGTATTTAGATGTTAATTTACCTCAAGGTATATTTTTTGCACAAGATTGGGCATCTTTACGTAAAGTAACACCAGTTGCTTCAGGAGGTATTCATTGTGGTCAAATGCATCAATTACTAGATTATTTAGGTAACGATGTTGTTCTTCAATTTGGAGGCGGTACAATTGGACATCCAGATGGTATTCAAGCAGGTGCAACAGCAAATCGTGTAGCTTTAGAGGCAATGGTAATTGCACGTAATGAAGGTATTGACTATGTAGCAAAAGGACCTCAAATACTACAAGATGCAGCAAAAACATGTGGTCCTCTACAAACAGCATTAGATTTATGGAAAGATATTACATTTAACTACACTTCTACAGATACAGCTGACTTTGTAGAAACTCCAACAGCTAATGTTTAAAATCGAAAAAATAATTAATATTAAATAGATACTTAGCTAGTTTAATTATTAAAAAGCAATAAGACCTATCAACAAACATTAATCCATATAAGGAGTATAGATAAATGAGATTAACTCAAGGAACTTTTTCCTTTTTACCTGACCTAACTGATGAACAAATTAAAAGTCAAATAAATTATGCTATTTCTCAAGGCTGGGCTCTTAATATTGAATATACTGATGATCCACATCCGAGAAATAATTACTGGGAGCTATGGGGTTTACCGCTATTTGATGTAAAAGACTCTGCAACAATTCTATATGAAATTAATAGTTGCCGCAAACAATGTTCAAACTTTTATGTAAAAGTAAACGCATTTGATAACACTAGAGGTGTTGAAAGTTGTGTATTATCTTTTATCATTAATCGACCATCATTAGAGCCTGGATTTGAATTAGTAAGAACAGAGGATATCAGTAGAAATCAAAAATACTGTTTCCGTAGTTATGCTACTAGTAAACCAGAAGGCTCTAGGTATTAATATACCTAATTAGATATTTACGTTAATCAAATTGAAGAATGTAATAATTTAATCATTTATTACATTCTTTTTAATTTATCTAGATTTAATCATATTATTGTAAAAATAAAAATTTAAATTTATGACTACACAAAACACAGAAAATACTCTATTAAATTTAAAAGAAGAATACGATAAAACAAAGATACAAGAAATTATAGATGAACTAGAAGAAGAGCTTATTGGACTAAGACCAGTAAAAACTCGTATTAAAGAAATTGCAGCTTTACTACTAATTGACCGCCTGAGAAGTCAATTAAATTTAGTATCAGGCAGTCCAGGATTACATATGTCATTTACAGGAAGCCCTGGGACAGGTAAAACAACTGTAGCTATGAAGATGGCAGATATTTTACATAGATTAAATTATATAAGAAAAGGTCATTTGTTAACAGTTACGAGAGATGACTTAGTAGGACAGTATATTGGTCATACAGCTCCTAAAACGAAGGAAGTTCTAAAACAAGCAATGGGTGGTGTTCTTTTTATAGATGAAGCTTATTATCTATATAAACCAGATAATGAAAGAGATTATGGTGCTGAAGCAATTGAAATTTTACTTCAAGTGATGGAGAATCAAAGAGATGATTTAGTAGTAATTTTTGCCGGTTACAAAGAGAAAATGGATAAATTTTATGAGTCAAATCCGGGCTTATCATCTAGAGTAACGAATCACGTAGATTTTCCAGATTATACTGCTGAAGAATTACTTAAAATAGCTAAATTAATGTTAGAAGAACAGCAATATAAATTTGCAACAGATGCTGATGGAGTATTACTGGATTATGCAGAAAGGAGAATGAAACAACCTCATTTTGCAAATGCAAGAAGCATTAGAAATGCTATTGATAGAGCTAGAATGAGACAAGCAAATCGAATTTTTTCTAGTGGAGATAAAATGCTAACAAAGTCAGACTTGATTACTATTCAATCAGAAGATATAATGAAAAGTAGATTATTTAATCAGAGATAATATCAATCAATTAAATGAATAAAGTTATTGACAATTCACAGTAAGATCATATAAATTAACTATACGATATTTATTAATTAGTAAGTAAAAAAAGTGCTTGGGCGGTATAGCTAAGTGGTAAGGCAGAGGATTGCAAATCCTTCATCCCCAGTTCAAATCTGGGTACCGCCTGATAATCCAATCAAAATATACGGGGATGTGGTGGAATGGTAGACACAACAGATTTAAAATCTGTTGATCTTTAATTGATCGTGAGGGTTCAAGTCCCTCCATCCCCATCAATTCAATATAATCAATATTCTATATCATTAAGTAAAAGACTATGTGCATATGTATAAATTGTAAACATGCTGATATATGTAAAACATATAAATTTATAGAAAAACAACACAACAATTATAAGATTAACAGGCAACAAAATTGCTTTATACCAATGAATACAATGATTATTGTAAGTATTAATAAAAAAAATCTAAATATTTATTTAGACTGGGATATAAAAGAATGTTCATCATTTGTAGAGCAACCAGGAAAATGGATTTCATTATTATGAACATGTATTTTAATACAATAAAAATTAGCTATACAAAGTATCATTACTATGGTTTAATGATTTTTTTAGTAATTCAGTATTTACATTAGACTCCCTAACTAATGTAATTTTTCCAGTTCTTGCAATTTGAAGTATAGTATACTGATTCAATATTTGTTGAATCGCAAAAATTTTACCAGGATCTCCAGTAACTTCTAAAGTTAGTGCTCCCTTTGATATATCTACTACTTTCGCTCGAAATATATTAGCTATTTCTAGAATATGAAATCTACTCTCTGATACCGCAGAAACTTTTATTAACATTAATTCACGCTCAATACAAGGAACATTTGTAACATTTTGAACCCGTAAGATATTAATAAGTTTATACAGTTGCTTAACTAACTGTTCAATTGTTCTATTATCACCTCGAACACTCATCGTAATTCTTGATATACCCTCCTTTTCTGTTGAACCAACAGCTAAACTATCTATGTTAAATCCTCTTCTAGCAAATAAACCAGATATTCGAGATAAGACACCAGATTCATCTTCTACAAGTACTGATAACGTATGTTTCATAGTATCTTCCTTAATAAACTAAAAAATATAACTAAATACATATTTAATGCTATAATAATTTACATGTATTTACCAATACGTTAAAATAAATTGAGAGACAAAAAAATTTTAATAAGGTTAAATTTAACAATCATTGAAAAAAAAATACGAAAATGAATCTTTAATAAATGAGTTTATTAAATATCCTCAAGTGCGTCTCCTAGATAATTTAGGTAAACAATTAGGGATATATTCATCTGAAGAAGCAATACATATAGCTACTAATCAAGGATTAGACTTAGTAGTAATAAGCAATAAATCTAATCCCCCTGTCTGCAAAATTGTAGATTATGGCAAATATAAATTTAGCCAAGAAAAAAAAGCAAAGGAAGCGAAAAAAAAGCAACATAATGCTACTGTTAAAGAAGTAAAAATGAGATACAAAATTGAACATCATGATTATAAAGTAAGATTAAATCAAGCATTAAAGTTTTTGCAGTCAGGTGATAAAGTAAAGACAACTGTTACATTTAGAGGAAGAGAAGTTCAACACATTAATTTAGCAATTCAATTATTGAATAAAATGGCTACAGATTTAAACGAAATATCTACTGTACAACAGATACCAACTAAAGATGGTAAGAATATTACAATGATTTTAGCACCTAGCAAAAAATAAACTATAATATAATAACTATATATAAATAATAGGAATAATACACTATGTCTCGTTATAGAGGACCTAGATTAAGAATAATAAGACGATTAGGCGATTTACCAGGACTAACTAGAAAACAAAGTAAAAAAACAGCTCCAGCTGGTGAACACGGACAACAATTAAAAAAGCCTTCAGAATATGCTCTAAGACTAGAAGAAAAACAAAAACTAAGATATAACTATGGAATAAGTGAAAAGCAGCTATTAAAAAATCTTAAAACAGCTAAAAAAGTTCAAGGATCAACTGGAGTTGTATTGTTACAAATGTTAGAAATGAGACTAGACAATACATTATTCAGACTTGGGCTTGCACCAACAATACCAGCAGCTAGACAACTTGTTAATCACAAGCATATATTAGTTAATAATAAAATTATATCTATATGTAGTTATGAATGTAAACCTGGTGATACAATTTCAATTAAAAACAAAAGTTCATCTCATAACATAGTAAAGAAATATATGGAATATCCTAGTTTAGCAAATTTACCCAATCACTTAGAATTTGACACAAATACATTCACAGTAAAAATAAATGGTACTGTTGAAAGAAAATATATAGGACTACAAATGAACGAACTACTAGTAGTCGAGTACTATTCTAGAAAATAATACTCAGGCCGATGAATTTAGATTACTTATATCTGAGTTACACTATATTACCAATTAATTGGTTGTCTACTAGTAAGAGACCAAAAGACTCTACAAACAAGCGTTTTTAAATACAAACTTTTATTTAATAGCAAATATTTTAATTCTTGTTGATTTTTTAAACTTGCATTTGGATGATTCTGTATAAATTTATAAGTTTGCAATGAAGGTAAAAAAATTATATTCCTATAATTTTTTTTGTAATTTTCCTCTTGAATAAAAAATTCAAAGTTTAATACAGATACTTTCGGAACATAAGGTAAATCATAATCAAAATTGTCTTTTTTATATTTTTTCCATGCACCTATCAAAGTTTTGTAATTAAGAAAAGCTGGCTTGTATTTAAGATTAACCTTATCTTCTTCAACAATATATGAATAGTCCAATTTTTTAATATTTTTAAAAAGCCTCTTCCTCACAGATAAAGGTTCAATTAAATATATAGGCTGTCCTTGAAAAGACTTACGGCTATGCTTTTGATTTATATGAAATGAAACATTTTTATATTTCTTATATTGATTTAATAAGTTACTAATCTCTGTCAGATCAGGTATTAATCTAAAATCAATATTATTATTTTTTAAATTCATAAATTTATAGTACAATTGTATATTAGCTGGAACAACTTGAATATTATTAGAGAGAGTTAAACTTGAAAAATTAGCTTTAATATAATCTCTATATTCTATCGCATCTTGTGGATTAATAAATAATAAACAAGTATATAAGTTTTTATTATGTTTATTTGACTTAATTAAGTAACTGAGAATGTTAAACTGAACTCTAGGTCTTGATAACTGATCAGTAGATTCTGAGACAACAATTTCTTTATTATTATTAATAATAACAAATAAAGGAAGTGAAAAATTAGATAATTTCGCAGTTTTGCTAATAAAAGTACTAAACAAATGCTTATTAAAAGTCCAATGTTTTAAGTTTAATAATTTAAACCACTTATACTTTAAATAAGGATTATTTTTGTATACAGGAATAAAATTATTCAAACTATCTAAATCATTAATTGCAACACTAACTTTTCCATCAAGCAATTCTTTACCAAATTTATATAAAAACTCTTTATAACCAGCACTGTCATAGACGGATAAACCTGATGCTTTTAATTTAACAAAATAACTATTTGATAAAGTATTAGCTGTTGAAAGGAAAATGGTTTCTTGTAAATATCTATTAATAAGTTTTTGCCAAACATTACGAGATAGCAGCTTATTGTTCTTAATTTCTTTCCTAAATAAACTAGGATATATTTCTTGAGTAGTACTATAAGTTTTTGATATTAGTACATTATTAACATTTAATTTATCTAATTTCAAATGTTTATTAACATACTTATTGGTAATATTGCGAGATTCTTTCTCAAATTGAGGATGACAAAATTGACTATTTTCAACATAATTTTGTCCAAGTTTATAAAATAGAATGAAATTAAATAAAATCATTAAATTTAACCATAAATAATAATTAAGTATATATAAAAATACACAATAATAAAAAATATTACAACAAAAATTAAGTATTTAAGCAAATAGCAACAAAACAGTATTTATACAATAGCTAACAATAAAACTTGGAGCTGGTGGGATTTGAACCCACGTCCATATTAACATAAAAATTAGGCTTATACCGTTTAACCAATTAACAAAATTTTCACTAAACTTTTAAATTCAGATACTTTATACTTTTCTAATTGCAAGAAGAATAACAAATAAAATTATACTTTACAATCAGAGCATTCTTTAAATAAATAAATTGAATCAAGAAAACACAATTTAACATTCTACTAATTTATTTCATGCTATTACTAAATTTCTAGAAAAAGATATAATACTGTGTTTTGCAATTAAGCTATAATCATTAATATTTCTCTATTTCTAATATCATTAAGGAATAAATCTATTAAATATACAAAAAATTAATAAATGTAATCAGTTAAATAGGACATAATTAAAATATCAAAATGTAGAAATCCTTTCAGCCCCTAACAGTAAAATATATTATAATTTTTTACTTAAAAAACTACAAGAGTCATATGAATATAGGCAAGGAAGGATTTGAACCTTCGACCACCAAAGTCGGAATTTGGTACTCTATCCACTGAGTTACATGCCTAAATAATTGAATAATTTATTATGTGTTGTTTAATTATACTATACAAATTATAAATCATAAGTAAATTTGAAAATACTTGATTGAACTTATCTATACAAGTATCAAATCTGAATATATACTTGTTGTAAGTTAATAGATAAATTAGCTTTAGAAATCTCTTGACCCAAATACAATTTATGATACGTAGATAATTGTTGAACATTCACAAATAGTGATAATAATATAAAGATTTGATTTATACAACTAAAATAAACCGTAAAGCAAATCGGATAATTATAACGTTGATGTTTAATATTATGGAAATAATAAACTTCAATTCTCTCTTGATTAAAAGTACGAACTATCAAATAACTATTATCTATCAAAAAATTAAGTTTTGGTATTAAAATTTAAGTGTATTATATATAAAATAGATAATTAAACACAAAAGTTACATGTAATGGAGACTAAATAATGCAAGATGCAATCACTAACATTTTAAACAAATACGATATAACAGGAAAATATTTAGATACTGTAGGCATAGAAGAAATAGAAACTTACTTTTACACAGCCGTAGATAGATTAAAGGTCGCAGAAGTTATTACTAGTAACTCTTCTAGAATCGTAAAAGAAGCAGCTAAAAGGCTATATACAGAACAACCAGAACTATTAAGACCTGGAGGTAATTCCTATACAACAAGAAGATATGCAACATGCTTAAGGGATATCGATTATTATTTACGCTATGCAAGTTATTCATTAATTGCAGGAAATACTGATATATTAAATGAAAGACTTTTGGATGGATTAAAAGAAACTTATCTTTCATTAAATGTACCAATAGGACCAATAGTAAGAAGTATAGAAATTCTTAAAGAAGTAGTAATGAATGAAATAAAAAATAAAAACATCAATATAACAGATAAAAAAATTTGTATTAAACCATTCGAATACATCAGCACAAGTTTAAGTGAACAAAATATATAGATAAATGAATTAATCAGAATAATACAAAATATAGTGAATAAATCTTTTAATATAATCAAATTTTTAAAGAAAAAACTATACTATGACTTCATGTCATTTAACGTAAGTATTCTCAGCTTAATGTTAGGTTTTTTTTTGCGAATATTCTATCAACTATACCAGCACAAACAGGAGACTGGAATATCATGAGTGGCTCTATAATTGTTACATTAAATGAGTTAATTAATAAGCACATGTATAAAACAGATAATACAGATAAATTTTTAATGTTTAGATTACTCAATAATATAAAAATAGGGATTATATACGGATTATTTGTGGATGCATTTAAACTTGGTAGTTAATCATATCATATGTTATTAATATAATAAGTTCAATATGGCAAGTTTAAATAGTTAATATTATATGATAATCTTAATATCATATAAATTATTAGCTATAACTGATAAAAAATAAAGGAATATCACACAACTTTATATCAGTGAAATATCATTCAGCATACCTAAAAACAATGCAGGATCGCCAGCTTTAGGTGTTTGTTCTTGAGGTCTAAATCTACGCACTGGACCCGACCAGGATACTTGAGGCATGAATTGTTTAGGAAGAAAATGATAGTTCAGACGCGGAGTTTTCAAATTAAAAGGTATTTCTCCTTTATTTCTCTGAAAGATAATACGTCTTCTTTGATACGGAACAGTATCATCTCCAAAATTTTCTAAATATTCATCACTATTCAACAATAAATCAATAAAAAATTTAGTACCTTCAGAACCTACTAAAACAGAAAATGCTAGTCTTTCTCTCTCATTATAGATATCTCTACCTAAAACACGCTGAACACACATCTCAACAAAACGATAATTATTATTAACATCATAATTTAAGTAACGAAATTGAGACGATAACAATAAGCCCTTAATAAAATCTTTAACTGTAATTTGACTAAATCTTAATTGTGACTCTAAAAAAGGTTGTCGAGTGCTAGATAAAGTTTGATGTTCACTAAAAATTTGTCTATAGCACGCCCAGATAATTTCATCTACTTCAATAGCAGAAGGTAGATTTTCTGTTGTATATATTTTAGGCTCTTCTTCTCCTCCTAGAAACTCAAAACTATTAACTCTATGATTATGAGTAGACAAAGAGTATTTTAAAATAGGAATAGACATAAACCAGTCTCCATGTTAATTCTAAACTAATAAAAACAATAAATTTTTTTTATTATATCAGTATATTAAATAAGTACCAAACTAAATAAAAAGTTAGGAATATATATTAGCAAATAAATATAGCAGATAAATTATTTCATACTAATGCAACAAAACAAAGTTTATAACAATATTATACTGAAATTTAAAGTAATACAATAAATTTAAATAAAAGATTTTTATGTAATAAAAAATGTACTTTTAAATCATAAAGCAATTAGAAATGACTAACATAAATAAATTAACATTAGAGCAAGAATTTAAAATAGCACTCTATATCAATAAGATAAACTCATTAGATAAAAATAGTACAAAAAAGTACTTAACAGATGTATTAAAAAAAATGATGATCAAGGATAATATCATTAGATACTGCATTAAAAATACTAGTAATTAGGAAATAACATTAAATATTAATTAATATTAATTTGTTATATATTTATTATATATATCTTTTATATTATAGTTCGATACAAATACATCAGCTAGTTAAAAATAGCGGCTGAAACCTGGTATTTCTTAATACCAAAACAAAACAAAAAATTAAGGAGAGCTCAATGCTTGATGCATTTTCTAGAGTTGTAGTAAATTCGGATTCAAAAGCAGCATACGTAAGTGGAAGCGACTTACAAGCACTAAAAACATTTATTAATGATGGAAATAAGCGTCTAGATGCAGTAAATTCTATTGTCTCTAATTCTAGTTGTATAGTTTCTGATGCTGTTTCTGGAATGATTTGTGAAAACCCAGGGCTAATTACTCCAGGCGGAAATTGCTATACTAATCGCCGTATGGCAGCTTGTTTAAGAGATGGAGAAATTATTTTACGCTATGTATCATATGCTCTTCTTGCAGGAGATGCATCTGTATTAGAAGATCGTTGTTTGAATGGCTTAAAAGAAACTTATATTGCTCTAGGTGTACCAACAAATTCTTCTGTTAGGTCTGTTAGTATTATGAAAGCAGCTGCCGTTTGTTTCGTAAATAATACTGCCCCTCAAAGAAAAGTAGAAATTATTGAAGGTGATTGTTCTGCATTAGCATCAGAAGTATGTGCTTATTGCGATAGAGTTGTTGCAGCAATTAGCTAATATCAGAAATAAATTAACAAAAAAACATTAAATCAAATCATAAAGAAATAAGATTTAGGAGATAAACATGAAATCAGTTATCACGACAACTATTAGCGCTGCAGATGCTGCAGGACGCTACCCTTCTACTTCTGACTTACAATCAGTACAAGGAAATATTCAACGTGCCGCAGCAAGATTAGAAGCTGCAGAAAAATTAGGATCAAATCATGAAGCAGTTGTAAAAGAAGCAGGAGATGCTTGCTTCAGCAAATATGGTTACTTAAAAAATCCTGGTGAAGCTGGTGACAGTCAAGAAAAAATTAATAAATGCTATAGAGATATTGATCACTATATGCGTCTAATCAATTACACTTTAGTTGTAGGTGGAACAGGCCCACTAGATGAATGGGGAATTGCTGGAGCTCGTGAAGTTTATAGAACTTTAAATCTTCCTAGCGCAGCATATGTTGCATCATTTGTATTCACAAGAGATAGACTATGTATTCCTAGAGATATGAGCGCACAAGCTGGCGTAGAATTTTGTACAGCACTAGATTATCTAATCAATTCTTTAATCTAAAACTAACTGCCCAATAAATTAATAACAATAACAAAATCGGATTTCTTTATCAAGAAATCCGATTTTATTTTTATACACATATGAATTAAATTTTATAGATTATAATATATCTTATAAGCACAAAATAAAAATGATATTGAAAAAAAATGAATGCAAATTTAATAGAAAATACTTTAACAAATACATCATTTGGGCTATTGCTTATAGGATTGATTCTTTACTGGTCAAACTTAATTGTTACCAAAAATCATAAAATTAACTATCTATGTTTAGGTTTAACAATTTCAGTTAACATAATCCTAGCATTATCACTAATCACAAGATGGATATACAATAAATACTTTCCATTAAGTAATTTATACGAATCGATGATTTTTTTAGCTTGGTCCATAACATTAATTCAAATAATTTTAGAAATTAAAACGAAAAATAAACTAATTGGTGCAATTACTATACCTACGGTACTATTCATAGTAGCATTTACTAGTTTATCATTACCTAATCAAATAAAAGTTGCTAGCCCTTTAGTACCAGCTTTAAGATCTAATTGGCTAATAATGCATGTAACAGTGATGATAATAAGTTATGCAACTTTAATTATTGGATCTCTACTTTCTATACTATTTTTGATAATCTCTAACAAGACAATTGTTAATATACAAGGTAACTCAAATAATAATTTGAAAAAAGTTTTTTTTAAATATGAGTTAAACAATAAAAAACAAATGTTAAAGTCATTAAATAGAAACAATTCACTCAATAGAATTAACCTTATGCAATTATTAGATAACTTAAGTTATAGAATTATAGGATTCGGTTTTCCTCTACTCACAATTGGAATTATCTCTGGAGCTGTATGGGCAAACGATGCATGGGGTACATATTGGAGCTGGGACCCAAAAGAGACATGGGCATTAATCACTTGGATAATATTTGCAATATATTTACATTCTAGGCTTAATAGACGAATAAATGGTAAAACACCTGCAATTATAGCATCATTTGGTTTTATAATTATATGGATATGTTACTTAGGTGTCAATTTTCTTGGTAAAGGCCTACATAGCTATGGATGGTTATTCTCATAAAACCTTAACATATCTTATATAAAGTAAAGAATAATATAAACTCAACTATAATCTATATAGTGCTAGATAAAAAATAAAATATATATAATCAACTCATGGAACCTAATAATTACAGAATATTCGAGATTATATCAATGAACGACTTATGGTCAGCAAAAATTGCAACTATTATGATATTATCTAATCTAATTAGTATAGGAATTGGTAGATACGCAATAAAAATAAGAAGCTTAGGACCATCTATACCTATTTTAGGTCTTGAAGGCCTTGGATTACCAGAATTACTTGCAACTACAAGTTTAGGACATCTTATTGGAGCTGGAGCAATTTTAGGATTAAAAAGTATGAATTTTTTATCTTAAGTGAAAAATAAAACACTATCTTTATTGTAAAGGGAATTCATAAAATTTGCCAATTTTGCGAAATTTATGATATCTCATTTGTTTTCTATCGTCATTAGGTAAAGATAATAAATGATTTAACTGTAAAATAATTTTTTCTCTTAAAAAAGTGTAAGCTTGCTCAGGATTAGCTTGAGAGCCTCCTATAGGCTCTTTGACAATATCATCAATAATACCTAGTAATTTTAAGTCAGAGGATGTTATTTTTAATGACTCTGCAGCTATAGGAGATTTGGCACTATCTTTCCATAAAATTGCTGCACACGCTTCAGGAGTTGCAACAGTATAGACTGCATACTCGAGCATTAATATAACATCCCCAACACCTATACCTAATGCTCCTCCTGAACCACCTTCTCCAATAATAGTGCATATAATTGGAACATTAAAAGCAAACATTTGTTTAAGATTGACTGCAATAGCGTGACCCTGACCAAGTTCTTCTGCTTCAATACCTGCCCAAGCACCAGGTGTATCAATAAAAGTTAAAATTGGAAAATTAAATCTGTCAGCATGTTTCATTAATCGAAGAGCTTTACGATATCCACCAGGAGAAGCCATGCCAAAATTTCTAATAACGTTATCGTTAGTATCTTTACCTCTTTGATGACCTATAAAAACAACTGTTTTAGAATCTAAACTACCCATACCAGTAACTATAGCAGCATCATCACTACCACCTCTGTCACCATGTAATTCAACCCACTTATCCATTATAGAAGAAATGTAGTCTAATGTTGTTGGTCTATCAGATTGGCGCACTAAATGTAATCTTTGTAAGGGAGTTAATGAAATAAATAAATTATTTTTTATATCATTGACTTCACAACGTAGTTTTTCAATTGTCTGCTTTATTGAGTAAGAAAAGTTAAATTGACTATAAGAATACAAAATTTTTTCTAACTGCTGTAACCTTGACTCAAATTCTAGCACTGGCTTTAAAAAACTGAGAATTAATACTTTTCTAGAAACCATAAATAAAATAAATTATTTGATATTAATTAATAATAAGCTACAAAATAAACTTAAATTTCTTATAAAAAAGGAAATTTGAATACTATTAAGTTCATCAATTCAAAAAATAAATAAAAAGCAAATGAGGACTCATTAATCAAAAAGAGTAATTCATCGGAAATATTAATAACATTTTTTAATAATAAGTAAAATAAGTTAAAAAAACGTGGGTCATCAAATCTTTGAGAAATCCTAGTAGTTGCTCTTATCAAATCATCATAATTAATACCTTTATAACCTTTTACATAAGAATTAGGGCATATAGCAGATAGAGACTTACAATCTCTAGATAATATAAATGTTGACATCAAATCATAAAACTTAATATAATCTAATGGCGTTACCGTAATTACTATATCATTAAAAAGACCAACTTGAGTAGCTTCAAATATAGAGTTCTTATGTATTATACTATCTTGCGTTTTAATATGTAATAATACGATAACTTTATTTGAATGAATAGTTATACGACTAACATAGCCAATTTTAACACCCCTTAAATTAATACTTGTACCTTCTTTTAATCCATATGCATCGTTAAACTCAGCAAATATCACATATCCTCTATTTTTCTTTAAGCCAATAAAAGAAAAAGTAAAAATAATAGTACATAAGATCAATATAAATATACTGAGATATTTTTTTAAATTCGTATTATTAAACTGAAAAACTTTATTCATATACTATATATAACTTTTACAATCACAGCATTGGTTCTGACATATTAGTAATTGATAAATACTCTCTAGATTGATACAAATTAACATCATCGGTAAGCATACAGTTTTTGATTTCATTAATATATCTAGCCATGCTAGTAATATTATGCTTTACTCTTAAAGCTGAACCAATACCTATACCGGATGCACCGCAATAAATTGCTGTAGAAGCAAAAGTGCTACTCATTCCAGAAGAAGTAATCACTGGTATACTAACAGATTGAGATATAAAGTGTGTGGATAACAAAGAAGATGATAAAGAATCTGTTAATGCTGATAATTGACTTGATAAATGATGTACACCATGAGTAAGTAAACCTTCAGTTTGTAAAACATTAACACCTAATGACTCTAAAAATTGAGCTAAATGAATCTGCTCATTTAAATCTAGATAATAAGGTATCGTAACACAAAGATCAATATCACCAACTAAATACTTAACTTCTTTTACTAGCTCTACTAATTGAAAGGAAGTGATATACATGCCTTGATTATAAAAAACATCATAATTACCAATTTCAACTAAGTCTGCACCTGCTGAAATACAATTATAAATATCAATTGGATCAATTGAAGAGATACACAAGGGTAAAGATGAAAAAGATTTTAAAAATTTAACTATTTCAGTATTAGCACTAACATCTAGATAACTTGCTCTAGCCAAATCCGCTGCTTTAGCTATTTGAGCAATTTGATAAATATTAGTATTATGTATACCAGTTATAACTTTAATAACATTTTTAGATCGAAAAGAATTATGTAATTTAATATTAGATAAATTCATGAGTATAATTATTAGTGAAGATGATTATATAACAGAAAGTAAACCATAAAAAATAAATTAATTATTCAAGTCTTAATATACTCAAATAACTAATGAATCTAATAGAGACTACTTAATTCTTTAGTACGTAAGTCCCATACTACGAGTAGTCTCGGCACCTAAATATACTCGAACACTTAAAAAATCTGTCGGGCAAGCTGTTTCACATCTCTTACAACCAATACAATCTTCTGTTCTAGGCGCTGAAGCTATTTGGCCAGCTTTACAACCATCCCATGGAACCATTTCTAATACATCACAAGGACAAGCACGAACACATTGAGTGCATCCAATACATGTATCATATACTTTAACGCTATGTGCCATATGGTTTTAACTATTCCTTAATATAGATAATATATTATCATTTATTCTAAATAATATAGAATATAATTTACCATAAAATATACAATTTAGGATAAAGTATTATCATATATTAAGAAAAAATTAAGTAACTTATCAAAAAGATATCAACTTAATTTAATATACTCGAATAAGAAGAATACTCAACATTTGTAAAAGGAGTGTTTTCTTCAGAAGGTGGAACAATTTGCCAAAAACGATTAACATAATCTTTCCAATTATCAAGAATTTTTTTCGCTTTTAAACTCTTTGTTTTAATCTCATATAATTCAATTAAATCTAGTAAATTTTCTTCTGCTTCTTTAGTCAAAATTTGTTGGACCTTAACAATTTCTAAGTTAACTTTGGATAAGAATTCGCCATCTTCATCTAAGAAATATGCTAAACCTCCTGTCATTCCAGCACCAATATTGCGTCCAGCCACACCTAATACAACAACTAAACCACCAGTCATATATTCACAAGCATGATCACCAACACCTTCTATTATAGCTTGAGCAGCAGAGTTACGAACAGCAAACCTCTCTCCAGCTTGACCATTAACAAATAAATAACCGCCCGTTGCACCATATAAGCAAGTATTACCAATAATCACAAAATTTGAAGCTTGACTTTTATACTCAGGAAGAGGGGAAATTATAATTTCTCCTCCATTCATACCTTTACCTACATAATCATTAGCTTCACCTACTAAGGTTATATACATACCATTACAAATAAAAGAGCCAAAGCTTTGGCCTGCTATACCAGAAAAATTAATCTGTAGATTACCTTTAAAGTTTTTTTCTCCATACTTTTTTGCTATAAAACCTGAAATTCTAGACCCAACTGATCTGTCAGTATTTAATATTGAAACACCTTTAATCACAGTTACCTGATAATTAATTGCATTCATAAGACTCTCGTCATTTAATAGATAATCATCCAAAACATGCCCATTATTATGTACATCATTATGAAAATTTAGCTTTTTAGTTGAATCCAGATAATTCAATAAAACATCTAAGTTTAAATTACTCGTCTTAATTAATTTTTTTGAAATAATAGATAAAAGACTAGTTGCACCAATAATTTCTTTTAAACTTTTATAGCCTAAAGTAGCTAAAATTTCCCTAACTTCTCCTGCAACATAGGTAAAAAAATTTACTAAGTCTGCAGGTATACCAGGATAACGATTTCTTAAATCCTGTCTTTGAGTAGCAACACCAACAGGACAATTATTTGTATGACATATTCTAGCCATTACACAACCAGTAGCAATCATCGCAACAGTTCCAAAACCAAATTCTTCTGCACCCATTATAGCAGCAAATACAATGTCTTTACCTGTTCTTAAACCGCCATCTACTCTCAAAACTACTTGATTTCTTAAATCGTTATCTACTAAGGTTTGATGCACTTCAGTAAGGCCTAATTCCCAAGGAACACCTGCATGCTTTATAGAGCTTAGAGGAGAAGCGCCAGTACCACCATCATGACCAGAAATTTGTATAATATCAGCATTCCCTTTAGCAACACCAGCAGCAATGGTACCAATACCAACTGAAGCAACTAACTTAACGGAGACACTTGCTTTAGGATTAATTTGGTGCAAATCAAATATCAATTGGGCTAAGTCCTCAATAGAATAGATATCATGATGAGGAGGAGGAGAAATCAAAGTAACCCCCGGTTTACAATTTCTCAAAGTAGCTATATAAGGACTTACTTTTTTACCGGGTAGTTGTCCTCCTTCTCCTGGCTTTGCGCCTTGAGCAATTTTAATTTCTAATTGCTTAGCATTTACTAAATATTCAGGAGTTACACCAAAACGACCAGATGCTATTTGCTTAATTGCAGAACTTGCAATATCTTTATTCTTTAATCCTTTAAGGTATGAAAATTTCTCTGAAACTCCTGAGTTATTAATATCATTAATCTCTTTAAATCGAATAGAATCTTCACCGCCTTCACCAGAATTAGACTTTCCACCAATCCTATTCATTGCTATAGCTAAAGTTTCATGAGTTTCTCTAGATAAAGCACCTAAGGACATACCTCCTGTACAAAAACTATGTAATATAGAATCAACTGACTCAACATCATTAATACTAATACTTCTTCTACTACTACGTATAGAAAGCATATCACGTAAATTAGAAGGTTCTCTATCTTCTAATAATAACCTATATTTATTGTATAAATTAATATCTGAATTACGAACTGCTTTATGCAAAGTTTTTGACATTTCCGGATTATTTACATGATATTCTGCTCCAGGTCTATATTGTACATAACCTAAATTAGGTAATTTTTTAGGTAATTTAGTAACGAAAGCAAGACGATACATAGATACAGTTTGTTCAAAAAATTCTATAGAATTTATACCTCCTAACCGAGATGTGGTATTAAGAAAAGAAGAATCAACTAAATCACTTCCCAAACCTAAAATCTCAAAAATTTGTGCACCATGATAACTTGATATTAAACATATACCCATCTTAGAAAGAATTTTTAACAACCCTTTTTCTAAAGCATTACGATAATTATTTTGTGATTCTTCAACAGTGATTTGCGGAAGTTTACCATTAATCATAAACTTTTGTGTTCTAGGATTTTGCCACCATTGACGAACAGTTAAAAAAGCAAGATAAGGACATATAGCACTAGCACCATAACCTACTAAACAAGCAATATGATGTGTATTCCAACATTGACCAGTCTCAATAACTAATGAGACTTTATGCCTCAATTGTTTTTTAATCAAATAATGATGAACGGCACCAACAACTAATAAAGGAGGAATAAAAATATTTACCTCATTTAATGAATCTACACGATCAGTCAAAATAATTACTTGTGTACCATTATGTATATCTTTAACACACTGATTACAAATTATTTTAATTTGCTTATCGAAACTCTTAGTAGAAGAATCTACTGCAAAAAAGGTAATAATGTGAGAAACTTTAAGTATACTTTTAGAAATTAAAATTAATTCTTTCTCATTGATTATTGGTGATCTTAAATCAAGTGATTTAGCCATCTGTTCATTAGGTTCTAAGTAGTTACCTTTTGACCCAAGATGTGTAACTAATGACATAACTAAACTTTCACGCAACGGATCAATAGCTGGATTAGTTACTTGGGCAAAACGTTGCTTAAAATAATCATAAATTAATCGTGGTTTACTAGATAAAACAGCTAAAGGGATATCATCTCCCATACAAAAAGTAGGCTCTTTCGCAGAACTAGCCATATGTTCAATAACTAGTTCAACATCTTCATTTGAATAACCAAAAGCTGTATGTAAGCGAGAAATATAAATTAGGTCTAAATCAGTATTAGACTCATAATTTTGATACTCAGTCTGAATATGTTGATTTTGCAACCACAATTTATAAGGAAATTTTTGTGATATTTGTCTTTTAATAGATAAATTTTCTAAAATGAGATTATTAGACAAATCTACAGAAAACATTTGGCCAGGACCCAAACGACCTTTTCGCACTACCTTAGAGGACCCTACATTAAAAATACCAGTTTCAGATGATAACGAAACTAAACCATCATCAGTAATAAAATATCTAGCAGGCCTTAAACCGTTTCGATCTAAAGTAGCACCAACTTTTTTACCATCACTAAAAACTACTAAAGCAGGACCATCCCATGGTTCCTGTAAATTACTATAATATTTGTAAAAATCAATAATCTCTGGAAAAGACTTTAAAGAAGGCTGATTCTGATACGCTTCAGGAATAAGAATCATTAAAGCTTCTTCAGGCTCTTTACCAGATTTTATTAATAATTCAACAATAGCATCTAGATTAGCCGAATCACTATTAAATAAATTTACTATAGGAGTTAAATCTTTTGAATAATTGCTCCATGACCCATCAAGAAATAGAGGTTCTCTTGATTTAGTCCAATTCAGATTACCTAAAAGAGTATTAATTTCTCCATTGTGAGCAATAAATCTCATAGGTTGAGCTAATGACCATTTAGGCATTGTGTTAGTACTAAATCTTCTATGATATAGCGCAAATCTACTACTATAACTAATACTTTGTAAATCGATATAATAGTTAGCCAAAGCTTCCGAACGAACCATACCCTTATAAGTAATTAAATTAGAAGAAAAAGAACAAATATAAAAATCTTTGTAAATACTTGTATTAGTATTACTTACAATTTTCTCTATCTTCTTTCTAACAATATACAGAATTTTTTCTAACTGATCAATTGGATAGTTATTATACTTTACTATACATTGCACAACACAAGGTTCATTAATAGCAGAACTATAACCTAGAACACTAGAATTAACAGGAACTAAGCGCCACTTAATAATTGAAAAATTATATTGACCTAGAATCCATTCAAATACACTTTTAATATATTCAAGATGCTCTGGAACAATGAATATCATAGCAATAGCTAATGATTTATTGGTGTCATTATCTTGATCATTATTAATAGAAGACAAGGAGAATAAACTCCAAGGAATCTCTGTTGTAATACCTGCACCATCACCAGACTTCCCATCAGTATTACAGCCACCTCTATGCTCCATGCACTTTAATGCATTTAATGCACTTAAAACAATATCTCGCGAAGGTAAAGAATTAATTTTTGCAACAAAACCAACTCCACATGCATCTCTTTCGTTAATTATAGAAGGAAAACCTAAAAACTGACTTAGTTTATAAGTAGAATTTTTTGATATTTGCATATATTAAGTATAAATTATAATCAAATAGTAAAATACAATTTTAATACATATAATTAAAAAACAAGAATATAGAAAGATATTTATTACATACACTAAAGGCATATACAATATCTAAAATATATTACAATTAATAAACATTTAAATTATTATTTCTATAGTATTGCATAAATTTCAAAAAAATATACATGTTTAAATTATTTACCAAAATATAGCATAAGGATTTAAATGAACAAATGTGAAGAATACAATAAAATTGATTTACAATACATCACTTATAAAACAGAGGAACTGTTAGAATTAGCACAAAATAGATATAAGATCACAAGACAAGTAGCAAGTAGAGCAAAAAGAAGAAAATATGAAGATATAGATATAATTGATGATCCAGTAAATAAACCAATAATTAAAGCTATTATTGAAATGGTGAATGAAATTACAGAACCCAAAATTCTAGAAGACTAAAATAAAAACAGCAGAAAAACAACTAATTAATATTTTTTAATATAAAAAATTTACTCCTATTATAATATTATATCTAAAGTATATATATAGTATATATTACAAAAATAAACAAAAAAGGAGAAATCAATATGTTAGATGCTTTTGCAAAAGTAGTAGCACAAGCTGATGCACGTGGTGAATTTTTAAGCAACAAACAACTTGACGCACTAGAGACAATAATAATAGAAGGAAATAAAAGGTTAGATGCTGTAAATAAAATTAATTCTAACACCTCTGCAATAGTAACTAACTCTGCACGTGCACTATTTGCTGAACAGCCTCAATTAATTCAACCAGGAGGTAACGCATATACTAGTAGACGCATGGCTGCATGTCTAAGAGATATGGAAATTATTTTAAGATATGTTAGTTATGCAATGATTGCAGGTGACTCCAGTGTATTAGATGACAGATGTTTAAATGGGCTTAAAGAAACTTATCAAGCACTTGGAACACCAGGCTCATCAGTAGCTGTGGCAGTACAAAAAATGAAAGAAGCATCAATCAGCTTAGTAAATGAACTAAGTGGAGTACCAGCAGGAGATTGCAGCTCATTAACCTCTGAACTTAGTATATACTTTGATAGAGCTGCTGCTGCGGTAGTATAAATAACTAAAAAAATTCAAGATAATAAAATTCATCTAATTTAAGGAAATAAGTAATTATGAAAACACCGATTACAGAAGCTATAGCATCTGCGGATAGCCAAGGTAGATTTCTTAGTAATGCAGAACTACAATCAATTAATGGACGCTATCAAAGAGCATCACAAAGCTTAGAAGCAGCTAAAGTATTAACCGCAAATGCACAAAAATTAATTACAGGAGCTGCACAAGCAGTATACACAAAATTTCCGTATGTAACTCAAATGCCTGGTCCAACTTATGCATCTAGCGCAATTGGTAAAGCAAAATGTGCAAGAGATATAGGATATTACCTAAGAATGACAACATACTGTCTCGTTGTTGGAGCAACTGGTCCAATGGACGAATACCTAGTAGCGGGTTTAGAAGAAATTAACAGAAGTTTTGAATTATCTCCTAGCTGGTATATAGAAGCTATTGAATATATAAAAAATACTCATGGGCTTTCAGGGCAAACAGCAAATGAAGCAAATACTTACCTAGATTATGCAATCAATGTTCTAAGTTAGTGACTTATTATTTCAGAAGAGCCAAAGCTAATATTAAATAAAAACTCATATGACTAGAAATAATTACTTGTTCAGCAAATTATTTCTAGTTAATAATATAAAAAAAAGATTAAACAAAATATAGAATGAATATTTATTTATTACCGTAAAATTTAAAATTATTAAATATCATATAACTTGCTTGATATGTCTAATCAAATAATTGCTCCTATAATACTAACGATACTAGATGGATGGGGCTATTCAGAAGAAACAAAAGGAAATGCAATTAAAATAGCAAATACTCCAAATATAAATAAAATTTGGAAAAAGTATCCAAAATCTCTCTTAAGTGCATCAGGCGAAGACGTTGGATTACCGAAAAATCAAATGGGTAATTCAGAAGTAGGACATACAACAATTGGAGCTGGGAGAGTTATTAATCAGGATTTAGTACGCATAAGAAAATCAATAGATACACAAGAGTTCTTTAAAAATAAAATAATACATAAATTATGTCAACAAATTAATACAAGAAAATCTAAATTACATATCATAGGATTATGCTCAGATGGCGGTGTTCACTCTCACATTGATCACTTAAAGGCAATTATACAAATTACCAAGCAATATAATAATGAAATATGCTTACATTTAATAACTGATGGAAGAGATACAAAAGCGAAAGTTGCAATTCAATTCCTAGATATAGTTCAAAAAGAGATTAAAAATAATAAAAATATACACATTTGCACTATAAGTGGAAGATACTATAGTATGGACAGAGACTGTAGATGGTCAAGGACAGAAAAAGCATATAAAATTCTTACAGAAAATAATCAAAATACACTACAACAAAACTATCAAAAGCTAATCAATTATTTCTATGAAAGAGGAATATCTGATGAGTTTATTCCACCAACAAGAATATACAAAGGTGAAATTACAGACAACGATGGAATATTATTTTTTAACTTTAGGCCTGATAGAATTAGACAATTAATTCAGTCGTTAGCTAAAGATAATTTTAAAGGTTTCGTGACAAAAAAAATTACTAATCTTCTATTTACAACATTTACTGAATATGACTCAAGTTTAAAATTTCCCATAGTTTTTCCAAATCCAAATCAAAAAAACTTTTTAGGACAGATAATATCAAATAACAATATTAAGCAATTAAGATTAGCTGAGACTGAAAAGTATGCACATGTAACTTATTTTTTTAATGGAGGAATAGAAGAACCATTTCCAGGTGAAGACCGGGAACTGATACCAAGTCCTAAAGTAGAAACCTATGACTTACAACCAGAAATGTCTGCTTACCAAATTACAGAAAGTATTATCAATGCAATTAATAAAAATATATATCACTTAATAATTGTAAATTATGCAAACCCTGATATGGTTGGGCATACTGGAAATTTAAGAGCAACAATTGATGCAATAGAAGTCATAGATAAATGCATTAAAATATTATTAAATAAAATTCAAGACGTTAGTGGAACACTAATCATTACAGCAGATCACGGCAATGCAGATTATATGATAGATGAAAATGATCAACCATGTAAATCACATAGTACGAACTTAGTACCTTTCATAATTATAGGAAAAGAAGAAAACGAACAATATTCACTAAAGTCTAGCGGTAGTTTAGCTGATATAGCACCTACAATATTGGATCTATTAAATATCAAGAGACCACAAGAAATGAATGGAAAATCATTAATAAAAAATCAACAAAAGAACACACTTAATAAAATAAACTAAAGAGTAATGGATTTTTTTGTTAATACGTTTCATCCCATATGCATATTTCAACTACAAGATCATAAACTCATCAATACTAAATCTAAACCAATTGAAATTTCAATGAAAATTGCTGTAATGAATGAAGGATCACATACCAGATTAATACAATATTTAACTAATCAAAAGATAAAAATTCAGTTGTTACAACAAAATGAAAAAAAATTAACAAAAATTCAAAGAAGAATTAGGTATGTATGGCTAGAAACATCTGCATATACAAACATAACATTTGCTAGATCACTATGGAAAATACAATACAGAGAGTTAAATACTAATCAAATAAAAAGAAATTTACCAATTGGTCAATCTTTCATTGATTCTAAGATAGACATAAATAAAGAAATAAATGAACTATATTATTGTTATTGCAAAGCTTTAGAAAAGGAATTAAGATCTAAACAAGCAGTTTGGGGAAGAAAATATAAATTACATTATGAAAAACACTCATCTATTTTGATACAAGAATTTTTTTCAAAAGAATTGTGTTTTTTTAAATTAAAACTTAAATAAATCAATCAATAAAGGTAAACATCAATGCTTAAACTATTTCCTTACAACCCTATTAGCAATCAAAAAAAAACAGTAATCAGAATTAACCAGCAACATAAAATTTTAAATAAATATTCTAATACACAACTAAAACAACAAACTGAACTTCTCAAACTCAAATTACATAATCATAACTTAGACACAAATAGAATTTTAGTTGAAGCCTTTGCAACTGTAAAAGAAGCAATTTTTCGAGCACTAAATCTTACTCTATTTGATGTACAAATTCTAGGAGGCATAATCTTAAATCAAAACAGTATAGCAGAAATGAAAACCGGAGAAGGAAAAACATTAGTTGCATTACTACCCGCTTACTTACATAGCCTAACAAAAGAGGGAGTACATATAGTAACAGTCAATGATTATCTAGCAGAGCGAGATGCAAATTTAGCAAAACAAGTTTTTTCATACTTAAATATAACAATTGGATTAATTACTCAAAAAACAGATACAAATAAGAGGAAAGATCAATATAATAGTCACATCACTTATATAACAAACAGCGAACTTGGATTTGACTATTTAAAAGATAATATGGCAATCCATAAAAATAACATAGTTCAAAAAAACTTTCATTATGCAATTATAGATGAAGTAGATTCCATATTAATAGATGAAGCAAGAACTCCATTAATAATTTCAGGAGTTACAGAAGTTAAAAACAAACCATATCTTGAGGCTAATAAAATATCAAACTTATTAATAAATAAAATACACTATACAATTGATGAGAAATCTAAAAGTATCATTCTAACAGATAAAGGGATTACCCAATGTGAAAAGATCTTAGAAATTAATAATCTATATGATACTAAAAATCATTGGATAAAATACATTCTTAATGCTTTAAAAGCAAAAGAACTTTTTTTTAAAAATAAGGATTATATTACTAGAAATAATAAAGTTATTATAGTTGACGAATTTACAGGTAGAGTCATGGATGATAGAAGATGGAGTGATGGACTACATCAATCAATCGAAGCAAAAGAAAATATAAAAATTGAAGCAGAAAATAAAACTTTAGCATCCATTACTTATCAAAACCTATTTCTCCTATATAAAAAATTAGCTGGAATGACAGGAACAGCTAAAACAGAGGAAAATGAGTTTTTAAACATCTATAAAATGAATGTTATTCGTATACCAACGAACAGAGAGTGTATTCGTAAAGATCTACCTGATCTTGTATATAAAGATGAATATAATAAATGGCAATCAATAGCCAATGAATGCTTAGACATGTATAAAATAAAGAGACCAACCTTAATTGGAACTACTAGTATACAAAAATCAGAACTATTATCAGAGATGCTTAAGTCGATGGAGGTTCCACACAACTTACTGAATGCTAAACCAGAAAACGTATCGAAAGAAGCAGAAATAATATTAAGAGCTGGTCAAAAAGGTTCAATCACAATATCAACAAATATGGCTGGAAGAGGCACTGATATAATTTTAGGTGGTAACCCAGAAAAGACCACCGAGTTAATAATAGAACAATTAAGAAGTAGTCATAAGTATATAGAAAATCATCATATCAAGCCAATATTAACTGAAGACGAAATAAAATTCTTACAAAGAAGTACAACAATAGAAAATGATATTAAAACAAGGAAAGAATACATACATATAACTCAAAAGTTACTCACACAATATACAAATCTATTTCAAAAGGAAAAAAAAGAAATTTTACAGCTAGGAGGACTATATGTAATTGGAACAGAAAGACATGAATCAAGAAGAATTGATAATCAACTAAGAGGAAGAGCAGGCAGACAGGGAGATCAAGGTACATCACGTTTCTTTTTAAGCCTAGAAGATAATTTGTTTAGAATTTTTGGAGGCAATGCAATAAAAAAACTAGTAACAAAACTAAATATAGATGACACAATACCAATAGAATCAATTTTATTAACAAAAAGTTTAAACTCAGCACAAAAAAAAGTGGAAGCATACTTTTACGATATTAGAAAACAATTATATGAATATGATGACGTAATTCATAACCAAAGAAAAGCTATATATAATGAAAGAAAAAAAATACTAAACTCTACATTTACAAGAGATTGTATACTAGAATATGCTGAATATACTATAGAAGAGATGTTAACAGTATATATAAAAACAAACAAAGAAAAAAATACTTTACAAGAAATTATTAAATTATTAAATATAAAAAATAGCAAAAAAAATTTATCAAACATGAACTTTGGTGAGATAAAGTATTACTTAAATGAACAACTAAGAATAAGTTATGATCTCAAAGAAATTTATTTAGAACAACTGAGGCCAGGCTTAATTCGACAACTAGAAAAATACTACTTACTACAACAAATAGATCAAGCCTGGCAAGAACATATAGAAAAAATGAACCTTTTAAAAGAATACATCGGCTGGAGAAGTTATGGACAACAAGATCCACTTATTGAATATAAAAATGAAGCATTTCATCTATTTATTAATATGATTATGTATATACGACAAACTGTAATATATTTAATTATGAGATCTAGATTAATTATTGATGTATAGTAGGACAAAATTTAAATCAAGAATATTGACATAGAATGTAAAATTGTTTATCCTAGTAGTAATACTAATTGTGCCCCCATCGTCTAGAGGCCTAGGACATCTCCCTTTCACGGAGGTAACGGGGATTCGAATTCCCCTGGGGGTAATCAAAAATTAATAATAATATAAACTAAATCATTAACAGCTTAATTTCGTTACAAAAACAGCCTAATTCCTGAATTACTTCTGAAGCATTAGAATAAGAATAATGAGATAATATCTTAGTAAAAGCGCTTCCAACAACAATACCATTTACATCTAATGTCGATTTTAATATGTTAGATACTTGAATAGGCGAGGAAACACCAAAACCAAGCATTACTAATTTATCAGTTGTAAGATTGATATTATTAGACAAAAAACCAATCTCAGCATTAATAGAATCTCTAATTCCAGTAACTCCTGTACTACTAACTAGGTAAATACATCCCGGAGCTTTAGAAAGGATATTTTTTATTCTATTTTTAGAACTAGTAGGTGAAATAAATAATACTAACTCTAATTGATACTTATCACATAAATAAATAAGATAATCTGTTTCTTCTATAGGAAGATCAGGAATAATTAAACCTTTAACTCCAAACTGAGAAATTTCTCGTATAAAACGACTTAAACCACGAACTAATATAGGATTATAATAAGTAAATATAATAATAGGTACACGTATTCTAGATTCAACTTTGCTGAGCAAATCCAAAACTTGATCAATATAAATACCATTATCTAAAGCTAATTTAGAAGCATGTTGAATTAATGGACCATCCGCTAATGCATCTGAATAAGGTATACCTAATTCAATAATATCAGCTCCTTTTTTATCAAGCATACAAAGCGTCTCTATAGTTAATTCAATATTAGGATATCCAGCTGTTACAAAAGGAATTAAAGCACACTTAGAATTTTGGCGTTTTTCTTGCAAAATTTGGGAGATTAAATTCATAAATAAGTAATATAGTATACACTAGTACGATAATAATTTAACACAATTAAAGTGGGTTGCCCGGGACTCGAACCCGGAACTAATCGGTTAAAAGCCGAGTACTCTACCATTGAGTTAGCAACCCATCTATATAAATAAATAACATAATAAACATATTATAACAACTATAAAATACTTAATGAAACAACTTGATTTAGAAAAAATTAGAACTTTAATTAAATATTTTATTATACAACATAACATTAAAAGTATCTTATTAGCAATTTCTGGTGGCCAAGACTCAATTTATTTAATCAACATTTTAGAAACATTAAAAAAACAATTGTTTCAAACAAAAATAGAAATATCATATATTTACATAGATCATCAATGGAAACCAAGTAGTCATAAGCAAGTAAAACATATCATTAACTATATAAAATTAATAAAATCACGTATTATAATCTATCAAATTAAAGGTATAACATTATCAGAAGATGAATGTAGAAAATTTAGATATCACATAATTTCAAAGCACGCAGCAAAGTACAAATTTCAATTAATTATGACTGGACATAGCTCAACAGACATCATAGAAACATTTGTACAAAATATAACTAAAGGAAGTGGTATAGAAAGTTTAAACAATTTAGCAATAAAAAGTAAAATTTTTCAAGACGCATTTATTTTGAGACCATTACTTGGATTGGATAGAAATACGATTTATTGGATCTGCAAAAAATTTTGCTTACCAATATGGTCAGATAGCACCAACTACCTTTATAAAATTCAAAGAAATAGAATTCGTCAGGAATTAATACCATATATTAGGAAATATTTACATAACAATATTGAAAAAAATATTAAATCCTTAATAAATAATTATTATTACCAAAATGAATATATAAAACAAAGTGTAATTAAATTATATTTAAAAAGTCGACATAATAAGCGCACAGCAATAAGTCATAAAAAAATTAATGCACAAAACTTTCTATTACAAATTAAAATTATACAATTATTTTGTTTTGATAACTTTCAAATATATTTAGAAAGCTCTAAAATCATTAAAGTTATCCATAAAATTAACAACCAATCATTAAATTTCTCAAAGATTATGACTTATAATGATTTGATTTTTCTTATTAACAGAAATTGGTTCTATTTGAGGATAAAGATATAAAAAAATATATTAAAATTTATATGAAATCAAAAACATAAAAAAATAAAGTATATAATCTATAAGTAAAATATATATTGCAACAAAATAGGTTGATAAGGAATCACATTATGATTAATTGGCAAGTTATTGGACAATTAGTTTCACTAGGTATTATTGTTCTGGTAGGACCAGCTGTAATTATTTTACTTTCTTTCAAGAAAAATAATTTATAAAACATCATTGTTTTATCTTTATACGAATAAATAAGATTAAATAAAAATATTTAACTTATTTATATTATGTTGATTTAAATGAATTATTTCAATAATAGATCTATATCAAATAACTGATGATCACCAGCAAATTCATTACTTCTAGGTAAAAATAGCATACAATGACATTCTCGTCGTTCCCTCATAGGTACACAAGGACAATTCCAATACGAACTTAAGACCTCGCTAGTTTTATCGTCATAATGACGACATGGACACAAAGGAGCTCCATATTCATCTTTATGTCTAGCGAGACCTTCAATAACAAGAGCAGTAACACTAGTATCTACACAAAAAAACGTACCAGTTCGTTTAGCATAAGCTTCCGAAAATTTCAACATGGCTTCAAGACTTACTGGAACATTATTATTTTGAATATTAATCATAAGCTATCTAAAATAAATTTTTTTAATACAAAATAATCAAATACATAGAGAAATAAAAGAAGAAGAACTATATAACATTCAACAAAATGTTAAGATTCCAATGATACTTAATAAAGATCCAATATAATAGTTGTATATCAAAAGTCTATAATGTGTTGAGTAAACACAATAAATAACATAATAATAAAAGCAATGACAACATCGTACTTACCATCAATTTTAGTACCTTTAACAGGAATACTATTTCCTGGAATAGCAATGGCCCTATTGTTTATTTACATTGAACAAGACTCAGTTTCATAAATATAAAATAAACCATTTTATACATAAGTATATACATGGTTTATAAATACTGATTAATTAATTAATACTATGAACTATAACTAGAACTTTAAAGGGATGAACCTATCCCAGAATAAGAACCATAAATAAAGATTCCTAGTACGGTAATAACTAGTATACCGCCAACAGTAGCTACTAACCATAATGGTACTCTACCTGTGCTTGACATATCACTTAATTCTCCAATAATTAAATTATAAAATCAAATAAAAAAATATAACGCATTCAACTAAATCAAGTTCATAATTTTTCTAATTAAAAAAGTAGCTAGAAAATAAAACTGCTAACACAAAAATTAATAATAAACCCCAAAACAAAGATGTACGATTTAACTCTACTGGTTCCTTATTAGGATTAGGACCACTCATAATAATAAATACCTCCTACCTTTGGATAAATTGCATAGATGTAATAGCACCTAAAAAAAATACTGTCGGAATAGCTATACCATGTATAGCTAACCATCTAAAAGTAAAAATTGGGTATGATATTGGCTGATTAGAACTTTTTTTAGTCACACATTTCTCCTAAATTAAATACCTTTTGTTAAATCTTCAAGCTCTTGTTTAGCACTAAAACGATCATTTACTAATGGAACTTGCTGACGATCCTGGGTAAAATATTCGTTAGGTCGAGGAGTACCAAAAACATCATAAGCTAAACCTGTGCTAACAAATAACCAACCTGCAACAAACAAGGCAGGAATTGTTATACTATGTATAACCCAATAACGAATACTTGTAATAATATCAGAAAAAGGACGTTCACCTGTTGATCCTCCTGACATAGAAATACCTCCTAGCTAAAAATACATCAATAATACATAAAATTAAATATGAAAATATATACTTAAGTAATATATATGATAATATTGTAATACATATAATATTTATTTTATTACATAGTAAATATTCTTCTTAAATATAAAAAAATAAATTAATTTTTTTACAAAAGTTCAAAAGAGCTCACTAAATTATTAAACATACAATAAGATAAAAGAAAATTTAAAATAAACACAAAAAGAAGTGAGGTCACTACAGAAGATGTTGTTGATAAGCCGACCCCTTTTGAACCTCCTGTAGTAGTTATACCCCATACGCAACTTATAATAGCTATAAATAAGCCAAATATTAATGTTTTTAACAAAGACTTACAAATATCAAGATACAAGAAACTATAAAAGAAAGATTGAAAAAAAAAAATCGGATCAATTGAATAAATAATAGAACAAATAAAAGAACTGCTCATCAAAGTAGTAAATAAAGAAAATAAGTTCAGCATAGGTAACATTAAAAGAACTGCTAATATACGAGGCAGAAGCAAATAATCAATTGGGTTTATACCTAAAATAAACAAAGCATCAATTTGCTCTGTAACACTCATAGTAGCAATTTCAGAAGTAAAAAAAGATCCTACTTTACCTATAACTATAATAGAAGTTAGAACAGGAGATAACTCTCTAATGAAAGAAATAGCTAAAATAGAACCTACTAATTCCGTCGCATTCAAATAAAGAAACTCTTTAACAATTTGCAAACTCAAAACTAAACTAATGAAGAAAGAAGTTACCATAGTAATTAATAAAGAATTTGGACCAATTAAGATTATTTGCTCTAATAACACGTTATAATTCAGTCGAAAAAAAATAATAGGATTAGCTAAAGACACAAATACTTTAAAAAACAATTTAACTCTACAAACAAATTCTTTCATATTTATATAACTGTAAACATCCAGTATGATTACACGAACAATATCTAAACTTGACTTCATTTAATCAAAATATAGATTGATATTGATTTTTTTTCGCTAATTTATTATTATCCATATGTAAGGGGCGGTTAGCTCAGTGGTAGAGCACCTGCCTTACAAGCAGATGGTCACTGGTTCAAATCCAGTACCGCCCACTCAAGACAAATCAACTGACAAATTCAAAATTTTTAAAAACTAATAGTATACAATACATCAAGGGCTTATCGTCTAAGGGATCAGGACAGGGACCTTCTAAGTCTCTAATGTAGGTTCGAATCCTACTAAGCCTATAATTGATTTAGTCTAAGGATAAAAAAATTAAATAAGAATTTCATTTACAATTTTATCTACTTTAGTTCCAGAATCTATCGTATCCAACGGATCTTTGCGCAACCTATGACGCAAACAAAGAGTTATTATTGTTTTTATATCATCTACGTCCACTTCATCTTTGTTTTGATATGCAGCAAAAGCTTTTGCTGCTCTATTAGTTACAATATCACCACGCAAACCATCTACATTTAAAATTCCACAAATTTGGGATATTTTCACTTTCAAATCATAGTCAATTACCACATTAGCTAATTTTTTTTGTGCTAGTACAATTGATTCTTTAAGTGCGCTTTGTTTATCATAAAACTCGTTTATACATGAATATGGATCTTGATCAAATTTAGTTCTTTGTTCAACAATTTGAACACGCAAAGATGGATCCTTTACTGTTCTAATTTCAGCGTGCATACCAAAACGATCAAGCAACTGTGGTCTTAATTCTCCTTCTTCAGGATTACCTGAACCAACTAATACAAACCTAGCAGGATGCCTTATAGAAATTCCTTCACGCTCAACAGTATTCCAACCAGAAGCGGCAGAATCTAACAGAATATCCACTAAATGATCATCTAATAAATTTACTTCATCAACATAAAGAATACCTCTATTAGCTTTAGCTAATAAACCAGGTTCAAAACTTTTTATACCTTCATTCAATGCTTTTTCAATATCAATCGTACCACATAAACGATCTTCTGTAGCACCCAAAGGTAAATCTACCATAGGAACTTTAATGAATTGAGTTGTAAAATCAACTTTGTTTTCAATTTGTTGTTTAACAACATCTGACATAACGTCATAATCATAAGCATCGGAATTAAACATATCATCACTCACAACTTCTATTTCAGGTAGAAGATCAGCAATTGCTCTAATTGTCGTTGACTTACCAGTACCACGATCTCCCATTATCATTACACCACCTATTTTGGGATCAATTACATTTAACACTAAAGCCAACTTCATTTCTTCTTGACCAATAATTGCAGTAAAAGGAAAAACAGGACGAGCTTGATTTTTTATTTTATTCACAATAAATTTTAATTTAGATTAAGTGTAGACAATGGTATTTATTAATACCAAAATAACTATTTTACAAGATGCATAACTCAATGATATAAAATCATAAGCAGCATCTATGAAAATTTACTATTTTATCAAAAGTTAACGAATAATTATTGATATAAATCTGTACCTAATCTTATAGCTAATATTGCTGAAACTAGAGCAAATAACAAAGCAATAAAAATTTGACTATCAGTAATCACATTAAACCTCCAAAAATTATAAAAAGTTCGTGTTAATTCAAATGAACATATAATAGATAATATACAGTATAAATAAAAAGAACTACAGTATTATATTAAGTAAAGTCACTTAAAATAGTTCTTGATATTAAATTAATTTAATATATATTAATAGACTGAAGATTATCCTGCTTAATAGTTAAATACCTAATTATTTGATCGTTAAAACGCATAGACTTTTCTAAAAAATTAACTAAACTACCATTTGCTTGATAATTCATTTGAACATATATACCATCATAATAATGTAAAATATTATAACTTAAGTGGCGTCTTCCTCTATGCTGTATAATGATATTAATAGCACCTTTTTGTTTTAGCAAAGTCCTATAGTATTTAACTAAAGATAAATTAATATTATCAGTTACATCTGGCTTCAATATATAAATAGTTTCATAGTTATTTAAATATGTCACAACATTACTCTCCTTACTAATAAAATAAAAACTACATTATCTATGGGCTATCAATTTGAATTCTGACAGCCTGAGAAATAACAGGTATTTTAGCATAATTACCTTCTATTGATTTTGCAATTGCATATGTAATTGTAGATAAAACAAACCAAAACAACGTATTACATAATATTAAACCATAAAGACTAACTCTGAACTCTATTGGAAGAGCTCTAAATGCAGAGCCTAATAAAGAATTAATTAAAAATAATAATATTGCTTGTAAAACATTAAAACGAACAAATGGACGATTTGGTATTGGACTTTTAGATCTCACAAATAAATAGTAAAGTACAAAGAAGATAATAAACGCTAATGCTGGATGAGTAACATAAAAAATAACTAAAGGCATAAATGTTTTTTTATATATACTCATTAGACTAAATGGATAATCAGGTAAAATTTGTTGTCCAAAGTTTTGCAAACCTTCTAGTAATGGTAAACCATAAGGTAGTATTGAAACAAATCGATCAATTAAAGTTATTGAATTACTATGCAATGTATAATTTTTTAAAAAAAATCGGTACAATTGGTAGCAACAGAAAACAAATAACAATATAAAAATTATGCTAATAATAAAATATAGAAAATAATTAAACATATCAACAATATCATAAGGTTACTAAATAAGTATTTGTAAAGTCTATATAAATATATGAAAAGTTCATAAGTCATATCTAATCAATACTTCTATTATAATAGAAGATAAAAGAAAACAAAAGCAACAGAAGGTAATAAATTAAATATAAACATTGCCAATGAATAAAAAAAATCATGAAGACAGTTTAATCATTTCAGGTAAAACATTTGAATCAAGACTAATGATAGGAACGGGTAAATACAAAAACATTAAAGAAGCAATTGAAAGTATTGAAGCTAGCAAAACATCAATAGTCACTGTAGCAATTCGTAGAACACATTATGCAAAGAGAATGGGAAAAAGTAATTTAATAGATGGCTTAAATTGGAACAAATTATGGTTGTTACCGAATACAGCTGGTTGTGAAACTGCAGAAGAAGCAATTAGAATAGCTACACTAGCAAAGGAAATCAATAAAAAAATAGGTCAAATAAACAACAATTTTATCAAATTAGAAGTGATATCAGATTCTAAGTATTTACTTCCTGATCCGATAGGTACATTAAAAGCGGCAGAATATTTAGTAAATAAAAAATTTAGTGTTTTACCATACATATATCCTGATCCCATCTTAGCAAAACAATTAGAGGACATAGGTTGTAAAACAATAATGCCACTAGGTTCACCAATAGGATCTGGACAAGGATTAAGAAATTTACATAATATACAAGCAATTGTAGAAAATGCAAAAGTACCAGTAATAGTAGACGCAGGAATCGGCACAACTAGTGAAGCAAATCAAGCAATGGAAATAGGAGCTTCTGCAATATTATTAAATACAGCAATAGCTAAATCAAAGAATCCCCCACTCATGGCTGATGCAATGAGACTATCGGTAATTTCAGGAAGAAAATGCTATTTATCAGGAAAAATGACTAGAAAGATGCAAGCAAATGCAAGCTCTCCTAATAATGGAATTCTTAAATTAATTTAACATAGTAATAAAACCTAGTAAATATTACATTAATAAATGATTATTATAATAGATAACTACGACAGTTTCACTCAAAATTTAGCACAATACATAGGAGATTTAGGTTACAAGATAAAGATCGCAAGAAATGATGAATTATCAATTTATGATATTGATAAACTTAATCCAACTCATATAATATTATCTCCAGGACCAGGAAAGCCAGAAGAATCAAAAGTTTGCTTAGAAATTATTCATAAATATTCAAATAAAATCCCAATATTAGGAATTTGTTTAGGACACCAAGCAATAGGATATGTATATGGAGGAGTAATAGAAAAACTATCTAAACCTATGCACGGGAAAATCAGTCTCATAATAAATAATCAAAAAGATATTTTTAAAAATATCAGAAACCCATTCAAAGCAAATAGATATCATAGCCTTATAATAAGTAATACAAACTTACCTAAAGACCTTGAAATCACAGCATGGACATCAGATGGAATAATTATGGGATGTAGACATAAGATCTATAGAAAACTTAGAGGCATACAATTTCATCCAGAGAGCTTATGGACAGAAGAAGGTCAATCTATATTAAAAAATTTTTTATTAGATTAAAATACTATAAACTTTAATAATTCGTGAATTAGGACAAACTAGATAATGTGAATACATTGTATCTAAATGAGCAATATCTTGCTCAAAAAATAATGATGCTCTATTTGTAGAGCCCCAAAATTCTACAGATTCAATGCTACGATAAATCCAAACCTGAGAATAAGAAATATAACTCAAAAAAGTACTTAATATCATTATAGAAAAACCAAAATAAACTAAAAAGATACCTGGATCAACCTTAACTTGTAAACCTGTACTAGTAATTATATCTTTAATAACAAAAGATGAATTGTTAATATAAAACTTTTCACCTACATCAACCTCCCCTAAAACTGCGCCCTCAGAATTACACAATAGAAGATGATCATCCAAATTAAATATAACAAAAAAGGCCTTATCTGTACGAGATAAAGAAACATTAGATAACCAACAATTTTTTCCGTTTACATTGGTTTTTACCAATTTCTTTTGTATAAGATAATTTTCTCCTAAACTAATCCTAAGAGCATCTACTTGCCAATCAGTTTGATACAATGTAACTGAAAAAAATCGTAGTGGTTTATTAACAGAAATTATTTTAGAAGACAGAAATCGATCATTATGAAAATATACTGATAGTGAAGAAAAAAACTGCTGAATAGAGCCATTTAAATTATAACTCATAGAGAAATCATTAACACGAAAAGTTGTATCAGCAGGCAAGTAGCTGTAAGAACCACCATGTATTATATTTTTTAAATGAAAAACTTCACCTTTAGGAACAATTTCTTGTACAACAAAACTCAAAAGAAAACTACACACAGAACCGAGTAAGACTGCTATTATACTAAAATGAACAAAAATAGGAGCTATACGACCATATAAACCTTTATAGGAGTATAATGAATCATTTGTACAAAAAACAAAAAAATTTAAACGTATTAACGAATAAATAATATTAATAAAAGAATAATCATAATCATGTATATTGTTTAAATCATACTTATTGTTATTAAAAGCGCTTTTTCTGTATATAAACTTCCAACGCCGTGCATTCTTTAAACTAGGTAATTGCGTAGAAAATGTACAAGTAAGTAAACTCAGGATAAAAACACTAGATATCAAAATAAACCACCAAGTTCGAAAAACATGATCTAAACCGAATAAAATAATCAAGAAATAATAATTAGGATAGTGAAATTGATAATATGAAAAGCCTTTATCCTGTTCAATTATAGAACCTAAAATACAACAAAAAATAATCATCGACAAAACAAAGATAGCAACATTTAAATTTGCTAGCTTTTTTAAAGATTTCCACACAAAATTTTTACTCATAATACATAAAGAAATTTATAATAGTTAAAAAATTACACTTAGATAATATTTAAATAAATATAATTTTTAGTAAAGATAAACAAGAAAAAACAAAAAGAAAGGATCCACTTACAGGAAAAATAGATTTCCATACAAATAATAAAAGAGAAAAATTATTATAATCAAATTTTATTATCAAAGTTAATAATAATGGAAAAGCACAACCAACTAAATAAATGATTAAATATAATAAAGATAGAAAAATACTACTCAAATTATTTAATAAAAATGTTACGACAATTATAATAGAAGTATTGCAAGGTAATGAACTAGAACCAATAATTAAACCCATTAAATAACTTTGTAAAAACATATTGTTAGCAAAAAAAGTCAGAATATACTGCCTACAAGGAATATTAAACTTGGAAATGTTTACAATTTTCATTAAATCTAGTGCAACTACAATTAAAATCAAATAAGAAAATACTGGCAACTCATCAACAACAAGAAAAAAACCGAACACATTAGTAAATAGAATCAAAATTACAAAACTCGTTAATAAACCAGTAATAAATAGGCTTATATTTAGACCATAATTTTTCTTAGAATTAATATATGAAAATGCTAAAGGTAATAAAGAGAGAAAACAAGGGGTAAAAACTGTGATCAATCCGAAAAAGAATAATAATATAGCGAGTAAAATACTTTGCTCATTACTTGATACAAACAATAAAGAACACAATTTGTTTTGCAAAGTATAAAAAAAGATATAATAGCTATTAAAAAAATCATATAAAGATAAAAACATAATCATCTCTAATTAAATTATATAAAATAAATTAAAACTCCTCAGGAAGGATTTGAACCTACGACCAATCGGTTAACAGCCGATCGCTCTACCACTGAGCTACTGAGGAATTAAGACAATAGAAATTTAACATTAATATAAAAAAAAAACAAGTTTAAGCATAAGTTAAAAAACTTGTTTTTTTTACATAAAAGTGATAATGTTCTATCTAATAAATATAGTGATAAAAAGTTAATGCGGACGTGGTGAAATTGGTAGACACGCTAGATTTAGGTTCTAGTGAAAATATCTCGTGAGAGTTCGAGTCTCTCCGTCCGCAATACTAAATAAACTCACATAATTAAACATAAGATAAGACTAACTATTATTCCATCTTTGGAGAGTTAATTTAATTGATCCATCATTATTCAGATTCTCTTTAATCTTTTGGAAACCACTGATAGAACTAGTATCAACTACCATATTATAAGCATACTGTTGAAACAAACGATCAAGTAAATAATTAAAATCGATATCTAAACTCCATAAATTTAAATCAACTATCACATGATACTGATTAATATTCCAAGTAAAGGTAAATATATGATTCTCTTTATCTGTACTATACTCATTCAATTTATAGACAAATATATCATTTTTTTCAACTTCTTGATTGATATATATACAATTCTCAGTATTATCAAAAAATCGATAATTAAAACCCAGTTGCTTAATAGTTTTAACTAAAATATTAAAGTCGGTAATATTTGTTTTTATTTTACTAAAATGTGACATATGCTCAATATAAAAATAAGATAATAACTAAAACAATTATATTATTAAATAATGCTAAAAAACATAACGACTTATTTCTTAATAAAAATAGCTTAGTGTACTAAATGATTTTTTTTATCAAAAACTTTACGTGTCATACACAATCTTGTAATAATACATCTAACAAGTAAAAAATACTTGGGAAGTATCCCCAATCAATCCTAAATCAAAATAACTTAATATGACTGTTACTTTAGAAAGACGCGAAAGCGCAAGCCTGTGGGAACGTTTCTGTACTTGGATTACTAGCACTGAAAACCGCCTTTACATCGGTTGGTTCGGTGTTGTAATGATTCCAACGCTATTAACTGCTACATCTGTATTCATCATTGCATTCGTTGCTGCACCTCCTGTAGATATTGATGGTATCCGTGAACCAGTAGCCGGTTCTTTACTTTATGGAAATAACATTATTTCTGGAGCTATTATTCCAAGCTCTGCAGCAATTGGTATTCACTTTTACCCTATCTGGGAAGCTGCTTCTCTAGATGAGTGGTTATATAATGGTGGTCCTTACCAATTAATTGTTCTTCATTTTTTACTAGGTGTATTATGCTACATCGGTCGTGAATGGGAACTAAGCTATCGCTTAGGTATGCGTCCTTGGATTTCAGTTGCTTTTACTGCACCTGTAGCAGCAGCAGCAGCAGTTTTTCTTGTTTACCCAATTGGTCAAGGAAGCTTCTCTGATGGTATGCCTCTTGGTATCTCTGGTACATTTAACTTTATGCTTGTATTCCAGGCTGAACATAACATCCTTATGCACCCTTTTCACCAACTAGGTGTTGCAGGAGTATTTGGAGGATCTTTATTCAGTGCTATGCACGGATCACTTGTAACATCAAGTTTAATTCGCGAAACAACTGAAAATGAATCAGCAAATAATGGATACAAATTTGGTCAAGAAGAAGAAACTTATAACATCGTTGCAGCTCATGGTTACTTCGGTCGTTTAATTTTCCAATATGCAAGTTTTAACAACTCTCGTGCACTACATTTCTTCTTAGGCTTATGGCCAGTAGTAGGTATCTGGTTCACAGCAATGTCTGTAAGCACAATGGCTTTCAATTTAAATGGATTTAACTTTAACCAATCAGTGGTTGATAGCCAAGGTCGTGTAATTAACACTTGGGCTGATATCTTAAACAGAGCTAATTTAGGTATGGAAGTAATGCATGAACGTAATGCTCATAACTTCCCTCTAGACTTAGCATCTCAAGAATCTTTACCATTAGCTTTAATTGCACCATCTATTAACGGATAATTAATTTAAGTAAAACAAGTTAATGTAACAAAAATACATTAGTTAAACAAAACAAAGCTATGATGACTTTAATAAATCATCGTAGCTTTGTTTTATTTTTTATATTAGATCAATGTTAAGGTACAATATTAATAATAATCAGAACATTGCAAAATATTAAGTCTATAATAAAAATATAAAGGTAGCAAATAATTAGCTTTCGGATAAAAAAAACATAGCAAATTTGTACGATCTATAAATGAAAAATATTTATTCAACAAGGGATTATAAGAAATAATGAATTTATTCTTTAAAACTTTACACAATTTAAATTGCTTACTAAAAAATAAAGAACGAATACCCTTATTTAAAAAAAATTGATTTTTCAAATCTTTATGAGAAATGTTAAAGAATAATTTACAATATAAATCATCAACAGAAGCGAAACTCAAATAACTTAAGTTTTTCAAATTGGAAAAATCAAATATCTCTCGAATACTTTGACTTTTACGCCTACGAGTTAGCTCTAATAAACCAAGTTCAGATAGCTGAACTACTTTTGGACTACAATCATCATAAGTTAATAATTTATTAAAATGTTCAAGTAATTTTAATTGATCTCTTTGAGAATACATATCAATAAAATCAACTATTACAACACCATTAATATTACGAACTTTTAATTGATACGCGATTTCTATTGCAGCATAAAAATTAATTCTCAAGATTGTTTCCTTAGAATTATATAACTTATTAAATGAACCTGAATTCACATCAATCACTGTTAAAGCTTCGTAAGACTCTATAATAATATAACCACCATATAGCAAATTTACTTTAGGCCTCAACAACTGTTTTATTGTATTCTTAATATTAAATTTATCTAAAATACAAACATGCTTATCATATAACTGAACTTTAATCTTAATTGAAGTTGAAATATACGACCATTTTTTTAGGTAATAGTAAACTAACTTTAAAGCATCAATAGAATCAACTATTATTTTTTTTATAGATTCATCATAAGAGTCTCTAATTACTTTTTTTACTAAATCCTCATCTTTATAAATTAGACAGGGAATAGAATTTAATAAAAATTTTTTCTGAATGAAAGACCACTGCTGCATCAGTAAATCAAGATCTTGCAATATTAAAGACTCAGAAACCCCTTGTGCACAAGACTTAATTATTAATCCCATTAATTGAGGTTTAATTAGCACAGCTAAAGAATAAAGATGTATGCGCTCATTACTATCATAAATATGATTAGAGATTAAAATTATATTACACAAGGGTAATAACACTACATACTTTCCATGTAAATGTATATTAGATGTTAAACGTGGCCCTTTGTGAAATGTTGGCTCTTTTACAACCTGCACTAATATTAACTGATTAATAGACAATAAATCGTTTATAGAGAAATTTTTTTGACCTCTTCTTAAAGTTTTAACATCACTTATATGTATAAAACCACTTTTAGTATCGTGACCTAAATTAATAAATGCTGCATTAATACTAGAAAAAATTTTGTGAACTATACCAAGATATATGTCATTGACTTGATAAACCTTATTGATTAAAATAACCTCTTGAACTTTACTTGTCTGCAAAGTAGCTGCAATACTATTGAAATAAGAAATTATAATTTTTTTTACCATTAATAAAATAATGAAAATTCATTTACATGAATTTTTGTTTAACTAAAATAATATTATAAAAAAATAATAAACAACTAAAACTTAATTCGGATTTACACTTATTTTACGTTTATTCTTATTAGAAACTTCAAAGTGAACTATTCCGTTAACAATAGAATAAATAGTATAATCTTTACCTTGATTTACATTTTGCCCTAATTTAAACTTACTACCTCTCTGACGAACTATAATTTGTCCAGGCTTAACAATTTCACCACCATATTTTTTAACTCCTAACTTTTTAGAGTTTGAATCACGACCATTTTTAGTGCTACCACTACCTTTTTTATGTGCCATACTTGTTTTTTTAATTTTCAGCAATTTATAAAGCTACTATACACTTGAATCAAGAATATCCTGTATAAATACTCTAGTTAATTTTTGACGATGACCTGTTTTAATACGATTATTTTTCTTAGGTTTGACTTTAAAAATTTTTATTTTGTTACCTTTTAAATGTTTAAGTACTATAGCCTTAACAAATATTTTATCTAAACATGGAGTACCAATATAATAATTACTTGATTTAGAACAAAATAAAACCCTCTTAAAAGTAATTATATCTCCGGGATTTGCAAAAACGTAGTTTATATCATAAAATTTTCCTGGCTCAATAATTATCTGATTACCGCCAACATCAATAACTGCATAAGTCATAAATTAATTTTAAAAAGATTAAAAAATTCATCAATATAATTACTAACAATTATATAGTATTTTATTAAAAGAATCACATGAGCAATATTAATCTATTGTTATTAATACTTTCAACAACTCGTCTACTATAAAAGGATGAGAATAAACAAGATATTTGACAGCCTAAGGTACTAAACGAAGTAAAATTAGAGCCACTTAAAATGAATCCATCAGGAAATACAAAACTAAAACCCTTCTTCAACTTACCATATAAAGGACTCGGCAATAAATAATTATCTCTTGCTTTATCTAAATAGAAAGTACCGTGCTGTTCAGATTGAATAATAAAAAATTCATAACCTCCATGATAATTCAATGCATATATTCGACAACCATATTGATTAATAATTAAACCTGTTTTTAAGACGTGAATATATAATATATAGCTAAAATTAGTCTTAGAATACCTTTTTCCTAAATCTAAGTAATACTGTAAATCAACAGGGGCATAAATATGAAGAGATTTTTTTCTTCCTGTTAAATTCAATGTAGATAGTAAACCCAATAAGCCTGAAATACTTGATATATGTAAATTAGGTACTATAATTTTAGAAACATTATTGATTTTAAAACCTTGATTTAAAAAGTTAAATTGAGAACCTTCAATGCAACTAAATACCCAAATGTCTTTAATTGCAGGTAATTTAATTAAGAAACTTATATTCGGACTTGTAATAATATAAGTATCAAAATTCAAGTAACGCAGGATCATAATAAATAAATGTAGTTTGTATTAATATATATAACCAGATTAAACTACTTCAGTCAACTTATAATTGTCTAAAGACTTACTATAAATAAAAGTAGTAGACCTATCTTTCATTAACGACTTCGCTAATGACAATGATTTTTGACTAACGAACAAAGCTTTTTTTCTCCAATTAGCTTTACGAGACTTAGATTTTGAAGTTCTTTTTTTAGGAACAGCCATAGGATAATATCTACCAGTTATAGAAAAATAAGTAATATCCAAAAAGTAGAAAATTTTAAATAAAAAATTTTCTACTAAGATAAAAAAGTTATACTATATTATACTACATGCTACGAAATTGCTGAATAGCAACTCGACCTATATTATAAATTGCCCAAGAGCCAGCCGCTATTAAAGGTAGAAATACAATTAATAATCTCATATCCATAAATAAAATTTCCTTAAGTTTTTAGTAAATTATGTTAATGTAAAAAAAAAATATATATATTATAAATAGTATATATGAATGATAATTAATATATAAAAAAAATAAACTTTATAATACAAATTAAAAAAGACTTAAAAATTGTAATGAAAAATAAAAACAAGTAGATATATAAAAATGAGAGACTTACCATTTACATTAGATCAGTTAAGAATTTTAAAAGCAATTATTAAAGAAGGAAGCTTCAAAAAAGCAGCTGATAGCTTATACGTATCACAACCAGCAATTAGTTTACAAATACAAAACCTGGAGAAACAACTAAATATACCAGTATTTGAGAGAACAAGTAAAAAAGCGACACTTACAGAAGCAGGAAATTTATTACTACGCTATGGAGGTCGAATTTTAGCTTTATGCGAAGAAACTTGTAGAGCACTAGAAGACATACAAAATTTACAAGGAGGATCATTAGTAATAGGAGCAAGTCAAACTACTGGAACTTATTTAATGCCTAGGTTAATAGGCCTTTTTAGACAAAGGTATCCACAGGTAAATGTACAACTACAAGTACATTCTACACGATTAATATCATGGGGTGTTGCTAATGGACAAGTTGATTTAGCTGTTATAGGTGGAGAAGTTCCTAATGAATTAAAAGATATACTACAAATTACATCATATGCAGAAGACGAGTTAGCATTAATTTTACCAACATCACATACCTTTTCAAAAATACCGAATATACAGAAAGAAGATTTATATAGACTCAGATTTATAGCACTAGATACTCAATCGACAATTAGAAAAGTAATCGATAAAATTTTACACCAACATGATATAGATAGCAGCAGATTTAAAATAGAGATGGAACTGAATTCAATAGAAGCAATAAAAAATGCTGTTCAATCAGGCTTAGGAGCAGCATTTGTTTCAGTATCAGCGATAGCTAAAGAACTAGAATTAGGAATCATACACTGGGCAAAAATAAAAAATGTGACGGTAAAACGAATGCTTTCTATTATTGTTCATCCAAATAGATATAAATCTAAAGCAGCTGAAACTTTTAGTAGAGAAATTTTAACACTATTCGTAACACCACATGAAAATTAATGATTTTTATAACAAAAAACTAGTAGGAAGAAAAATCGATTGCGATTTAAAACTTCCAATAGAAATAAAAATCAACCTTAATTTTAACCATTGTATAAAATGTTTATCTAGTGAGACTATTGCTGCAAATGATTGATTTTTATCATAATAATTAATTGAATCATCTAGTGATTTTAAGAAATTTGGGTTTAAAACAAACCAAAAATCAATCTCCTTTTTACAACTATTATAATACTGCGTGCGCTCACGTAATATCTCTTCTATTGGTTCTTGATCAAGAAAAAAACTTTGGCTGGCAAAAGCAAAATGATAATTATACATTATTAAAAATTAGAATCAAAATAATTATACAAAACTATAGTTAAACTCTAGCAATTATTGTAATACAAAATCAAAAACATGAAAAATTTTTTTAAACTTTATCAATAAAAAATAATTAAAATACATACAATGTCTCACAAAATGATAATAAAATACTGGCCTAACCGACAAAGTATTAATCTCAATAATGCATTAGTAGACTTATTTATTGAAACAGAAAAAAAATTAGCACTAAAAACAAATAACAAAAGTCAAGAGTACTTATACTTAGATATTTTAAATAATATTACTAGAACTAAACTTTTACAATCTACTTTAAATGAATTTAAAGAATTAATTTTAGACATGATTGAAGTAAATTTAGATCCCAAAGTATTAATAAAGCTAAACAAACAAATTGTGACAATTTTTATAAACAGAGTATCAAGCAACTTTTTTCTTAAATTTCAATTTAATTGCGAGATGTCTAATAATAATAACTTAAAATATAACTATAACAATTTAACAGATTATTTGCTAATATACTTAATTTTTGGATCATCACACATAGAAAACGACATATTTTTATTTGAAACAATGTATACACCATATAATCATGTCAAAGTTTTACTTGAAAATTTTATCATTCAAGTTGGAAACATAATTATCCAACAGCTCATATACAATCTAAACAACTCATTAAATATTAACAAATTTTTAAAGAAACAAAATATATGTAATAAACTATATACATCGAATAGATCAATTATATTATTTTTAAATAACTTAAAATGGCAAGATTTAATACAATCATACATATACGATATCAAATCTTTTTATAATGAAAGACAAAAAGTATGGATTATAAGCTCAGAAGGTATAATTTCTAAATATATATATTTATCAAAAGGTAAAAAAGTTCAAAGTTTAAATCAAATTAAGATAACATTTCTATTTTGGCTAGAATTTAAAGATTTACTTATACCAAAAGCCGAAAAATTTTTTATACAAATAGCTAAATACTTTTTATATTGCTCAATTAACCTATTCAGTAATCTTATTCTTATACTAATTAGAATTATAGTTTTTTATTTAAGCAAATAAAAATTTATCAATAAATATAAAAATTTAAAACTATATAATAACAGTAAAATTACATTATAAATACTTGAAATCAATTTTAAACTAATTCATGACAACAAAAGAAAATAAACTAGCACATACTGAAAAAGAAATAATAAAAATATTTAGCAAAAATTATTCAATAATAACTATTGAAATAGAAAAGATTATTGATAGCATACTAATTAACAAAGAAGGAAGAGAAATGATAATAAATGAAATTATTAAACGTTCTCATTTAAAAAATAATAATACTAAAATAATAGACGGACTAATATATCAAAAAATAATAGGAATAAATGATCAAGAAATTATTGAAACACTCATACAAAAATTACCCAATGGAGCTATAAATTTAACAACATTTAAATATACTAAGTATCAAAAATTACAAAACTTACTAATTAATAAAAAATTTAAAGAGGCTGATCAATTAACACAAACATGCTTATGTGAAATCGTAGAAATTAATACTAAGAATAAAAAAAGTTGGTTATACTTCACAGATATTCAATTTGTACCAAAAGAGGATTTATTTATTTTAGATTTACTATGGAAAATATACTCCAAAGGTAAATTTGGATTTTCTGTGCAAAAGAAAATTTGGGTAAATAATAATAAAAAATGGGACAAATTATGGGAGAAGATACAATGGCTAAAAGAAGGAGTAATGAAGAGATATCCACAAGAATTTATGTGGACAATAGATGCACCAGAAGGACATTTGCCTTTATTCAATCAATTAAGAGGTACACAAGCTTTATATTATTTATTTAATAATATAGAGTGGTAATTATAAGTACAAAATTAAAGTCCATGAATAATCATATCAATTAACTTAATAAAAGCTTCAAATAAATACTCAGAATCATGTGGTCCTGGACTGGCCTCTGGATGATATTGCACAGAAAAAATAGGAAGTTTTTTATGAAAAGTACTAGAAACGGTAAAATCATTTAAATTCAAATACTTTACTGAGAATATTTTTGAAACATCTTTATCAACAAAGACATTTTGATTAACAGCAAATCCATGATTTTGACTTGTAATTTCTGAATACTTATTCGAACCACAAGGATGATTAAGACCTCTGTGACCAAATTTGAGCTTAAAAGTTTGTAAACCAAGAGCTATATTTAAAATTTGATGACCCATACAAATACCAAAGATAGGAATATTAGAGAACTTGACTAATCTTTTTACTGTATCAATAACATAATTGACTAATACAGGATTTCCTGGACCATTAGACAAAATAATACCATCTGGACTATATTCAATAATATGATTATAAGTACAAGTAGCTGGAACAATAAACACATTACAACCAAACAATAATAACTTCCTTATAATATTAAACTTAATACCTAAATCTAATACCAAAATTTTGTATTTCCTAGAAATAGTATTATAAGTACTTAATTTAAAATTAATGCGATTAAAGTAATCTAAATTATTAAATACACTATTATAAATTCTATATGTTGTTCTACTAGTTATCTTTCTCACTAAGTCTATATTATTAATAGATCGTACATTAAATATATTAGTTATTCTTTTATCGTAAGCATTTAACAAAATACCATTTGTAACACCAAATAATCTTAAATGCTTAGTTAAAGATCTTGTATCTAAACCAAATATATGAGGAATCTGTTTTTTTATAATATAATCTGGGAGGGATATACAGGATCTCCAACTACTTGAACATGAAGAAATATTTCTGGCAATTAAAGCTTTAATATGTACGAAATTAGATTCATTATCGTACTTATTTAATCCAGTATTTCCTACTTCAGGATAAGTAAAAACAACCATTTGGCCAGCATAACTAGGATCAGACAAAATTTCTTGATACCCAGTCATACCTGTATTAAACACTACTTCACCAAAACTAGGCGATATCTTAAAGAAAGAAAATCCTCTATAAAAAGTTGTATCCTGTAAATATAACACGGTTGGGTATAAAGTATATGACATTAAAAAATTTTTGGTTGATAAAGATATTATAAATAAATTAAATATACGAGCAAAAAATTAGTCAATAATTTTTTACTCATAGCCGCATAATATTAATAAAATTACCAACTATTGTTTTTAGCTGTATTTAAAACAAAACTAGCAACATTACATAAGTCTTCGTCAGATAGTTTTTCGCCAAAAGCAGGCATTCCACCACCACCATTTTCAACTTGATACTTAATTGCATCAAAACTATCTCTGCTAAATTGATGTAAGACCTCTAACTTTAAAGTTTTATCCGGTTTTACAGAATTATTACCACCCATATGACATACAGCACAATTATCAGAAAATAATTGCGCCCCTGCATCTAAATCAATTTCTTGCGCAAATGATGAACGAATAGTTAATGTGTATACAGTAAAAAAGCTTAAAAATAAAGAACAGAAAAATCTCATGATAAATATCCTATCATTATTAAATTCAACAAATAGATTTATATTTTTTGTAAAAATAAAACTATCTTACAGTGTAATTATATCTTTTTTTTACACATATTAATAAATAAAATAACAAAACTAATAATAAATCTTACCACCTCCCCATTTTTCTTGAACTATTCTTGGTTGCAATAAAATATAACCGGCCATAGATAATAAATCTTCATCAGTTAAATTACTCATTTTAGGAAAAATCTCTGCACTTTTAATACTAGGATGGAGCTCAGCTATTGAATTTTGACCATCATAGCTTTTGGGATCTTTCATATAATCAATAAGACTCACAACATTATCTCTAGCTGGAATAGCTAAACTTAAAGACTCTAACTCTAAACCAATATTAGGATTTGTTTTAGTAATTCCACCATTATGACATTGAGCGCATGAATTATTAAACAAACGTTTACCTCTTTTAACTTGTTCAGGCGTTAAAGTAATAGTTTTACTAGAGGTATCAAAAGGTACAGTTCTAGTAGCTTCATCCAACTCTATTGAATAAACAGGTGCAATAGAGCAACTTGCTAATACAAAAACAGTCATAAATAATAACAAAATAATGTTTTTTTTAATCATGGTTCACTCACTTAATAAAAAATAATAATAGTATTAGAATATTAATTAAATCCACTATTTAAGAAAAAATTAAACACCTAAACTCAAGTAATTAAGTAATACATCGAATAAATTTATTAAATTTTTTTAAATATTACTATGCTATATATATTACAATATAGGATAAAAAATATGCTTTAAAATTAATGAAGAGAATTAGAATTTAAATATAGAGACAATAAATTATATAATTGTTCAGATAGCTGAGTCCTAGAAATAATTAAATCAATAAACCCATGCTTAAACAAATATTCAGAAGTTTGAAAATTATCTGGGAGATCTTCTTTAATAGTTTGCTCAATTACTCTTCTGCCAGCAAAAGCAATTACAGCTCCAGGTTCAGCAACAATAATATCACCTAACATAGCAAAGCTAGCAGTTACACCACCAGTTGTTGGCGAAGTTAAGATAGTAAAATAAGGTAAAAATTTTTCACTATGCCTATAAAGAGCTGAAGATACTTTAGCCATTTGCATTAAACTTAACATACCCTCTTGCATTCTAGCACCACCAGAAGCACATATAATAATTAAAGGAATATTATCATGAGTCGCTTTTTCAATTAATCTAGTAAGTTTTTCACCTACAACTGATCCCATACTACCGCCCATAAAGCGAAAATCCATAATCCCACATGCAACTTTAATACTTTTAATAGAAGCTATACCTGTTTGTACTGCATCTGATAAACCAGTCTTAAATTTCATATCAAACAGCCTAATACTATACAACTTACGATCAGAAAAACCTAAAGGATCAGTTGATGATAAGTTGGTATCCATAGGAGACCAACTATCAGAATCAAATAATTGATTAATCCTATCATAGCTTGAAGTTGGAAAATGATAGTTACATTTAGGACATACTTTATAATTTGCTTCAAGCAACTTACGATACATCAACAAGCTACATTGATTACACTTAATCCAAAGATTTTGAGACAAGTTTACATCAGTATGCTTAATGTTATTACTACTAAGCAAATTTTTCTTCTGAGACAACCATCTAGATAAAGACATAATATATAAAAATAAATTGTATTAATTAATATCAAATAACAAACTAGATAAAACTAACTTGTTATATTTATAAAAATATGTTTAAAAATTTACACAAGATAATCTAATCTCGCAAAGTTTTATCTTTTTGACTTACAAAAATTAGAGCTAAACCAATAGGTACAACTACGATAACAGCTCCTAATATTAGACTATTTAAAAAACTAGATAAAGATGAAGTCATTTCAATATCCTTATTGGATTATAAAATATAATTAAAACTATTTTATCACTTGATATATCATCAAGTAATTATATAAGTTATAATTATATTTTAATACATATAAAAAACAATATTATGATTGATAATATAAATTACCAACGTATTATAATAGTTCCCCATGTTAAACCAGCACCAAAACCAGCAATAACAACAATATCATTATGGGAAATTTTATTATCTTGTATTGCTTCGTCTAACGCAAGCGGTATAGAAGCAGCAGAAGTATTACCATACTTATGTAGATTAGCGATAACTTTATTACTACTAATCGATAGTTTTTCAGCAATAGCAGTTAAAATACGTTCATTAGCTTGATGTAAAACTAACCAATCCACTTGATCTACTGACATATTTAAAGAATTCAAGCACTTTAGTATACTTAATGGAACCTGAAAGACAGCAAATTTATAAACCTCCTTACCATTCATAGAGATATGTTTAAAAGAACCTTGATATAAGTTAAGCTCAGAATGAGGAACAATATTATGCTCATAAGCAATGGAAAGATGCTTTGAATAGTTTCCATCAGAATTTAATTGGAAACCAAGTATAGAATTATCAATAGAAGAACACGATTGTAATATAGCTGCCCCAGCTGCGTCACCAAATAAAATGCAAGTACCACGATCAGACCAATCAACCCACTTTGATAAAACATCTGCACCAACTATTAATATATTTCTATAAACACCAGTTTGCAAAAATTGAGAAGCTGTTACAAGACTTAAAACAAATCCAGAGCACGCTGCTGTTAGATCAAAAGCCACAGCATTTATTGCACCTATTTCATATTGTATTTTACTGGCACTTCCAAAAAGATCATTGGGACTTGATGTAGCAAGAATTATTAAATCTATTTGAGAAGGATCCATTAAAATTTTATCTAAAGCTTTTTTAGAAGCTAAAACAGCTAAATCAATAATAGACTTATCAACTCCTTTTAATAATCTTCTTTCTTTAATACCCGTACGAGTCGTAATCCACGCATCAGAGGTATCAACGACTTTACTAATCTCATTATTGCTAAAACTAGAAGAAGGAACAGCAGAGCCTGTAGCAAGTATTTTTGCTCCCTGAATCATTAACGATTTCATATAAATTTTACAATAGACCTATATTAAAAATATAATATTTAAATTGAATATCTTAAAATAACTTTATAATAAATAATTGCACACAAACTATATAAAATAACAAAAACCCGAAAAAATACCTAGATTATATAAGTTAATTGCTGCTACTTTTCAGTTCTGACAAAATTCACTTATCATCTATGTAAAATTTCGAGCTTATAAATATTATAACATTCTAACCAATATCAATCAACTATAAATTGATTAACTAGACATCCCTTTTATAATGCAATCAAAATATGGAATTACACAATTAGCCTGAGAGTCTGACAGAAACTCTAAAGATGCATTTTTCAAACACTCTACTGAGTCTATCATTCCTAGAATTGGAATATCCAAAGAGTTATACATTTCTTTAACACCAATAATACCAAGTCTCTCAATAGACTCTTTTTCTCCAGATAAAATTCCATAAGTAACTAATCTTAAATACCAGCCATAATCACGCAAACAAAGAGATCTTTTACGTGCTCCTTCAGCATTTCCACCTGGAGCAATATACTCTGGATGAATTTGAAAAATAGCTTTACTAGCTAATTTAATTATATTTTGTTGCTTATCTCTTAATTTACGAACTATTAGAATTCTTTCTTCACTATTATTAAAGTAAATTCTCAACCCCTCAAGTTCACCTATACTAGGATACCTTAACTCATTATCAGCATCAAGAATCACCTTAGTTACTACACTCATAATAATTAATATATAAAATTTATACAATTTAAATCTAATATTAACAAAAATATAATCAATAATTTATCAATAAATACTAATACTATAATAAAAAATAAAAATCATATAAAGTACGCAAATTCATTTTTTACATTAATAATGATTAAAATGAAAAAGACAATATATCAGGAAAAAAACGATTAATTTCTATAACAAAACCTGCAGTAAATGTAATCCAAATAGCTCCTACAACAGGTACTGTAGATAAATATTTCATCAAATTATTATTCATAATCATTCCTTAATAAATAAATTTTTTTTGCTGTAATTAAATAATTAACGTGGAGAAATAGAAATATCATCATCAGAAGCCAGTAATTGACCACTAGTAAACTCTTGCAAAGCAGCTAATGGCCAAGTAAATCCAGATAAAGAAAACTTCATAGCTAGAGGAACATCAATGATTATTTCTTTTTCAGCTGGTTTTTTCAATAAACTAACAGCCCTTAAATAACCTCTACCTACCCATCCAATCCAACCTGTAATATAGATAAATAATAAACCAGGCAACATAAAATCACCTGCATGATTCCATCTACCATCAGCTATTAAATGAGGTAAACCTTCAGAACCGCATAAAATTCCTACTTTACTGTACTTATCAAATCGAGTTTGCGTTTGCTTAATTTTGTTATTAATAGCTAACGCAGGTGGAGTAGAAGGCTCATATTTTGATAAACGCACTTCTAATTTTTTTAGAGACTGTTTTAATCTTTTAGCAAAAGCAGGAGAATCTTTACAAGGAACTAAACCAGCAACTTCTGCATGTATAGATTGAGCTGTAAATAAAAAGATAAAAGTAGATAATAAAATAACTATATTTTTTTTCATAAGTATTTTTCCTTCAATTCGAGAATATAAATAGAACAACAAGTAGTTAAATCAAGTAGACAATTAAAAATACGCTATAATATAAGATCATAATACACATAAATATTTTATGTATGAAAAGTAACATTTTTTGAACATAAGAGGTCAGTGTTTTTAAGTAACAGTAAAGTATAAAAGTCATGACATTTTGGAAGTTTTTCTTTAACTCTAAAAATTCACTAAAGTTAGATCAAGAAAAAAACCTGTTCATTATAGAAAATAACAAAAGAAAAAATATATATTTAACTATTAATCAAAATATTAACTTATATGATTTAGAAAGACTTTGTGATTCAGTAGGTTGGGTCAAAAGACCACTAAAAAAAGTCAAATTAGCATTAGATAATAGCTTTTTAATAGTATCATTATTTTATTACAAACAAAATAAAAGAAAGCTAATAGGTTTTGCTCGAGTAACATCTGATGGATCATTTAATGCAACAATTTGGGACGTAGCAATTGACCCAGAATTTCAAGGCCGAGGACTAGGAAAAGCTTTAATGAATGAAGTCATCAAACAATTACGCAATCACGATATAAGTACAATCACTTTATTTGCAGATCCTGAGGTAGTAAAATTTTACAGACATATAGGTTTCATTATAGATCCGGATGGAGTCAAAGGAATGTTCTGGTACCCAAACTAAAATATCAACAAATGAGCTATATTAAGTTATAGCTTATCAAACAGTACAAATAAATGAAAAGAGAACTAGACAGATATAAGGTTGTTATATATAATTAGATTAACGGGATATAGCGCAGCTTGGTAGCGCGCCTGCTTTGGGAGCAGGATGCCGCAGGTTCAAATCCTGCTATCCCGAATCGGTTAATTCACAAAATACTGTCTCAATATTTACATGAACTATTAAGACAATAAATAATCAGATTCTAATTTACCAACACGAATAAACATATCATTAGCCTTTGTTTTATAACCTAAATCAGAATAAATATTTGCCAAATTTAAAATCATCTTATAATTATGTGGAGAACAAGATAAAACCTTAAAACAATAATATTCAGAAACAGCATAAAAAGAATTACTATAATAAGAATAAGCTAAAGAATCATATACTAAATATTTATCAATAAAATTATCATTCATTTCTAATATAAACTCAGATAGAGCAACAGATAAAGATAAATTTCCACGAAGTACATAGAAACTAAAAAGGCTAACATAATTATCTGTATTACAACTCATTTCTTTCTTTAACTGATTAAATATAAATAAAAACTTTAAATTATTGAACACCAATCTAAATAAATGTTTCGAAATAAAGAAAGAAAAAATGGACAAAAAACTTACAACAATTAATAGATACAAACGAAAAAATAAAATATTATTACACATAAACAAATAAAAAAAATATTATACAAACTTGAATAAAAAAATATATAATTAATAGAAAAATAATAAGTATCAACTAATTATAAGAAAAAAAAAATTAAATGAAAACTGTTAGTATAATAAAGAAAAAGAGAAAAAATGGATTCTTAAGTCGAATGAAAACAAAAAGTGGCCAAAGAATTCTCAATTTTAAAAGACAAAAAAAAAGGAAACAATTAATTAAATAACATATATCAATTCTAAATTCTACTCTATTATGATAAATAGAGTATACAAAATTAAAAATTTAAATGAATTTTGAAAAAGAAATTATAACAGCACTAATATCAAACAACTTTTTAATTTATGTTTCTACTGAAGAAGAAGAAAGATTAGAGTATTTGTTGAAACATACAATTAACAAAATGTTTAGAGGAAAAACATGCTCATGGAATTTCATAGATGGCTACACAGATAACCCCAACTATATATCTCAATGTATACAAAATCCACTAGAAGCTTTAAACACAATTACAAAATATAATAACAAGAAAACTAAAATATTCTTTTTAAAAGATTTTCATGTTTTTTTTCAGGATATAAGTATTAGTAGAAAGTTAAAAAACTTATATCAATATCTAAATAAAAGCAATCAATATGTTGTATTAAGTGGGGCAGAAATTAATATACCAACAGAACTTAAAGAATATATTGTATACATACAAATGCCACTACCAAATAAGAAAGAAATTTTAATTGAATTAAATCGTTTTTTATATAAAGACAATCAAAATAAACTAAAATATAAAGAAACAATGTGTATGGCATATGCAGGTTTTTCAATTAATAAAATACGTAAATCACTCTCTAAACTAATATTAAATAATATATCAAAAAATCAAACTATAGAAAAAATCTTGCAGGAAAAAGAAAAAATTATACAGAATACAGAAGGACTAAAATTTTACTCACCACACAACAATATATTAGAAGTTGGAGGGTTACAAAATTTAAGAAACTGGCTACAAATTAGAAATTTAGCATTCACACAAAAAGCTGACTCGTATGGAATCAAAAAGCCAAAAGGGATACTGCTTGTAGGGATTCAAGGAACAGGTAAATCATTAAGTGCAAAAACAATTTCAAATGCATGGAATATGCCTTTGTTTAAATTAGACATTAGCAAAATTTTTACGGGGATATTAGGAGAATCTGAAAATAGAATAGAAAAAGCTATTAGTATCTGCGAAAAAAGTTCTCCATGTATTCTATGGATTGATGAAATAGATAAAATATTTAGCGAATATAATACTAATAATGATAGTGGTACAAAACAAAGAGTAACTAATATATTTTTAACTTGGCTTTCAGAAAAAACACAAGAAGTATTTATTGTGGCAACAGCAAATACGATCAATCAACTGCCAATAGAAATATTAAGAAAAGGTAGATTCGATGAGATTTTTTTTGTAGACTTACCAAATTTCAAAGCGAGACTAAAGATATTTCAAATACATTTAAAAAAATATCGACCAATCACTTGGAACAAATACAATATATATTATTTATCTAAGATTAGTAAAGGATTTTCCGGAGCAGAAATAGAACAATCCATAATAGACGCAATGTATACAGCATTTTATAATAATAGAGAATTTACAAGCATAGATATAAAAAATGCTATTAAAAAAATAACACCGTTATCAAAAATCGAACAAAAAAAAATAACTAATCTAAGGAAATGGGGATACACAGGTAAGGTCAAGATAGCATAAAAAGGACTGATATAGTCTTGATATTGAACTACTTTTCCGGAGAGTGTCCTCTCAAGTATCATCGTCGCTGCAGAGTTTAACAACCAAGTTCGGGATGGTTTGGAGTGGATCCACTGCGCTATAAATATCAAGACATAAATTATAATACTTACCTATAATATGTTAAGTTTTTTTGCATATAAGAATATATCTGAAAAAAATATACATATCAAATCAAATTTTTGATCTATTAGTACGTCTCAGCTAAATATATTACTACACTTACACTTAACGCCTATCAAACGGTTAATCTTACCGTGATCTTGAAGAGTACTCATCTTAAGGTAGGCTTCCCACTTAGATGCTTTCAGCGGTTATCCAATCCATACTTGGCTACCCAGCGTATACTGTTGGCACAATAACTGGTACACCAGCGGTATGTTTCTCCCGGTCCTCTCGTACTAAGGAGAAATCCTCTCAATACTCTAACGCCTGCACCGGATATGGACCGAACTGTCTCACGACGTTCTGAACCCAGCTCGCGTACCGCTTTCATGGGCGAACAGCCCAACCCTTGGGACGTGCTACCGCCCCAGGATGCGATGAGCCGACATCGAGGTGCCAAACCTCCCCGTCGATGTGAACTCTTGGGGGAGATCAGCCTGTTATCCCTAGAGTAACTTTTATCCGTTGAGCGACAGCCTTTCCACTCAGCACTGTCGGATCACTAAGGCCGACTTTCGTCTCTGCTCGACTTGTAGGTCTCGCAGTCAAGCTTTCTTATGCCTTTGCACTCTACGACTGATTTCCGACCAGCCTGAGAAAACCTTTGCACGCCTCCGTTACCTTTTAGGAGGCGACCGCCCCAGTCAAACTGCCCACCTGAAAATGTTTCTTGGCCGGATAACGGCTTCAAGATTAGAATTCTAGTTTAATTAGAGTGGTATCTCACTGATGGCTCTTTTATATCCTCAAATATAATTTCACAGCCTCCCACCTATACTGCGCAAAATAAACCCAAACTCAATTCCAGGATACAGTAAAGCTTCATAGGGTCTTTCTGTCCAGGTGCAGGTAGTCCGCATCTTCACAGACAATTCTATTTCGCCGAGTCTCTCTCCGAGACAGTGCCCAAATCGTTACGCCTTTCGTGCGGGTCGGAACTTACCCGACAAGGAATTTCGCTACCTTAGGACCGTTATAGTTACGGCCGCCGTTCACCGGGGCTTCAGTTATCAGCTTCATGTAAACACTAACCGACTTCCTTAACCTTCCGGCACTGGGCAGGCGTCAGCCCCCATACATTGTCTTACGACTTCGCGGAGACCTGTGTTTTTGATAAACAGTCGCTTGGGCCTATTTATTGCAACCCTACAAGGGTACCCCTTCTTCCGAAGTTACGGGGCTATTTTGCCGAGTTCCTTAGAGAGAGTTATCTCGCGCCCCTTAGTATACTCTACCTACCTACCTGTGTCGGTTTAAGGTACAGGTATTTATTACTTAAGATATGATGAGATTTTCTAGGAAGCATGACATCAATCACTTTAATACCTTGGTATTTTGTATTCACTGCTTAGCTCAAAGTATTTTCACTACTTCTCTTAACCTTGCTAGTTTAAACCGGTAACCAACATCCGGATGATTTAGCCTTCTCCGTTCCTCAATATCAGTAATAAATAGTACAGGAATATTAACCTGTTATCCATCGACTACGTTTTTCAACCTCGCCTTAGGTCCTGACTCACCCTTCGCGGACGAACCTTCCAAAGGAAACCTTAGGTTTTCGGGGCATTGGATTCTCACCAATGTTTTCGCTACTCAAGCCGACATTCTCACTTCTGATTTGTCCACACCCACTTACATTGATGCTTCAAACTAAAACAGAACGCTCCCCTACCGATGTAAAACATCCCACATCTTCGGCAAATTACTTAGTCCCATTCATTTTCGGCGCAAGATCACTAGACCAGTGAGCTATTACGCACTCTTTAAAGGGTTGCTGCTTCTAAGCAAACCTCCTGGTTGTATAGGCATTCTTACTTCCTTTACCACTTAGCAATTATTTAGGGGCCTTAGATGGTGGTCTGGGCTGTTTCCCTTTTGACAATGAAGCTTATCCCCCACTGTCTCACTGGTTGACTACACGCTTAGTATTCAGAGTTTGCCTTGATTTGGTACCGCTCTCGCAGCCCGCACCAAAACAGTGCTTTACCCCTAAGCTATAGCATCAACCGCTGTGCCAAAACACATTTCGGGGAGAACCAGCTAGCTCCGAATTCGATTGGCATTTCACCCCTAACCACAACTCGTCCGCTGATTTTTCAACATCAGTCGGTTCGGACCTCCACTTAGTATTACCCAAGCTTCACCCTGGTCATGGTTAGATCATTCGGGTTCGGGTCTATAAACAGTGACAAACGCTCTATTAAAGCTCGCTTTCACTATGGCTCCAATATTTTCTATTTTAACCTGCCACTGCCTATAAGTCGCCGGCTCATTCTTCAACATGCACACAGTTAAACGATAAAGTCGTTCTACTGCTGCTTGTAAGCTTACGATTTCATGTTCTATTTCACTCCCCTCCCGGGGTTCTTTTCACCTTTCCCTCACGGTACTAGTTCGCTATCGGTCATTTAGTAATATTTAGCCTTACGAGGTGGTCCTCGCTGATTCACACGGGGTTTCACGTGTCCCATGCTACTTGGGATACAGTTAAGATAATAGTTAATTTTCAGTCACAGGACTTTCACCTTCTATGGTTCAACATTCCAATTGATTCACTTAACCTTCTATTTTCATAAGTACTGTCCCTCTACCCCACTAAAACGCATTAAAGTGGTTTAGGCTGCTCCCATTTCGCTCGCCGCTACTAAGAGAATCGCTTTTGCTTTCTTTTCCTTTAGTTAATAAGATGTTTCAGTTCACTAAGTTTACTCTTATCTACCTATATATTCAGTAGACAGTATTAAAGAGTTACCTCATTCGGGAACTTCCGGGTCATAGCTTACTTCCAGCTCACCGAAATATTTCGTTGGTAGTCACGCCCTTCATCGCTTCTAAATGCCAAGGTATCCATCGTAAGCCCTTAATTATTTGATTTAACTTTAATACATTAAGTATTAAATTAAGTAACTATTACAAAGTTATTAGTTAATGTTTACAAATTTAATTATAAAATTGCATAATTAGGTTTTGGAGATAAGCGGACTCGAACCGCTGACATCTGCCTTGCAAAAGCAGCGCTCTACCAACTGAGCTATACCCCCTTAGTTTGGGCTATCCAGGATTTGAACCTGGGGCCTCACCCTTATCAGGGGTGTGCTCTAACCAACTGAGCTAATAGCCCTTATTATTGAACGATCTGAGATAAATAATATATATAATATCCCTAATAAGGAGGTGATCCAGCCGCACCTTCCAGTACGGCTACCTTGTTACGACTTCACCCCAGTCACTAGCCCTACCTTAGGTACATAAATTAATACAGTAACTTTGGGCATGGCCAGCTTCCATGGTGTGACGGGCGGTGTGTACAAGGCCCGGGAACGGATTCACCGCCGTATAGCTGACCGGCGATTACTAGCGATTCCACCTTCATGTAGGCGAGTTTCAGCCTACAATCCGAACTGAGAATATGTTTAGAGATTAGCTTAACTTTACAGTTTAGCAACTTTTTGTCATATCCATTGTAGCACGTGTGTAGCCCAGAACATAAGGGGCATGCTGACTTGACGTCATCCTCACCTTCCTCCGGTTTGTCACCGGCAGTCTTTTTAAAGTACCCAACTAAATGATGGCAACTAAAAACAAGGGTTGCGCTCGTTGCGGGACTTAACCCAACATCTCACGACACGAGCTGACGACAGCCATGCACCACCTGTGTTCGTGTTCCCAAAGGTACTTTTTACTTTCGTAAAAACTCACGACATGTCAAGTTCTGGTAAGGTTCTTCGTGTTGCATCGAATTAAACCACATGCTCCACCGCTTGTGCGGGCCCCCGTCAATTCCTTTGAGTTTCACTCTTGCGAGCATACTTCCCAGGCGGGATACTTAACGCGTTAGCTACGATACTGCACGGATCGATACGCGCAACATCTAGTATCCATCGTTTACAGCTAGGACTACTGGGGTATCTAATCCCATTTGCTCCCCTAGCTTTCGTCTCTGAGTGTCAGTAATGGCCCAGCAAAGCGCTTTCGCTTCTGGTGTTCTTCCCAATATCTACGCATTTCACCGCTACACTGGGAATTCCCTTTGCCTCTACCATACTCTAGTTTAATAGTTTCCACTGCTTGCTTAGAGTTGAGCTCTAATATTTAACAGCAGACTTATTAAACAACCTACAGACTCTTTACGCCCAATAATTCCGGATAACGCTTGCATCCCCCGTATTACCGCGGCTGCTGGCACGGAGTTAGCCGATGCTTATTCATTAGGTACCGTCATTTTTTCTTCCCTAATAAAAGAAGTTTACAACCCACAGGCATTCATCCTTCACGCGGTATTGCTCCGTCAGGCTTTCGCCCATTGCGGAAAATTCCCCACTGCTGCCTTCCGTAGAAGTCTGGACCGTGTCTCAGTTCCAGTGTGGCTGATCATCCTCTCAAACCAGCTACTGATCGTTGCCTTGGTAAGCTATTACCTTACCAACTAGCTAATCAGGCGCAAGCTCATCTTCAGGCAAAAAATATTTCACTTTGCAGCATATGGGACATTAGCAATCATTTCTAATTGTTATTTCCCTCCTAAAGGTAGATTCTTACGTGTTACTCACCCGTTCGCCACTAAAGCATAAGCTTTCGTTCGACTTGCATGTGTAAAGCATACCACCAGCGTTCATCCTGAGCCAGGATCAAACTCTCCATAGT